CTTAGAGGGGTTGTTGGGACAGCATTATAATTTTGATTAAGTTAGATGAAACAACTGGAATGTTGTACCACAGAAAGTGAAAGTCTTGTAATCGAAAACTTATTTATGATTTAGTTGTATCCCGAGTAGCATGGGGCACGTGAAATCCCGTGTGAATCAGCGAGGACCACCTCGTAAGGCTAAATATTCCTGAATAACCGATAGCGAAATAGTACCGTGAGGGAAAGGTGAAAAGAACCCCGGAAGGGGAGTGAAATAGAACATGAAACCGTAAGCTTACAAGCAGTGGAAGGACGACTTAACGTCTGACCTCGTGCCTGTTGAAGAATGAGCCGGCGACTTGTAGGTAGTGGCAGGTTAAGGTAGAGAATACCGAAGCCACAGTGAAAGCGAGCTTGAATAGAGCGTTCGTCACTATTTACAGACCCGAACCCGGATGATCTAGCCATGGCCAGGGTGAAACTTAGGTAACACTGAGTGGAGGTCCGAACCGACTGATGTTGAAAAATCAGCGGATGAGTTGTGGCTAGGGGTGAAATACCAATCGAATTCGGAGCTAGCTGGTTCTCCCCGAAATGCGTTGAGGCGCAGCGGTTGATGTTTAGACTTAGGGGTAAAGCACTGTTTCGGTGCGGGCTGCGAGAGCGGTACCAAATCAAGGCAAACTCTGAATACTAAGTTATAAGTCAACCAGTGAGACAGTGGGGGATAAGCTTCATTGTCAAAAGGGAAACAGCCCAGACCACCAGCTAAGGCCCCTAAATAATTGCTAAGTGTTAAAGGAGGTGGGAATGCATAAACAACCAGGAGGTTTGCTTAGAAGCAGCAACCCTTTAAAGAGTGCGTAATAGCTCACTGGTCAAGTGATCCTGCGCCGAAAATGTATGGGACTAAGTAATTTGCCGAAGCTGTGGGATGTTTTACATCGGTAGGGGAGCGTTCTGCTATAGTTTGAAGCATTAACGAAAGTGGATGTGGACGAAGCAGAAGTGAGAATGTCGGCTTGAGTAGCGAAAACATTGGTGAGAATCCAATGCCCCGAAAACCTAAGGATTCCTCTGGAAGGTTCGTCCACGGAGGGTGAGTCAGGGCCTAAGGCGAGGCCGAAAGGCGTAGTCGATGGATAACAGGTTAATATTCCTGTACCATTTATTGTTGGTATCGAAGGACGGAGAAGGCTAAACTAGCCGGATGTTGGTTACCGGTTTAAACGTTTAAGGTAATGAGAGGTGGTGAAAACACCTTGAGCTAAGGCGTGAGTACAAGACACTAAGGTGTTGAAGTAGTTGATGTCATACTTCCAAGAAAAGTTCGTAATACCATAAGCATTAAATGCCTGTACCTGAAACCGACACAGGTAGGTAAGTAGAGTATACTAAGGGGCGCGAGATAACTCTCTCTAAGGAACTCGGCAAAATAGCCCCGTAACTTCGGAAGAAGGGGTGCCCTGTAAAGGGTTGCAATAACCAGACCCAAGCGACTGTTTACCAAAAACACAGGTCTCCGCTAAGTCGTAAGACAATGTATGGGGGCTGACGCCTGCCCAGTGCCGGAAGGTTAAAGAAATTGGTTAGCTTTTAGCGAAGCTAGTGACTGAAGCCCCGGTGAACGGCGGCCGTAACTATAACGGTCCTAAGGTAGCGAAATTCCTTGTCGGGTAAGTTCCGACCCGCACGAAAGGCGTAACGATTTGGGTACTGTCTCGGAGAGAGACTCGGCGAAATAGACATGTCTGTGAAGATGCGGACTACCTGCACCTGGACAGAAAGACCCTATGAAGCTTTACTGTAGCTTGAGATTGGGTTTGGGCTTTTTCTGCGCAGCATAGGTGGGAGGCTTTGAAAGTATTCTTGTGGGAGTGCTTGAGCCATCAGTGAGATACCACTCTGGGAAAGCTAGAATTCTAACTTCTAACCGTTATCCGGTTGAGGGACAGTTTCAGGTGGGCAGTTTGACTGGGGCGGTCGCCTCCTAAAAGGTAACGGAGGCGTGCAAAGGTTCCCTCAGACTGGTCGGAAATCAGTTGTAGAGTGTAAAGGCATAAGGGAGCTTGACTGCAAGACCTACAAGTCGAGCAGAGACGAAAGTCGGCCTTAGTGATCCGACGGTTCCGAGTGGAAGGGCCGTCGCTCAACGGATAAAAGTTACTCTAGGGATAACAGGCTGATCTCCCCCAAGAGTTCACATCGACGGGGAGGTTTGGCACCTCGATGTCGGCTCATCGCATCCTGGGGCGGTAGTACGTCCCAAGGGTTGGGCTGTTCGCCCATGAAAGCGGTACGCGAGCTGGGTTCAGAACGTCGTGAGACAGTTCGGTCCATATCCGGTGTAGGCGTTAGAGTATTGAAAGGATTTCTCCTTAGTACGAGAGGACCGGGAGAGACATACCTCTGGTGTACCAGTTATTGTGCCAACAGTAAACGCTGGGTAGCCAAGTATGGAAAGGATAACCGCTGAAAGCATCTAAGTGGGAAGCCTACCTTAAGATGAGTACTCTCACTGTTTTAAACAGTTAAGGTCACGGCAAGACTAGCCGTTCTATAGGCATTAAGTATAAGTGCAGTAATGTATTCAGCTGAGATGTACTAACAGACCGAGGACTTGTTTTTTGATAAAAGACTAAGTTATTTAAACATAGCTTATATGCTTTGGTGTTTATAGCATAATGGAACCACTCTGAACCATTCCGAACTCAGATGTGAAACGTTATAGCGGCGATGATACTAAGGGGGGAGCCCCTTGGAAAAGTAGCTCAATGCCAACGCTACATTTTTGTATTATTATATTATATTTGGTACGACTTGTCTTGGTGTTCGATTTTGATTTTTGTTAAAAAAGTATTATTCATATTCTATTTATTATTAAATTAATTTATAGTTAGTTAATTTCGGTATAATAATTTTCATTATTGTAATATTAACTATTATTATAATAAATAATTACCAATGGCATATTCTATTTTTATATATTTAATTGAGAAACTTGACTTATTTTTTTTATTTTTAGTTTAGGTTAGTAGTTTCTATTTTATTTGAAATTGATTTAAGGTCTGAATTATAATATATTTTTAATAAGTTTTATTTATTATTATATAATGTGATTTGTATTTATATCTTTATTTTTTTGTTTTTTTCGAAAGAAAATATAATTAATTACATTAAAAGCATAAAAAAATCAAACAATCTTTTTACCAATAAAAGATTGTTTGATTTTTTTATGCTTTTAATGTCAAGTGTCTAATTACTTGTTCATCAAATCGTAAGATTTTTTCTAATTTTTCTACTATTTGTCCGTTACTTCTATAGTTGATTTGAAKATAGATTCCATCATTATATTTTTTTATAAGATAAGTGAGATGGTTTCTGCCTTTATTTTGTGTATAAATTTGGACTGCTCCATTTTTTGCTAGGACGTTGGCATATTTATCAATAGTTTCAGAATAAAATTAATATCTATATAACTAATAAAACTATTTATTATTTATGATATCTTTTATAAACTGTGCAAGCAAATTTGGTCGCACACAGCTTTTGACTTAAACTAATTCGAAAAATAAATAATATTTATTATAGTTGAATATCAATTTTGTTTTTATATAGATGAAAAGACTTTAGATTATTGTATATATTGTTTTTTCTGTACTGATACCTACGTATATAATATGTAAAACAATATGGAATATTATTTTTATTTATAATCATTATCTTGATTGCAATAATTATCAATATGAATATGCTTATTGTTATTTATTATTGAATATAAAAATAGAATTTGATCCGCACGGTATCATCTTCTGATTGCTCAGGCTTAAGTATTAATATAGTTTCATATGTATTAATAGCTTGTTTATTTTTAAGTGTGATCATAATTGTATTTGCGTTATATAAATGTGCTTTTAATTTGCTGATAGATAAGCAGTTTAAATTCCTTTACTATTAATTTGAATTCTTACTGCTTCTGATATTATAGGAATATCAGAATATTTACCTTGTAGAGCTTGTAATAAGGAATAGCTAATTGTATAGAATATAAAAAGGAAGAACATGTTACACAACATAGTTCCGTATAATGATGTTCTAAATTCTATAGGTAAAGCCTTGAATGTCACCCCTAAAATAGTTGTTATTAAAAAAATCAGTAAAGCTTGTAACGTATTAAATCTTAAAAAAGCGCTAACTGGTAAAGGACTTTTAGAGCTTACTAGTAAAAAATATAATGTTAAAAAACTTACAAAATTGACGAAACGATTTTCTATATAAAATCTTACCATAGGCCATAAAATATGTCTATATAGTGTCACCATTTGGAATGGATAGTCTAAAATTATTCGTGTAGCAAAATGTTCACAACCCTCTAAAAGCGGCAGAAAATATGGTAATATACATAGAAGGCGAGTTGATATTGCAATACGATTTGGATCTTGTTTTCGTTTTTTGAATAACTTAGAATCTGGAAAAATTTTCTGGCATATTAGCAGTATTGCGGCTAAAGTAAATAAAGTCAATATCATTGTAGTAAAATACAATTTGATAGTACTTTGTTTCATGATCCCAGGAGTAGATACTCTGATCTTTGGCATAGAATTGACAATCTCCACTATAAAAATCAAAAATGAGGTTTTACAATAGTTGAATCCTTGAATTATTAATAACAATGAGATATTGTTAACAAGTTCATCATATGTAACGTAAAATTGCAAAATATTGGAACATTTTTATATATCAACTTTTATTTCGAGCATTAAGATATGATTTTGATAAATCGTGTTTATAAAAATTGTTTAGCTTAATTATATCATTAATTATATTATTATCAAATTACAAAAAAAAACTGTGATATCAAGCGTTAAAAAACCAACTGTTCGTCCCATTTTTCCTTTTACTGCCATTGTTGGGCAGGAAGAAATGAAACTGGCTTTAATTTTGAATGTGATCGATCCTAAAATTGGTGGCGTGATGATTATGGGAGATCGCGGGACTGGTAAATCTACTACTATACGAGCAATTGCAGATTTGCTTCCAGAAATACCGGTTGTTTCTAATGATTCTTTTAATTCTCATCCTTCTGATATTGATCTTATGGGAGATCAAGTTAAGGAAGCAGTTGACAAACAAGAAGATATTACTCTTTCATATATTAAAGTACCTATGGTTGACCTTCCTTTAGGTGCAACTGAAGACAGGTTATGTGGCACCATAGACATTGAAAAGGCCTTAACAGAAGGTGTAAAAAGTTTTGAACCGGGTCTATTGGCAAAAGCGAATAGAGGGATTCTATATGTAGATGAAGTCAATTTATTAGATGATCATCTTGTAGATATTTTATTAGACTCAGCAGCTTCTGGATGGAATACTGTGGAAAGAGAAGGTATTTCTATTAGACATCCTGCTAGATTTGTTTTAGTTGGTTCAGGTAACCCAGAGGAAGGAGAATTGCGGCCTCAGCTGTTAGATAGGTTTGGTATGCATGCAGAGATTAGGACGGTAAAAGATCCAGCTTTGAGAGTGAAAATTGTAGAGGAGCGTAGTAAATTCGATGAAGATCCTACACTTTGTATTGCTGAAAATAAAGACAACCAAGAACTTTTAAAGGAACAGATTATTGCTGCACAAGAAAAGTTACTTAGTGTTGAAATGGATTATGAATTTAGAGTTAAAATTTCTGAAGTATGTTCAGAACTAGATGTTGATGGATTGCGAGGGGATATTGTGACCAATCGAGCAGCAAAAGCTTTTGCTGCTTATCAAGGGCATGATCGTGTAACGCTTGAGGATATTCAAACTATTATAACTCTTTCTCTTCGTCATCGATTGAGAAAAGACCCATTAGAATCAATTGATTCTGGTCAGAAAGTTCAAAAAGTTTTTGAAAAAATTTTTACAGATGTTATTAATTAATAATATTTTGTACAGGAACTGAATATTTGTGTTATTAAAATTAATTTAATCTATAGTACAACTTATATGTCTAACTATTACTTTGCTATTGCGAGTAAACAATTTTTAACTCAGGAAGAACCTCTTGAAGAGATATTGAGAGAGCGTATTAACTATTACAAAACAAATAATAAAGAAATTGACTTTTGGTTTGTGGAAAATCCTAATTTCTTTACTATTAAGCCAATACCAGAAGTTCTTAGTCCTACAAATCAGCAAATGGCGGCTATTGTGTCCACAAACCGGACATTTATTAATTGGATAAAATTAAGAGTGGGGCATGTATTGATAGGACAATTAGAAGAAACAGAATTTACTACGAATACATTACTAGAAGATATTGTGGCAAAAAATTAGTAATCGTTATCATTAATTGAATAAATGAAACTTCTTCATATCAAATATTGAACATAAGATCTCCTAATACTTAAAAGTACAAATTTGTTTTAATATTTTTCTTTACACTTTTTAAATTGTTTGTTATGACAGATATTCCTTTTACTGTTGACCAACTGAGAATTTTAAAAGCAATTGTATCCGAAGGAAGTTTTAAGAGAGCTGCTGATACACTTTATATTTCGCAACCGGCTGTAAGCTTACAAATTCAAAATTTAGAAAGGCAGCTGAATGTTCCATTATTTAATCGTGGTGGGAAAAAAGCAAAATTAACTGAGTCAGGGCAGCTGTTAATTCGCTATGGCAGTCGTATTTTAGCTCTTTGCGAAGAAACATGTAGAGCATTGGAAGATCTTCAAAGTCTACAGGGAGGAACTCTGATTGTAGGAGCTAGTCAGACAACTGGTACTTACCTTATGCCTAGGTTGATAGGTTTATTTCGTCAGCGTTATCCGCAAGTTGCTGTTCAACTTCAAGTTCATTCAACTCGACGAATTTCCTGGAGCGTTGCAAATGGTCAAGTAGATCTTGCTGTTATTGGGGGAGAAATTCCATCAGAACTGCAGGAGGTATTACAGGTTACTTCATATGCAGAAGATGAGCTTGCTCTGATTTTGCCTAAGTCTCATCCATTTTCTACTTTGGAGGATATTAAGAAGGAAGATTTATATAGATTACGTTTTATTGCTTTGGATACTCAATCTACAATTAGAACAGTAATAGATAAAATTTTAAACCAAAATGATATTGATAGTAGCCGTTTTATGATAGAAATGGAATTGAATTCTATAGAGGCAATTAAGAATGCCGTTCAGTCTGGATTAGGAGCGGCTTTTGTTTCAGTTTCCGCCATAGCAAAAGAGCTTGAATTGGGAATCTTGCATTGGGCAAAGATAGAAAATGTTACAATTAAAAGAATGCTTTCTATTATTGTCAATCCAAATCGATACCGTTCTAAGGCAGCAGAGACTTTCACTCAAGAAATTTTGACTTTATTTGTGAATTCTCCTCAAGCTAACAAGTCTTTAGATTCACAAGATTAGCTTGTATAATATCGTTTATTTGATTATAATAATGGTACATTTTTTGGTTGCCAATGATTAAAGTTTATTATAATTGTTTTATATCAAGATATAAATGAATAAATTGTATTAAATTTTTCACTCAATACCGCCAAATTAGGCTAAAACTATTATTAGACTTATATAACAATTTTTAACTATTAAAGAAATATATTTATGGATACACGTGTTTTTATCGTTTTACTTCCTGTTATCGTAGCTGGTTCTTGGGCGCTGTATAATATTGGTAGAGTAGCGTTGCAACAACTTCGTCGTTTACAATCTTAATCTATAGAATCTGTTTTATATTTTATAATAATACTCCTTCCTTGTATTTTTTTTATTTACGGAAGGAGTTTTACTATTATAAAATATAAAATGAAAACTTTTTATTGCTTTTTGACAGAATTTTTTTTTTTGCATATAATGTATTATTAGAAACTATTTAGAATAAAGCATTTGTTTTTTTAATATCATTTGTGTAAATAAATTTTGCATTTAAAATAAAAGTTTCAAACAGTGTTTAACGTTTTATCTTAAAATAAATATAATAATCTTATGGCAGTTCCTAAAAAGCGTACTTCAAAGACAAAAAAAAATTCAAGAAAATCACAATGGAAGAAACAAGCTGAATCTAAAGCAATTAAAGCCTTTTCTTTAGCTAAGTCTGTACTAACTGGTAAATCTAAAAGTTTTATTTATAGTTCACAAGGTGATGATGATTAGAAAGATAACAGACTCTTAACTTATTAAATAATTAATGAAAATTAAATTAGTATGAATTATGCAATTATAGAAACTAGTGGAAAGCAGCTTTGGGTTGAACCTGGGCGTTTCTATGACGTGAATCGTTTAGCCGCAAATCCTGGTGATACTATTATCCTAGGAAGAGTTTTGTTGGTTAATAATAATGGTCAAGTGGATATTGGAAAACCTTGTTTGCCTAATGTTAATATAAAAGCCACTGTTTTAACTCATTTAAGAGGGCCAAAAATTATAGTTTATAAAATGAAACCAAAAAAAGGTTTTAGAAATAAAAAAGGTCATCGTCAAGAATTGACCCGGTTAATGATCGATAAGATAGAAGTAGCATCTTAAGGATATAATAATTTTAATGGTAAAAGGATTGTATTTATGGCACATAAAAAAGGAAGTGGAAGTACACGTAATGGACGTGATTCAAGATCTCAAAGACTAGGCGTGAAAAAATACGGTGGGCAATCTGTAATTGCTGGTAATATTCTTGTTCGACAAAGAGGAACGAAAATAAAGCCCGGTTCAAATGTTGGTGTTGGTAAAGATCATACTTTATTTGCCTTGGTTGATGGTATTGTTACTTTTGAAACGGTTGCATCAAATAGAAAAAAAATTAGTATTTGTGTAGGATAATCATCCGTTATATAATTAACTGTATTTTAACGCTTTTGCGAATGTAAAGCGTTAAAATATTTCCTCAATAAAGGAAAAGTTTGAATGCAACAAAAAATTATCATCTCAGAACTTTACAATATAGCGGCAGTCATTAGCAATAATAAAGTACAAGAGTTAATTTTTGCACATAAGCATTATCAGGTTAATAACATTTATATTGGTATTGTTAATAAGATATTCCCTAGTATTAATGCAGCTTTTGTTAATATTAATCATAATTATAAGAGCGGTTTTATACATTCCAGTGATATAAATTTTATTAGTAAGAAGCGCAATTTTAGTAAGCTTTATAATATACCGATTCATGATATGTTAATAGGGGGGCAGAAAATTTTAGTCCAGATTCTCAAAGAATCTAATATTAACAAAGGTCCTAGATTAACTACTAATTTAACTCTAATTGGTCGTTATCTAGTACTAATTCCTTTTTCCAAATCTATATGTATTTCTAGGACGGTAGAGGACAGCGAAGAGAGAAATTATCTTAAAGCATTAGCTGTCTTAATTAAACCCGCTACGATGGGATTGCTTTTAAAATCTCATATTATCGGAGTTAGTGAGAATGCTGTTATTGAAGAATTAAATTATTTAAAAAAGCAATGGATTTTTATACAAAAACTAGCTTGTATCTCATTGGCTCCTAAACTACTATATAGTGACAATAATTTATCTTATAAAATAACTCGCGACTTTTACACTCCGAATGTTTCTTCAATCTTAGTAGACACACTTCCATCTTTTTCTGCTGTAACTCGTTATTTAAGCAATTGGTTATGCTTACCTGAACCAACTAGATCTTTTTTACACTTATATGAGAAGATTGATGATACTTTTGAAAAACATGGAATTACTGATGTTTTTCAAAAAGCAACAGTTCGGAAAGTGGATTTGCCTTTAGGTTCATATTTATATATAGAAACTGTAGAGGCTATGACTATTATTGATGTTAATTCTGGAGGCTTCAATAAATTGACTGCTTCTGAAGACGCAGTACTTCAAATCAATATAGATGCTGCTAAAGAAATTGCTTATCAATTAAAAATTCGAAATATAGCAGGATTAATTATTGTTGATTTTATTGATATGCAATCGGAGAATGACCAATTACAATTATTGAAAAATTTTCAAAAATTTTTGTACTCTGATTTAGCTAGGCCACAGATTGTTCAACTTTCTGAATTAGGTTTAGTAGAATTAACAAGGAGGCGAAGTGGTAGAAATTTACATGAAGTTTTTCCAGAACTTGTTGGAGGTTATGATTATTATAGGAAAAGAAAAAGAGAGTTTTCTAAAATTTTTGATACTAAAATTCAGTGTTTAGACACATATATAATGGATCTTTCAGACAATCTCAAAGTTCATATAAAAGCATCTATTTTTCCTCAAATCAAGTATTCTTCAAAAGACGCACAGAATGCTATGCGGAGTTGTAAAATTGAAGATAAATTAGTCCAGTTTGATTTTTTTCAGTCACTTACAGTTTCTAATATAAATATCAAATGTTAACGTTTTTATAATTTATATTATAGATTTTAGAACAAAATTGGTTAATTAAAAAACTAAGATGATTAAATATTGATATGAGTTTGTTTATTTATGTTGTGTGTTTTATAAAATGAGTTGAGGAGCTAGTAATTAATAAAGTTTATTTGTTGAGAGATTTTCTTATTCATTTATTTCGTTTTTAATTACTTAATAAAAAATCTATATATTTTATCATATAGCGAGTATTTAAAATAATAAATGTATTTATATCACTTAGATCAAATTATAAGGAAAATACTTAAATGGGTACAAGTTTTAAGTTTAAAGCTTTGAATATTATTAGTAATTTAAAATTGTCGATTAGTTTACTTTTGTTAATTGCGCTTGTTACCATGATTGGCACTGTTGTAGAGCAAGACAAAACACTTGAGTTTTATAAATTAAATTATCCGATTGAACAACCTATTTTAGGAATTATTTCATGGCAGTTCATTCAAAGACTCGGTTTGGATCATATTTATACGAATATTTGGTTCTATTTGTTGTTATTATTTTTTGCTTGTAGTCTAGTAGTATGTACTTTTTCAAAGCAATTACCGATGTTGAAAGTTGCCAGAACATGGCGCTTTGTTAATAATTCAAATCAGTTTGATAAATTTCCTTTAAATATGTCGGCTCCTATTAAAAATTTATCATGTAGTCTTGCTTTGCTTAATAGACAAGGCTATTTTGTATTTCAACAAAAAGAACAAATTTATGCTTATAAAGGTTTAATAGGACGTGTAAGTCCTATTATTGTACATGTTAGTATAATTTGTATTTTATTTGGGACCATTGTAAGTTCTTTAACTGGTTTTGTCGCGCAAGAAGTTGTTCCTAAAGGTGAAGTTTTTCATATTCAAAATGTATTAAGTGCGGGGAATTTAAGTACAATTTCTCAAAAATGTATTGGGCGAGTAGATGATTTTTGGATTGCATATAATAAAGATGGATCAATTAATCAATTTTTTTCGAAGATAATTCTTCAAAATTTGAATGGGGAAGTTGTTAAAAAAGCTACTATTTCTGTTAACAGTCCTTTAAAGTATGATGGTATTGCAATTTATCAAACAGATTGGAATATTACGGGGTTAAAAATAGTTGTTGATGATAATACATTACAGCTACCAGCGCAACCTAACCTAATTCAAAATAGTATTTCTTTTTGGAGTTCTCATCTCTCTTTAGGACCAAATCCATATGAACAATATACTTTTGTTATTAAAGATTTAAAAGGTTTTGTTGATTTATATGATGGCAATCAAAAGTTTTTATCTACTCAAAAAATAGGTGAAACTTTTTTATGTGACAATTTTAATATTAAAATTGAAACTGTTTTGACAAGTACAGGACTGCAAATTAAGTCAGACCCAGGTATTCCTGTTATATATTTTGGATTTTTTTTGTTGATGATAAGTAGTAGTCTTAGTTATTTGACTTATTCTCAAATTTGGATTGCTTTTGCTTCTAATATTACTATTCTAGGAGGATATAGTAATAGAGCGGTTGTCAGTTTTGAGGAAGAGTTTTATAAATTGTTTTTTTCTTTTAAATAGATAAGATGCTCAAAAACACCTGCATAAAGAATACAGATGTTTTTGACAAAATTTATTTATGAAATTGAACCAATGCTATTTAATCCAATTATTACACCAGCTCCAATTACATGTCCTAAACTGGTAGTAGCAAGCAGTTCTGGTAATCCAAACCCTTCAAGAAAAGATAGTGGAATTGAAGGACCTAGTCCTCTCACTTGGATTGCATAACGACCAATTGAAATGGCGATTAAATTACAAACTGCCATTTTGAGTTGTTATTATAATTATAACTCTCTTCAATAAACTATAAAAATATTTTTTAATATTTATAGCTTTTTAGCTTTTTTGTCTAGAATGTTTATCAATAATAGGGTATTGAAGTTTTCTTTTATTATAAACTAGCTTTATGCGCGATCAACAAAAAAATATCATGTTTATAGTATGACTGGATTAGATATAACTTTTAATTAGTAAAACGCCAATATGTGAAACTTGTTACTTTTATATCACATTTGTACTTTAAAATTTTTGTAGAGAAATTTCTATTGTTATCTTACCAGTTTTATATTAATAGCATGATAGATTTGTTATACTAATAACACCTGTTTGAATTGACCAAGGTGAAGTATGAGGAGCTGCACTAAGTAACAAGTTTGATATAATCATTTTATTTATTAAATAAAATTGTTTATTTGTAGTTTATAAAAAATATTATATATTACATGAATACTAAGTACAATGAAATGTCTAAACAGTTAACATATTTTTAAGATACCCAACCGTAACTATGCAAACCTTTACCTAAAAAATTAACACCTAAATAACAAATCCAAACTACTACAAAACCCACTGATGCTAGAATTGCTGGACGCTTTCCTTCCCATGCTTTGTTAATCCTAGTGTGCAGATATGCTGCAAAAATCAACCAAGTAATCAATGCCCATGTTTCTTTAGGGTCCCAACTCCAATACGTTCCCCATGCTTCATTAGCCCAAACTGCTCCTGCAATTATTCCAATAGTGAGTAATGGAAATCCTAAACCAATTGTTCTATAACTTAAATTATCAATACTTTCTAATAAAGTAATTTGTTGATAATTGTTTTTATCAATAAGTGTTTGTGCATTAGACGATGTTGGAGTAACTTTTAGTGCTCCTTCTAAATCCTTTTTCATTTTTCCATTACCAATAGAACTTCCTTTTAAATTAACATCTTTACCTTTTGTTATGATTAGAAATAAAATAGATAAAAGAGATCCTAGAATTAAGGTGGCATAACTTATAATCATAATACTAACATGCATCATTAGCCAATTAGATTTCAGTGCTGGTACTAGAGGTGATGCTTTTTGCATGTCAAGTGGTAAAGACATACTAGCAAAAGCTATTATGAACATAGAAACTGGTGTTGTAACAGCTCCTACTATTTGATTTTTTATTCTAGCTTCTAAAATTAGTTGTACGCTTGTTAGTCCCCAACTGAGAAACAATAAAGATTCATACAAATTACTTAATGGAAAATATCCTTCATTCCACCATCTGAAACTAAGAATGAATGCTATAGCAATATTGGCAATCACTATTCCTACTTTACCTATATGTTGCGCTATTTTTAATTTAGGAAAAGCTATGCTGATCCAATACATGAACATGGAAATTAATAAATTTAAGAATGTATAGTTAGCTAGCGAATTTTGAAAATTTGGCATATGTTATACTCTTTATGATTATAAAAAAATGTTTTAGCTTATTCTAAAACGTATACAATTCCGATTATACACGTTAATTTTACAATTGCGAATTTAAAAAAATTCTTTATTTTGTTCTTTTGTTATTAAATATACCCAATGATGATTGCTATATAGATACAATTTTGGAGAAATCTTTTTAGTTTTATGCATAGAATTTTTCAAAAAAGTAATACATTCATTAGTTTTAACAAAATTAATTTTAATAGAACTATTTGTGTAGATAAATATTCTCAAGAACCTTTTTTTCATGTTTGGGGCTAAATCTAAAAACATACTCTTATTAAATGCTACATAATTGGGATGTTTATATTTTAAGTATAGGTAATATGATTTTTTTTGTAAATATTGTAGATCATACTTGATATTATCTACAAATTTTGTTATAGATAATTCAAAATTAGAATTAAAGTATTTTTTAAGATATGGTACTAGTTCTTGACGTATTCTATTTCGAGAAATTGTATAATTGTAATTTGTTATATCGAACCATATGGGGATACACATTTTGTTACAAAACCAATTGGTTTCTTCTCTATTTAAATTTAATATAGGATGAACTAAAGTGGTATTTTTTGTAATCTTACTAATATTTTGTATTGAAGTGGCTCCCTCAAATCCAGATCCTTTTACAATATTGTAAAGCATTGTTTCTATTTTATCATCTTGAGTATGTCCAGTTACAATATAATTGATATTGAGTTGTTTCGATAAATTAATCATATATGAATATCGCCAGATACGTGCTTCTTCTTCTGTAAGAATTGTATCAGCTTTTTTTAGATGAAAAAAAAATTCCATTTATTTGCAAGTTCTGCTACAAATAGAGCATTTCTTTTAGAGTCAGCTCTCCAAATATGATCAAAATGTACAACATGAATATTCCATTTTTTATTATATTGAAAATCTTTTAGGAGTTTTAATAGACATATAGAATCCTGTCCTCCTGAAACGGCAACCAAAATAGACGAATTAGATAAAAATACTTGATTTCTTAAGATGAAGTTATTAAATTTTTTGTGAATGAACGTTTTTTTATATTTCATAATCTTATAGTAATAGAAGTTTTTTATAATTGACAAAATATTGACTAGATTTAGACTTGACAAATACCAAAAAATTAGTTATCTTTAGTTTACAGCTTTATTATATGGTTTGCCCCCATCGTCTAGAGGCCTAGGACACCTCCCTTTCACGGAGGTAACGGGGATTCGAATTCCCCTGGGGGTATTGTTTTGGTGAATCTCTTGATCATTTATCGATTTTGTACAGTACTAATTTCGTTGGATAAAATGATAGAGAGTACATTCAATTTATATATTAACTTTATTATTTTTATGTCAAATACTATTTCCGACACTTTTAAAGACTTAGGTTTCAAAAAAGAGTGTGCATTAGTTCCTTTTATTACTGCTGGTGATCCTAATTTGAATGTTACAGAAGAAGCGCTTAAGATTTTAGATGCTGAAGGAGCTAATTTGATTGAGCTGGGTTTACCATATTCAGATTCTTTGGCTGATGGACCTGTCATCCAGGCAGCAGCAGCAAGAGCCTTACATAATCAATTGAGTCTTGAAGATATTTTTAATAGAATTGCACAATTAGCTCCGAATATATCAACACCAATTGTCATTTTTACTTATTTCAACTTGATTTTAAGTCAAGGAGTTGACCAATTTGTCACACGAGTTCGTCTAGTTGGAGCTAAAGGTTTAATTGTTCCAGATCTACCTGTTGAAGAATCTGAGTATCTCTTAAAATTATGTGAAGAGAATTCACTTGAACTTATTTTATTAATTTCTCCCACCAGTTCAATTGAGAGAATCAAATTGATAGCAGAAAAGTCTCAAGGATGTTTGTATATAGTTGCTGGCACTGGCGTTACGGGTTTTAGAGCAAATGTAGATATAGAAGTAAAAAATTTGATTAGTAGAGTCAAATCAGTTACTAAGAAGCCTGTTATTATTGGTTTTGGTATTTCAACTTCAGCACAAGCTTCTCTTGTCAAATCATGGGGAGCTGATGGAGTCGTTTTAGGAAGTGCTTTTGTTAATAAAATGTCGAATTTTAATTCGGATAGCACATTATTAAATTTGCGATCTTTTTGTAGAGAAATAAAACAGGCATTGTTGATGAAATAAAGTCGCTGATGCTTGTATAACTTATATAATTTGATATAATAAGAAAGATAACTGGACAACTAGAGTTTGAACGTATTAACTTTTAATTTTAATTACTATGACAAAAAGAACTTTGAGAGGAACCAATTATAAGCGTATTAAAGTTTCTGGCTTTAGATCTCGAATGAAAACCGCAACTGGCCGTCGAGTTTTAAAATTAAGGAGAAAAAGAGGAAGAGCTAAATTAAGTGTTTCTTCTTAATTTTAAGATAATATTTTTGGGTATTAATCTGTTTCCCCTTATTTGACTAATATAAAATAAAGAGGGAACAGAATTTTATATTGCGTTATAGGCCTTCTACTACTACTCCTAAAAAACTAGCTAGTTCTATAGCTTCTGTTTCAATCTCTGATAAAGGCAAAGGTTGATCTACTTGAGTTAATGGTATTTCTCTTTGGTCTTTAGTGCATAGATATATTTCTCTTTTAGGATTAATACCTTCTTTAATGTTTACTTTTATTGATTGTATATTTGCTAATTTGTATGTTAGTAAAATTTGTCGATTGGGCCCAGGAAAACTAAATCGAAATATAGTAATTAATCCTTTTTTCTTATTAAATTCGTTGTAGCCGGATCCTACATCCCATAATATGGTAAGCCATAAAAATAATGACACCGTTATGCCTAATGTACCATAAAAAATCATTAGGATTCCTTGGGGAATAAACGCTAAATTTATAGTCTGGACAAATGGGAGCAAATTATAATGAAAATAGCTTGAAAGGCCACTCAGAAAAAAGCCTATTCCTCCGATTAAGATAGTGCTAGCCCACCAGTAATTACTGATACGTCGAGAGCCTATTATTTTTTTCAATTTTATGTCGTCAGAATTTTTCGATGTTGCTTGTATATTATCCATTTTTGTTTATTAAAATGTGTTTTTGTATGTTAATAAAGTCTTTCCAAAGTATAATTAGCTAACTTCTTGAGACCGATTACATATTGATTTTTTTGGTCTAAACAGTCTAAGCATGATAAAGCAGTTTGTATATGTTCACTCGCTAAATCTTTAGATTTTTGTATTCCCTTATTATTTTGAATAATTTGTAGACAATTGTCAATATCATTTTTTTCTCTAAATTCTCGGTTAATATATTGGCTGACGCCTTTATCTTCAGCTATTGTAAATAGGATTGGAGCTGTTAAGTTTCCATTTATAAGGTCTGCTCCCTGTGGTTTTCCAAGTACTTGACTTGAACTCGTTACATCCAACACATCATCAATAATTTGAAATGCTAGCCCTAAATGTTTTCCATATGAATACAAACTATTATATATTTCTTCTTTTTTCTGAGTTAGCATCGCGGCTCCTTGAGAACTTGCTGCTATTAATGAAGCTGTTTTATAAAATGATTTCTCAATATAGTTTTCTACTGATACAGAAATATCAAAATGAGTAGATCCTTGTCTTACTTCTCCCTCAGCAAAGTCTGTAATTACTTTTGAAATAATTTTAACCACATTTAGTTGTCCTAGATTGGCTAAATACCATGATGATTGGGCAAATAAAAAATCGCCAGCCAATACAGCAATTTTTGTGTCGAATGTATTATGAACAGTTTGGATCCCTCTTCTTGTAGAACAGTCGTCAAGGACATCATCATGAACTAGACTAGCTGTGTGAATAATTTCTGTAATTTCAGCTAAACGGCGTTGTGAGTTTAGTATTGTTCCGTCATCGCTTGTTGTTTTTGATGCTAATAATACTATTACTGGTCGTATTCTTTTTCCTCCAGCTTTAAATAAATGTTCTGCAGCTGCATAGAGTATTGGATGTTTAGCTCCTACCATATTCTGCAGATTCTTATTTAAAATTTCTATATCTTGTTCAATTAAAGAAAAAAAAGAAACATTATTTTTCATATTTTTCGATTTTTTGTTATTTTAATTATATTTTGTTATACTTGACGTATTTTTATGTCGGTTACTTAAATTAACATATTTTTTTATTTTTACTTATATTTTATTACAATATTGTTAAATATACATATACTCAAATTAAATATTATGGTTCAAAAAGGATCTGTTGTAAGAGTTTTAAGAAAAGAGTCTTATTGGTATCAAGAAGTTGGAACTGTATCAACTGTGGATAAAAGTGGAAGTAGATATCCGGTTGTTGTCCGATTTGAAAAGGTTAATTATAATAATGTTAACACAAACAACTTTGCTTTGGATGAATTGATAGAGGTTTCTTCCAATAAGTAATGGTTTTATTTTTTTTATTAAAAACATAAAAGCAGGATTTAAACAATAAATGATTAGTTTAAATCCTGCTTTTATATGTTAACTGCCTAAACTAGCCCAATCTACATCTACATTATCTAATATTAATGAAGAATTATAGACTTGTAAAATAATTAATAGAAAAACGAAAAATAATAACATAAATATGCCCATTATAGGGGTAGTTCCCCATCCAGGTGCTACTTTTCCGTATTCAGAATTAAGAGGCCGTAAAATTTCTCCCAATCGAGTTCTTAATGTCATAATGTTTTTTCTGATTTTTGAAATAAAGGTTTGTGTTTTTTATAATATTACTCATAATAATATTATAAAAGAAATTCATTTTATTACTTTTAAAGTTATGGAAACTGCAACAGTTCTTAGTATTTTTATTTCAAGTCTTCTTCTAGGAGTGACTGCTTACTCTATTTATGCTTCTTTTGGACCAGCCTCTAGAAATCTTCGTGATCCTTTTGAAGAACACGAAGATTGATAAAAAAATAATATAAAACTTTACTATATGTTGATGTAAATAACATGTAGTAAAGTTTTATATTTTTATATCTTAATCGACATTTACCTACTTAACAACTTTTGGAGGTTCTCTAAAGAAAACCGCAAAAAACAGAATCATCAGAGTTCCTACTAGTAAAAATACATACACTAGTGTTTCCATGTTTATATTATTTTCCTTTGTGTAAAATAAGGTTGTTTATCACTAATTAAGTTTGTTATACAACACCTTGTTTTTTAGTTGTTCTGTCACCCAGTTTTTGGAATGCTCCGAATTCTACTTGCTCAGTTACTTCTGCTCCAATTCCAGTAAATACATCTCGGAAGATTGTTCTGGAACCATGCCATAGATGTCCAAAGAAGAAAATTAAAGCAAAATTAGCATGACCGAAAGTATACCAACCTCTTGGACTACTGCGGAATACACCATCAGATTCAAGTGTTGTTCTATCAAATTCAAATACTTCTCCCAATTGTGCTTTTCTTGCGTATTTTTTTACACTAGGTGCATCAGAGAAAACTTGACCATCTAATTTTCCTCCGTAAAAACTAGCTGTTACTCCAACTTGTTCTATACTGTATTTAGATTCAGCTCTTCTGAAAGGAATATCTGCTCTAATGATACCATCCTTATCCACTAGGATCACTGGAAAGGTTTCAAAGAATGCAGGCATCCGTCTAACAGATAATTCTCTACCTTCTTTATCTTGAAAAATAGGATGTCCTAACCATGCTTCTGCAATACCATCTCCTTTATTCATGGGTCCAGCTCTGAATAAACCACCTTTTGCAGGATTGTTTCCGATGTAATCATAAAAGGCTAGTTTATCCGGTATTCTAGACCATGCTTCAGTGTTTGACAAACCTTCATTTACTGATGTTTCTACTCGGCGTTCTATTTCTTGTTGGAAATATCCGCTATCCCATTGATATCTTGTTGGGCCAAATAATTCAACAGGTGTTGTAGCTGAACCATACCACATAGTTCCAGAAGTGATAAAAGCAGCGAAAAATACTGCTGCAATACTACTAGATAATACTGTTTCAATATTTCCCATTCTTAATGCTCTATATAATCTTTGAGGTGGTCTAACACTTAAATGAAAAACACCTGCTAAGATTCCTACAGTTCCAGCAGCTATGTGATGTGAAGCCACTCCTCCTGGGTTGAATGGGTTAAATCCTTCAGATCCCCATGATGGTGCTACTGGTTGCACTTTTCCTGTTACACCATAACCATCCGAAACCCATATTCCTGGTCCGAATACACCTGTAACGTGGAATGCTCCAAAACCAAAGCAAATAAGACTTGCTAATAGTAAATGAATACCAAAAATTTTTGGTAAATCCAATGCAGGTTCACCAGTTCTTGGATCCCTAAATAGTTCTAGATCCCAGTAAGTCCAATGCCAAATTGCTGCTAAAAATAACAGTCCGGATAAAACAATATGAGTTAAAGCTACTCCTTCAAAACTCCATAATCCAGGGTTCGAAACACTTTCTCCTGTTATACTCCAGCCACCCCAAGAATCTGTTATTCCTAATCTTGCCATAAATGGCATTACAAACATCCCTTGACGCCACATAGGATTTAAAACAGGATCAGAAGGATCAAAAACAGCTAATTCGTATAAAGCCATTGATCCAGCCCATCCTGAAACCAATGCTGTATGCATTAAATGTACAGCAATTAGTCTTCCAGGGTCATTAAGAACAACTGTATGTACGCGATACCATGGTAGTCCCATTGACTACAAGCCTCCTTTAGTCATATTATTTGTTTGGCTTTCTTAATAAATTTTTAAATATTAAATGATTGTCCGCAACCACAAGTTTGTGATGCGTTTGGGTTACTAAATTTAAAACCTCCTCCCATTAGAGAATTTTCATAATCTAGTGACATTCCATATAAGTATAGCATGCTTTTACTGTCACATATAAGCAGGAAGTCATCATATTCTAACACTTGATCTTTAGTATTAGAGGGAAGACTATCTTCTACTTTCATAAAATATGATAGGCCTGAGCAGCCACCTTGTTTTATTCCTATGCGGATCATTATTTGAGCCGTATTTGCTTCCATTGTGTTCGCTAAGTTTTTTATCTTTCCTATTGCTTCACTTGTAACTTTAATCATTAGTGTATTTTAAATTGTTTTGATATCACAACTAATGTCTGTATAATTTTTTAATATTGGAGTTAATAACTAAATAGCTTTTTGCACTATTTGTTTTTAAAACTATAAGAACAAGTTATTCTTGTTTATAGCTTTGTTGAATTAATTTTCGTATTTTAATTGTGAACTGTATAATGTATACATTGTTTTGCATATTATATTTATCCAGTTGTGCGTTTCTATTTTTTTATGAACCTTGTTTTGGCATCTTAAGCTAGATATCTTGAATGTATTAAATTGAACATGAATACTTGTCTCATCCACCTGAGAGACACAGATTTCATTGTAGTTCATTTAATATTTTGATCAGTTTGTGTTAATTATATTATCTAGATTAGACTATACAAGTTTATAGTTTTTTATTGTTATTCTATTATGGTGGGAATTGAACCCACGTCCATCTTGAGTTTCCTAGTTTTATGTAATATTTTATTGAGATATAATTTTCGCTTTTTTATTCTTTTCCATAATTAGGAGCATCTATTGAGTTGAGTCATAGGTATTTATAAAGGAACTCAATTCTATTAATATTGGTTCGCAAAACTAAACAAAATAGTTTCCCATTGTCTAGCTTAACATTTTCTATATTTTTCTTACATGTTGAAAATTCTACAAAATTGATCATATTCTTTTTGTAGTTCTTAATTTGTATGTCTTGTATTACAGCAAAAAAACATTGCTGTAGACTTGCGCTTTAATATATTTTATACTGCCTTTCTTATTTGTTCGCTTGTTATTGTTATAAATCTTTGTATATTTTTTTATAATAGCTAGTCCATTATTTTATGACATCTCAAAATTAGCTCATTATTTTGTTTAATAATGATGTGCTTTATACGAACATACTATGGACTATCGAAAATAACTTAAAGTATTATGCTAATACAGTTTTCCGAGAGAATGATATTATGCTGAAAAATATATCTATTTCGCATTAAAATCAAGCAATTAATTTACATTAAGCATGACTTATAAAAGATTTATATATCTTTTATTTCAACTGAACATTTAGAATAATTTAATATGTATGTGTTTAATGAGATATCTTTTTATTAAATATTTTTAATAATTTCCAAGTTACTTAATATAAGTATCAGCAAATGTATAATTGCTTTTCATGTTGCTGTTTAATTATTGATTATTTTAGCTTTAACATGATGTGAACAACTTTATTGTGTTTATGCAATGCTGACAATGTTATAAAAAAGACCTTACTTGTTAGACCAATATTGTTTTTTGCTTTTATTATTTAATTTATTACTTTGTTAGTTTAACTATTCTGTTCAAGATGTAGAAGCCTAACAACCCCTTATTCAAGCTCTATTTATATTGTAATCTAAGATATCTATTAATTCAATTTTTTTCCATAATATTAGTATGCTGGATTGTTAAAAAATATTTTAATTTATGTACCAAAAGGGCAATAATAAATAGAATAGTTGCTACTAACACAATAGCCGGCCCAGAAGGAACGTTCCAGTAATAACTGACATACATTCCTGTAATGCTGGAGAAAATACCAACACCTGCTCCTAATGTCATTATTTGATGTAGGCGATTTACCAATAAGTATGCTGAAGCAGATGGAATAATTAATAGTGCTAAAACGAGAACCACTCCGACAACTTTCATACTGGCTACAGTTGTAAGCGTGATGAGAGTCATTAAGCTGAAATTTAATTGCTTTATTGGCAATCCTGCTACCTGTGCACCTCCGCTGTCGAATGTAAAGAATAGTAATTCTTTGTATAATCCTATTGTTATAGTCATTACTATTGCAAAAATTATTGAAGTATTAATTACATCTTCAATAGAAACACTTAAAATATTTCCAAATAAAAAATGGTTTAGATCAATTTTGTTATTTTTTTGTATGATGCTAATAAATATAATTCCTATAGCAAAAAATGATGCAAAAACAATTCCTATCGCAGTATCTTCTTTTAAAGGTGATTCTGTTTTAATCCAAGTAATAATAAGTGTGCTCAATATAGCAGCTCCCAGCGCGCCTATGATCATAGGTATCCCTAGACTAAAAGCGATAGCTAGTCCAGGCATTACAGAATGACTAATAGCATCTCCTAATAATGCTAATCGCTGGACCATAAGATAGCTACCAATTATAGAGCAGAGTAGGCCGATCAAAATAGCGATCAATATAGACCTTTGCATGAAATTATATTTCAATGGGTCTGTTAGAATCTGTAACATTTATTAATCTCCGTAAGCATAATTAAGCAGTTTTTGATTTAACACTTCCTTACATGTTCCCGTATTTATAATCGTTTTATTTAATAAAACTAATTGATCAAAGTGTTTTATAAGATCTCCTAAGTCGTGATGAATTACAAAGACTGTTTTATTCTCCTTACAAATTTGTTTCAGTATACCAAACATAATATTTTGAGTTGTGTAATCAACACCTGCTAATGGTTCATCCAAACATAAAATTTCAGCTTCTTGTGCTAATGCTCTAGCTAAGAAAACTCGTTGCTGTTGACCTCCTGATAATTCCCCTATGCAACATTTTTTGAGATCTAATATCCCTAATTTGTCTAAAGCATTAGTTACTAATTTATAACTGCTTTGAGAAAATTGACGAAACCACCCAGTTTTTTGTATTCTTCCCATCATTACAACATCCCACACAGTTACTGGATAATCCCAATCTATTTGTGATTTTTGAGGAATGTAGGCAATTTTATATTGATTTTCTTGCAATGGTTTTTGATTATAATATATAGATCCATGTGTGATAGGCATTATACCTAATAATGCTTTTATTAAAGTACTTTTGCCAGCACCATTAGGACCTACAATTCCAATCATTTGTCCTGATTCAAAAGAAAAGTTAATATTTTCTAAAATAATTTTATTTTTATAATGCACCGTTAAATTAGAAACCTGAAAAGCATTTTTATTATCTATTATCTGTTTCATTGTCAATAGCCTTATTTATAATAGTAAGCTCTGAGGAAAAATTTGTAATTAGGTGGATAAAATCTTCTTTTAGAGCTCTTAGAATAGATAAATTTGATGTTCCTGATCATATGTACTCATATGAATAGGAACAGATTTATTGTATTTGTTTTCGGTAGGACTATGTTTTGATCGGTCTTTGATTTAAGATATATTTATTTTTGCATTTACTTTTATGAGTAAGACTGTTTTTTATGGATTTTACTATCATGCTTTTCTTGTTCAAATCGACTTCTTGGCTAATTGCACTTCGAATTCCGACTCCGCTTGCTCCATAAGAAATTGCAGTTTTAGCATTATGTAAACCTATACCTGAAGCTGCAATAATCGGAATTTGGACGATTTTTGACAAATTGTATGTAGTTAATAGTGTAGACTGCGATTTTTGCAAGGAAATATTGCTTAATTTATTGATATTTTTACTGTTGATGGTGCCTTCTGTTTGTAGTAAATCTATACCAATAGATTGTAAGTATAAAGCAAGCTCTATTTGCTGTTTTAAAGATAGTATATAAGGCAAAGTAGTACAAATGGTAACATTTGGATATTCTTTTTTTATCTTTAAACTAATATTTTTTATATCATTAATATTAAAAAACATTGATTTTGAATAAAATGCATCAAAATTGCCAATTTCTACAATTTCAACCCCATTGTCAATACATTTGAATATTTGGTCTGGAATAATTGAAGAAACACATATTGGAAGTTTAGTTGCTTGTTTTGCTAATTGTATTACTTTTTGATCCGCTGCTATGTCAACATATGTTGCTCCTCCTAATTCAGCAGCTTTTATTGTGTTTACAATTTCAGTTTCTTCAAAATTATTTATTTAGAGTCGATTTAATATTATTAAACCTCTTTTTCAAAGCTATTTAGAATAATTTCTTATTTAAGAGCTTTTTTCTATTAGTTTTATTTAATTTTCTTTTTTAATAGAAATCCATATTTTTTTAGATTTTTAAATGTATTTATATGGAATCGTGATTCGCTTTTTTAGCTTGTTAATTATGAGTATTAGGTTATGCTATTTTTGATCAGAACAATATGCAGTGCTCTTGCATATCTTTTTGTGTTATACAAAATACGCAAAACCATTGTTAATAAAATAAAAAAATAACCAGCCTGTTTTCATATTTTGGAATGAGAATCAAAACAACCACTAATAACCTTGATTATTTGGCTTTTTTCTAAATCATTAATTAATTTTGGATGAATTCCCATTTTTTTTCTTGTTGAATTGATTTATAATTATACTTTAGAATAGGAAAACAAATTTCCTATTCTAAGTAAGAAGTAATATTTATTACTTTAATAAGTTAAGCCTAAACTGCGACTAGTTTCGCCGCCTAGATATACTCGTACGCTCAAGAAATCAGTAGGGCAAGCGGTTTCACATCTTTTACATCCAATACAGTCCTCTGTTCTTGGAGCTGAAGCTATTTGACCTGCCTTGCAACCATCCCAAGGGGTCATTTCTAAAACGTCGCAAGGACACGCTCTAACACACTGAGTACATCCAATGCAAGTCTCATATACTTTTACACCATGAGCCATAATACGGGTAAACTCCTAATAATTAATCATAAAGTATATTTTATCAAATCTTAAGGTTATGCTTCTAATAATTGTACCTGATTTTTTATAACTTTTGTATTATATTTTACAAAATAAGAATCTTGTATTGTCTAACTAGCTTAGTTTAACTCTTTATTAATCTATTTTCTTCATAGTTGATGCAAGCATTTGGATTGTTTTGTTCTGATGGTGGTACAAGTTGTAAGAAATTTTCAACTTGATTGTTCCAATCTTTGAGAATAGATTTTGCTTTTTGACTGCTTGTTTTACGAATATGTTCTTCTAATAAATTCTTTAATGTTGTTTGTCCCTGTTTAGATACAACTTTTTGAACTTTGACTATTTCATTATTAACCTTGTCTACTAAGTCATTATTTGTGTCTAAAATGTATGCTAGTCCTCCTGTCATACCAGCTCCTATATTCCTACCTGTTTTGCCAAGAATAATAACAATTCCACCAGTCATATATTCGCAGGCGTGATCACCAACGCCTTCTACAATAGAAATTGCTTGAGAATTTCTTACAGCGAATCTTTCTCCGGCACATCCGTTAATAAATAAATATCCTCCTGTTGCTCCATATAAACAAGTATTTCCAACTATGGACTGATTAGCTGCTTCGAATTGACTATATTGAGAAGGAACAATAATAATTTCTCCGCCGTTCATTCCTTTCCCTACGTAGTCATTAGCTTCTCCTACTAATTTTAGTTTCATGCCATCTATAATGAATGCCCCAAAACTTTGTCCTGCTGAACCATAAAAATCTAAATTTAAATTGCCACCAAATCCTTTGTTTCCATATTGTTTTGCAATAGTTCCACTTATTCTGCTTCCTACAGTTCGATTTATTGTTGATATTTTTAATTTTTTAGAAACATCTGAATGATTTTTGATTGCTTCTTGTACTTCTTGTAAACCTAATATATCATCATCTATGACCGTCCCATTAGAATGAGCGCTTGTTTTTGAAGCACTTTTATATACTTTTTTGTTATATTGTTTCAATAAGATATTTAAGTCTAATTCTTTAGTTTTATTAATATTAATAGATTTCTTTATTGATAATAGATCTGTTTTACCAATAATTTCATCTATACTTTGATATCCTAATTCGCTTAATGTTTCTCTAATTTCTTCTGCAATAAACATGAAAAAATATACAAGATTTTCAGCTACACCTGGAAATCTAGCTCTTAAATCTTCTCTTTGTGTGGCAACTCCGACTGGACAGCTGTTAGTATGACAGATTCTTGCCATAATACAGCCAGTAGCAATCATGGCAACTGTGCCAAAACCAAATTCTTCTGCTCCCATCATTGCTGCCATTACAATATCTTTGCCTGTTCTTAAGCCTCCATCTACTCGAAGAAGCACTCTATCTCTTAGATTATTATTAACAAGTGTTTGTTGAACCTCGCTTAAACCTAATTCCCATGGAGAGCCTGCATGTTTAATTGAACTAAGCGGTGATGCTCCTGTTCCACCTTCATGTCCAGATATTTGAATAATATCTGCGTTTCCTTTTGCTACACCGGCTGCTATAGTTCCTATACCTATTTCAGCTACTAATTTAACAGAAACTTTACTTTCTGGATTAATTTGGTGTAAATCAAAAATTAACTGTGAAAGGTCTTCGATTGAATAGATGTCATGATGAGGAGGCGGTGATATTAATGTTACTCCTGTTTTACAACCTCTTAAAGAAGCAATATAAGGACTTACTTTTTTGCCTGGCAGTTGTCCTCCTTCTCCTGGCTTAGCTCCCTGTGCAATTTTAATTTCTAATTGTTCGGCATTAACAAGATATTCAGGTGTAACTCCAAATCTGCCAGACGCAATTTGTTTGATTGCAGAGTTTAATCTATCTCCATTACTTAATCCTTTTAAATGAGGAAATGTATCTGATTGACCAGCTTTATTTACATCTGATAAAGGAATAAAACGACTTTTATCTTCTCCTCCTTCTCCAGAATTAGATTTTCCTCCTATTCTATTCATAGCTATTGCTAATGTTTCATGAGTTTCCCGTGATAGAGCTCCTAATGACATACCTCCAGTGCAAAACCTAGCCATTATAGATTCTATAGATTCAACTTCATTGATATTCATACTAGATTTTTTAGTTTTAAATTCTAATAAATCTCTTAAACTAGTTAATGGTCTTTCCTGAAGTACTTGTTTATAAGTTGTATAATATTCTGTTTTATATCCTCTTACTGCCTTATGCAGTAATTTAGACATTTGTGGATTATTAATATGATACTCTCCACTTGGTCGGTATTGAACAAAACCATAGTTGATTAATTTGTTTTTGTTACTTTGAGAGAAAGCTTTGGAGTAAGACATGACAATCTCTTTTTCAATTTCTTTTAAATTTAATCCTCCAATTTGAGATGCTGTTCCACAAAATGCAGTTTCAATCACTTCATGTCCTAGACCAAGAATCTCAAAAATTTGGGCTCCTTGATAACTAGATAATAGAGATATACCCATTTTGGATAAAATTTTAAGTAAACCTAATTCAATGGCTTGTTTGTAATTTTTTTGAACATCAAGAATGCTTAAATTTTCTAATTTGCCCCTTTCTATAAAATTTTGTGTTTTGGGACTATGCCACCATTTTCTAGTTGTTTCTAATGCTAAATATGGGCAAATTGCACTTGCACCATACCCAATTAAGCAAGCAAAGTGGTGTGTATTCCAACATTGAGCTGTTTCTAATATAATAGAGACATTTTGTCTTAAATGTTGCTTAATTAAATAATGATGAAGAGCTCCTATCATCAATAGTGGTGGTATAGGAACTTCATTTATTTCTAATGTATCAAGCTTATCGCTTATAATAATTATTTCGAGACCTTGTTTTACTTCATTTGCAATTTCCAAGCAATTTGAAGATAAGCAGCCAGATAAAGTAGAATCATTTTTATCTAATTGTAATACTGGGTAAAATCTTTTTGTTTTTAATATAGAATTTTCTATTGTCTCAAGATCTTTTTCATTTATAAAAGGTGATGGTAGTTTTATTGTATGTTTTTGTTCTTTTCCTGGTTCAAGTAAGTTTGTTTTCGGGCCTATTTCCATACTAAGAGACATTACTAATTTTTCTCTTAGAGGATCTATTGCTGGGTTTGTTACTTGTGCAAATCTTTGTTTGAAGTAATCATATAGTAAATGATGATTTTCTGAACTATAGTAGATTGTTTCTCTTAAAAAGCTGGACGTACATTTTTCAACATATACAGCTTCAATTATCGATTATATAAATTTAACTTAATTTTTGTGTATTATTGTATTTTCGCAGCTTTAATCACAGACTAAAGGTTTATATTAATTAGCAAAAGTAACAAAAAAAGAATTTAGACTGATATTGTATTCTAATAAAAGTTTTATCTTAATATTATTGTTGAAATTAGTTTGTTAGCTGTAATGTTTTATTAGTCTTTTTCTTTTGAATTGTTGAGTATATGCTACTTTTTTATTAATTTATTCTAAAACGGCTAATGGAATATCATCTCCCATACAAAAAGTAGGCTCTTTACCCTGACTTGCCATATTCTCTATGACTAATTCTACATCTTCTGTCGAGTATCCAAAAGCACTTTGCCAAATGAATAGTTTTTCGTCTGACATAGCTTCTTTATTAAGAAAACTATTTTCTTGTAGTAAATTTCTGTAGTCTTTTAATAGATTGCCATATGGTAGCTTTTTAGCAATTTTGGATTTGATCTCCCAATTTTGTAATACAGATTTTTCTTCTAAATCTGCTATTATCATTTGTCCTGGCCCTAAGCGACCTTTTTTGCTAATATTTTCTGTTTTTACATTCATTGCTCCGGATTCGGATGCAACAATAATTAAATTATCGTTTGTTATACAATATCGAGCGGGTCTTAGACCATTTCTATCTAGTGTTGCCCCTATTGTTTTTCCGTCTGTGAAGGTTACTAGTGCTGGTCCATCCCAAGCTTCAACAATATGAGAGTAATACTCGTAGAATTGAGTCACTTCTGGGTATTTATTTAGTTCTGGTTGATTTTCATATGCTTCAGGCACTACAATCATTAATGTTTCTTCAGGAGAACGTCCGGTATTAATTAATAGTTCTACTGTAGCATCCAAATTGGCAGAATCACTATTTGCAGGATTTGTAATAGGTTGTAAATCTTTTATCGAGTTTTTCCAGTAAGGATGCTCTAAAAATGGTTCACGTGTTCTCATCCAATTTAAGTTGCCTAAAAGAGTATTAATTTCTCCATTATGAGCAACAAATCTCATTGGTTGTGCAAGTGGCCATTTTGGCATAGTGTTTGTACTAAATCTTCTGTGGTATAAAGCAAAAGAACTTTCGTAAAGAGGATGGTATAAATCTTGATAAAATTGACCTAAGACACTAGATCTTACCATACCTTTATAAATAATTGTTCTACAGGATAATGAGCAAATATAAAGATCTTTGCTTTCTTCTGTAAATATTTGAGATACTGTTTTTTCTATTTTTTTGCGTGTTAAATACAGAGATCTTTCAAATGCATCATTATCTGTATTTGGCGTATCAATAAAAAATTGAGCAATGACAGGTTTGTTATTTTTTGCTTGAATGCCCAAAACGTTTGGGTTTGTTGGTACTATTCTCCATCCTAGAAAATTAAACTTTTCTTTTATTACAACTTCTTTGATAAGATCTTTGATTTTTGTTGTGGAATGAGATGGTAGAAAACACATTCCAACACCAATTATTCTATCTTTTTCAATGTCCCATTTTTTTTCTTTGAAATATGATTCAAAAAATTTAATTGGTAGTCCTGTTGTTAATCCGGAACCATCACCAGAATCCTTGTCTGCTCCACAAGCTCCTCTATGTTCCATACAGGTCAGGGCTTCTATGCCTTTCATAACAATTTTGTGGGAAGCTTGATTATATATATCTGCTATAAATCCTACTCCACACGCATCTCTTTCCTCTGTTAAATAGCTTAATTTCTCTTTTTTATTTGTTAATGTATTTATTAATGCTTTGTTGACAGAATAACGTCGGTTTTTAGTCATAAAATGGTATGTAATATAATTTTCCTAGATTTCGTATTTGAATTGTTTGGATGTAGTGAGCTAATAAATTTAGCATATTTTTTACTACTTGCTAAAATAATTACATATTACTTTTTTTAATTTTTCCGAATTTCGGTTGATTTAACAGGTTTTTACTATTTGTTTAATATTTTATTTCATATTGTAACATTTAGATAGTATTTGTTGTTATTCCTTTACAAAGCCCCTAACCAGATTTGAACTGGTGACTTCTTCCTTACCAAGGAAGTACTCTACCTCTGAGTTATAGGGGCTGTCGCTTCTCATATACTGTGCTATTTTGGGCCGAGTTGGATTTGAACCAACGTAGGTAAAACCAGCGGATTTACAATCCGCCCCCTTTAACCACTCGGGCACCGACCCTAATCTTTACTTTCATGACAAGCATATCATGTTTTGTTACAAATAGCAATTACTGTTAATCTATAATTATTTCAGGCTGTGTAATTTCATCTACCATTTCTATTACTGCTCTTATGACTGGTTTTATCAATGGATCATCTACTATATCTATGTCTTCGTATTTTCTTCTTTTTGCTCTATGTGCTACTTGTACTGTAATTTTGTAGCGACTATTCTTGGTTTTCAGTAATTCTTCTGTCTTGTTAAGAATATCTTTTGAATCTATTTTGTAGTCGTTCATATTTTCCTGACTCTTGTTTTAATTTTATAAAAATTGAATGTTTGAACTTTATACTAAACATAATATATAAGTTTTGCAGCTTTCTTATACCTGAATAGTATAAAAAAGCTGCAAGATGTATTTTTTATAGAAAGGTCTGTATTTTTGTTTAGCTTAAACCTGAACAAGTGTAATCAAGATATAAACCCATTTCTTTACCAGCTTCTGGACCTACTAAACTTGATGTAACTTCTTTCATAGCTTGAACAGCTTGAATTGTCGCACCAATTGGTACTCCTAGAGAGTTATAAGTTTCTTTCAAACCATTTAATACTCTTTCATCTAAGATAGAAGGGTCACCAGCTAGCATACCATAAGTAGCGTAGCGTAGGTAATAATCTAAGTCACGAATACATGCAGCATAACGTCTTGTTGTATACATATTACCACCTGGTCTAGTAATATCTGAATACAATAATGATTTTGCTACAGATTCTTTAATGATAGTTGCAGCATTTGCAGCAATAGTTGCTGCTGCGCGAACTCTTAGTTCACCAGTTTTAAAGTAGCTTTTTAGCTTTTCTACTGAGCTATCATCTAAATACTTACCTTGAACATCTGCTGCATTAATTACAGAAGTAATTGCGTCTTGCATAATTGTCTAATTTCCTTTAATACTTTAGTTGTACTTTAAAAAAAAGTGTAGGTTATTGATATCAAATTACAGGGTTGTAGTGTCACAGACTAATCTTGTTACTGCATAGCTCCAAGTGTGTAATCAAAATAGAAACCTGCTTCAGCAGCATCTTCTCCCGATAATAAAGAACAAGCTACGCTCTTCATACAGTTAATACCATCTGCAACTCCAGAAATAGGTGTTCCAAGTGAGTTGTACATTTCTTTCACACCAACAAGACCTATTTCTTCAATAGGAGTAACATCACCAGCAACAATACCATAAGTAACAAGTCTTAGATAATAATCTAAATCTCTTAAACAAGTAGCTGTCATTTCTTCTCCATAAGCATTTCCACCTGGTGATACTACATCAGGACGCTTTTGGAATAACTGTTGACCAGCTTGTTTTACAACTCGTTCACGATTATCTGTTAGGATTTGCGCGATTCTTAATCTTCTTTGTCCAGATAAAATAAAGCTTTTAATTCTATCTAATTCTCCAGGACTTAGGTATCGAGCTTCTGCATCTGCATTTACAATCGATTTGGTTACAATGCTCATTAAATAAACTCCTGTAAGGGTCGTTAAGTATTGGGTTAAAATAGTGTAAGCAATTTAAATATTAAAAATAATAGTTCCTTACTTATATATAATAATTATACAATATTTTTTCTTTAGTATAGTGATTGTTTTTAGTGAGTACTAAAGCAATAAGGTTTAGTACTTTTTTTATTGATTTCCTTTTACAGCTTTAAAGCTTGGCACAATAATCTTTTCATTTTGTTTTGTAAAACAATTGTATAGTTTTTCTGTGTTTGGAAAATTCGATGCTGGTAGAGTTGGGAATCTTCTATACGGTACTATTGTTTCTCCAAAAAGTTTGGTATATTCTTCACTATTAATTAAAGTGGTTACAAAACTAGTTAATCCTTTAGAAGCAAGTATTTGGTTATAATATCTAATTTCAGCTTGATTATTTGGAGCTCTTCCTAAAAAGTGTTTAGTTCCTAATTCTATCACTTTTGTATTAGGATATGGTTGATAAAATTCTTTGCTATATAAACTAGAACATCCTAATTCTACTACTAATTCTTGAGTAGAAATTTCGCCTTTTAAGAAAGCTGTTTCTAAATTAACAAATTCATTACCTAGAGAACATACATTGATATCTCTTTCAAATACTTGTCGATAAGTAGCTTTTAAAATTTGTTCTTTGTCTTCTAATGAAGTGGAACTTTCCGTATTAAATGTTACTCTTTGACTTCTGAGTGTTGTTACACCCTGTTGTGTTCTTTCAATTATATTGTTTTCACTTCGTTCTTCTTTTATTGCTCCTAGTTCGATGAATCTATCCGTTGTTAATTTTTCTATTTTGCCAGGAATTTGACCAATAGTACTAGGTCTAAAGTTTCGCATTGCAAAGCCAGCAGGTGTTATATATCTTTCATATGGAATTGTATTTTCCCCAAAACTTTCCATGTATTCGGGACTGTCAACCATTGCGTCAACTACTGCGTAATAGTTTTTTGTATATGCTATTTCAAAATATTTATTAATTTCCTGCCTACCATATGTTGGTCTTCCTATCAGTCTATTATGAAGATATTCTATTGCTTTACATACGTATAATGTATTCCAGTATAATTTTCTAAAAGTTTCTGATTTTGCTAATTCTTTTACAAATTCTTTAACTGAAATGTTATTTTGTAGAAATTTCTTTTCTGTGCTTTTAAATAAAGCTCTTTCTTCTTCATATATAGATCTACCAAAAATTCTTAAATAAGCAGAATTTACAATTACTTCTGAATTGTTTTTTTCTTCATTCAGGGTGAATACTTTTGGACCTAGAGAGCCCAATGATATGCTTCTTGCTTCTGGATTGCTTATTTGATTAAAGATTCCAGGTCCTCTTCTAACTAGGAGCCTACGCGTGTCTTTTCCAAAGAAAGCAGGTCTTTGTTTTGGATTTGTATTATCTTTTGGAAAGATAGCTCCAAATTGAATTGATAATGGGTCATTACCTCTTCCATAAGGATGTTGATCAGGTAACTGTTGAGTATAATCACTAAATAGCGTAATGAATTGAGGAACTTTTCTAAAAGGCGCACTATAATTTAATAGATTTATTTGTACACCCCAATTACGGCATTCTTGTGGTTCTTCTCCTATACCTCTTGAGTATGGTACAGTTTCTTCACCAAAATAATCAGAATATTCTTGTCCATTGACTAAACTGTCAACTAGTCCTGATAATCCTTGTTTGCTCAATGTTCCAAAATATTTTTGGAATTCTTCTAGAGAACTAGGTCCTCGTCCTAAAAAGTGTCTAAAAGCTAATTCAACTACTCTACTGTTTACAAATGGTTCGTAAAATTGTTTTCTATAAACTGACGATTTTCCAATTTCTCGGATAAACTCTTTCATAGAGATTTGTCCGTTCTTAACTTTAGATTCTAAATCAGAAAACAAAATACCATATGCCTTGTTGATATCTCTTTCGAAAACTTGTCGATATGCAGCTTTAATAATGTTTACTTTTTCTCCAGTTGACAATGCTTTTTTCATTGCATATTTAGGGGCTTTCACACCTGCTAAAGCATATGTTTGAGGTAGTTTTAGACCTTGTAGATCTTTTGAATTACGTTTTCTTAATTTATCTGTTAATGAAGAAGCTTCAAATTCAGAAATTAAAACATTGAAGTACTCTTTAACTAAGTTTTGTTCTTCTGAATTATCATTAAAAATAGTTAAAGCACTTCTTCTCATTTCTCTTAAAGCAACAATAGCTGCTGCACTAGAACATGCATTTTCAATTAATTCTCTTAAACCTCTAATGTTTACTGATAATATGTTTGTATCTCCAGCAACAATTGCGTATGTTAGATATCTTAAAAACCAATCTAAGTCTCTTACCGACTTACGCATTCTAGTGGGGCCGTAAGTTGTTACATTAATAGGTTTAAATCCAGGAGGAGTAGCTTCTCCTGAGTTGAATAATGTTCCTAACCCTTCTAATGCATTATTTTGAGCCTCACCTGATATCACATTGCTATTTGCTGTATTGTCGCTAATAGCTGCTTGTGGTCTTTCTAAGAAGGAAATGGGTGATCCTCCTATGAAAATTTTATCAGCAGCTCGTGAAATTAGAACATTTGCATTTTTAGTTAAAATATTCGCAATATCTAATCTTTGTACTCCAGAATTTAGAAAATATGCTAATTGATTTAATTCACCAGTTTGCAAGAAACGATCTTGCTGCTCTGCTTGTTTAATAGCAAGAATGGAAGTGGTTCTATACAATTGTGGTTTAACCAGAGGACTTCCCCCACTAGCTTTAATACTCATTTTCTTTTTTCCTTAATCATATACTTAGTAATCTTTTAACACATATATTTTGCTTTTTGTTATAGTTATCAACTCTTATACTAACATTAAGAGTAAGATTTATTGCTCAACCATCATGAATTATGATACATTTCGTCACATTTTATTTTTTTATAAGCATTTTTGGGTTGCCCGGGACTCGAACCCGGAGCAAATCGGTTAAAAGCCGAGTACTCTACCATTGAGTTAGCAACCCTTTTCTAAATCATTACTTATAATATATACCATAATAATAACTGGATATCAAGGCTATCTAATACAAAAACTCACCTACTCAGTAGATAATGAGTAGGTGAGTTTTTGTATTTCTCAATTTTGTCTAAAGTTAAATAGTTGAAATTAAGAAAGAGCGTTGATAACGTAGTCTAAGTAAGCAACGTATTCAACAGCAGCTTGAGCAGACATGTCGCGAGGAACACAAACTCTATCGCGAGAGAAAGCAAAAGAAGCTACATAAGAAGAAGTTGGTAGGTTTAAAGTACGGTATACTTCACGAGCACCAGCAATTCCCCATTCGTCAAGAGGTCCGCTTCCACCAACTACTAAACAGTAGTTGATCAGACGCATGTAGTGATCAACGTCTCTGTAGCATTTATTGATTTTTTCTTGACTGTCACCAGCTTCCCCAGGATTTTTTAGGAAAGAGTATTTAGCGAAACATGCATCACCAGCTTCTTTAACAACTGCTTCATGTCCACTTGCTAATTTTTCAGCAGCTTCTAATCTAGCAGCAGCTCTTTGAATGTTTCCTTGAACAGATTCAAGGTCAGAGCTTGACGGAAAACGGCCAGCAGCATCTGCGGCACTAACAACGGTAGTGATAACTGATTTCATTTTTTTCTCCTCAATGGATAAAGTATTGTAAAATACTAGTTTAACTTGTACTTAAGGGTACGTAATCTTAGCTGATTCCTGCTGCTACTTTATCGAAGTAACTTCCAGCTTCAGCAGCTAGAGAAGAGCAATCGCCATCAATGTAAGACATTTTACGTAAGCTAGCTGAATTGTTGATGAATGCAACACTTTCTGCTTTCATGATTCCTACTGCTCTAACTGAAGAGTTAGTTGGAACACCAAGAGCGATGTAAGTTTCTTTTAATCCATTTAGACAACGATCGTCTAATACAGAAGGATCTCCAGAAAGTACAGCGTAAGAAACGTAACGTAAAATGATTTCACCATCACGTAGACAAGCAGCCATACGACGATTAGTGTAACAGTTTCCGCCTGGAGAAATTAGTCCAGGGTTTTCACAGATCATTCCAGAAACAGCATCAGAAACGATGCAGCTAGCGTTAGAAACGATAGCGTTTACAGAATCTAAACGTTTGTTTCCATCAGCGATGAATTTTTTAAGAGCTGCTAAGTCGCTTCCACCTACATATGCAGCTTTAGCGTCAGAGTTAACTACTATTCTAGAAAATGCGTCAAGCATTGGTATCTCCCTTTATAAAATTAAGGACTTTATTGTTTCAACTGTAAAATTATTTCTACAGTCGATGTATTAGTATCGAAATAGAAGTCTAATGTTAAATGAGTTTGAAAAACCAAACAAAGTAATATTTTGAAACATTTTTAATCTAAAAATTTTGTTGATAGTGAAATTCTTCCTTGTTTAGTATCTAGATGTATAATGGAAACAGTTACTTTATCTCCAATTTTAAAAAAATCATCTAAATTTTTGATTTTAATATTATAGTTAGTAATTTCTGAGATATGTATTAAACCTGCTGCATCTCCAATATCTACAAAAACTCCATAATCTTTAATATTCTGTACTGTTCCCTTAATTACTTGTCCTACATTAAATTTGTCTCTATATGACTGCAGAATAACTCTTTTGTAGCTGAGAATAATATAATTATCATTTTCATTAATTTCTAAGAATTTAAGAGGTAAATTATTAAATTTTTCTGTTTTTTGATTTGTTTCAAAAGGATTTAAATTATGTGAATTAGGTACAAATCCTGTAATACCTTCTACATCTACTAGGATACCACCTTTATTTTTTCTAATAAAAGTTCCATATATTGTTATGTCTTCTGAGTAGAGTTGCTGAATTCTTTCCCAAGCCTTAATATAATTTAATTTTTTGATAGATAAAATGATTCTTTTTTTTTCTTCTTTGCTTATTATAAGAAATTCCCTTGTCTCATTAACTAGTTTAGTTTTTTCTGTATTATCTAAATTAATTTTTTCTATTTTTGGTAAGTAGGCAGAACTAGAACTTCCTATATTAATTAAATATCCGTGACGCTCGGTGCTAAAAACAGTTCCAGCAACTACATCTCCTTTGTCTAGTGAGTATCGATATTGTTGTAATAATGTTTTTAAATCATCTTTAATAAATCGTTGAGGGATTGCAAAATTTGGATTTAACATATTTTTCAATTAATATTGTATTGTGTTATTGTAAAACAGATAAAAATAAAGTTTAAAAGCTTCTAATTATATTTTATTTTTATATATATAATTAGAAACTTTTTAGTTTAGTAAATAATATTAAAATGAGCAAAAATCCCAGTTAATATTAAAAATATAATGAGCAAATTAATAAAATAATTATTTTTTTTAAACTATGGAGAGAACTTACATTATTCATAGCTTATTTAACTTGATAAACCTTACATATTCAAGACTGTCTACAGTGTGACTCAAATCTAATAAAATATAAATGTGTGGATTAGCTCAGTATTGCTTGAAGTCTTGTCTTACAAAGGGAAACAGCACTTGTTTAAATTTCAATTGGTTAGTAGCTTTTGATCAGCTAATTACTATAATTTTTAGTTTTCTATATGTTACTGAGGCCTTTTTATTTCTTATATTAATCCTTTCAAGCTACTTTGCTGCTGCTCAAAAACCAAGTAGTTTTTACTATTCTTTTTTTGATATTACTGTCTGAAGTGAGAATTTGATTTGCACAAAATTTGATGTGTTTATCTTTTTAAAAACTATAGATGTATATTTATATACGTATAGCTTAACTTAATATATAACTATGTATTTGAATTTCTTACAAAAAATCTGATTGCTTATAATTAAAGTTAACTAATTTATGATTTTAAGTAAATTTTAGGGAAATATCATTTTGATTCTTTGTCATTATGAATCTAAAAGCAGGTACTCTTTAAATTCATGAAAGTTTTTTATATTATAATTACAACTTTATATATTTTCCCTTAATTATATTATGTACATCTGGAATGTTGTATATACCTAACTAATTAGTTTAATTTTACACCTGCACCTTCTGCTTTTGGGTTTTGTATCATTATAATGAATATTAATAAAATAGATACAAAATACCAAACTATGTTTATGAATTGAGGCATAAATTATATAAAAAATAGCTTTGTTTGTAAAGACTCTTTGTTTTTTTGTAAAGTTTGTTATTCTCCTTGTATTTTTAATAATACAAAGCCTAATGATAGGCCAATCATAGTTAGAACATTACATATGATAGCGGCAGTTATTATTTCACTTCCCATTTTGTTTTTCCTTTTGTGTTTATTTCTATTTAAAAACCGTTGCGAGCCCATACAACTAAAGCTATTGAGAAGCTAAATATTGCCATTAGACTAGCCCATCCTAAACTCAAAATATCCATTATGTTTATTCTCCTTTATTTTAAATAATATATATTATAATATACATTTACCCATAATTATGACCAAATGACTTTTTTGAGATGACATTGGTTAATATATATTTATTATAAATTAATGATTCTTGAATGAGTTATTTATCTTTTAAATATCAAATTTTAAATTAATACTTATCAATTTATGCAGTATGGAAAATTTAATTAATCAACCTTATAAATATGGATTTAGTACAAAGATAGAATCCGAATCTTTTCCAAAAGGAATTAATGAAAAGATTATTACCATGATTTCGGAGAAAAAAAAAGAGCCGCCATTTATGTTAGCTTTCAGGCTCAGAGCATTTAAGCAGTGGCAAAAAATGCTTCCTCCTAAATGGGCAAATCTTAACTATCCCGAAATTGATTATAGTGATATATTATATTATGCTGTCCCAAAGCAAAAGAAAAAAGTAGACAGTTTAGAAGATTTGGATCCAGAATTACTTAAAACATTTGAAAAATTAGGTATTCCTTTAAATGAACAAAAAAAATTAGGAAATGTTGCAGTGGATGCTATTTTTGATAGTGTTTCTGTTGCAACAACATTTCAAGAAGAACTTGCAAGAGAAGGTGTCATTTTTTGTCCAATTTCTGAAGCTGTCCACAAATATCCTGAATTAATTGAAAAATATTTAGGAAGTGTAGTTCCAGTGGGAGATAATTACTTTGCGGCATTAAACTCTGCTGTATTTAGTGAAGGATCATTTTGTTATATTCCAAAAAATACTCGTTGTCCATTAGAATTATCTACTTATTTTAGAATAAATGATCAAGAGGCTGGCCAGTTTGAAAGAACTTTGATTGTTGCAGAGGAAAATAGTACTGTTAGTTATCTTGAAGGTTGTACAGCTCCTCAATACGATAAGAACCAGTTACATGCTGCTGTTGTAGAATTAGTTGCTGCTAATTCTGCAGAAATCAAATATTCTACTGTACAAAATTGGTATGCTGGAGATGATAATGGAAGAGGCGGAATTTATAATTTTGTTACTAAACGTGGACTGTGCTCAGGAGCTAATTCTAAGATTTCTTGGACTCAAGTGGAAACTGGGTCAGCAATTACATGGAAATATCCTAGTTGTGTTCTTAATGGAAATCAGTCGGTAGGAGAGTTTTATTCTGTTGCATTGACAAATAATTATCAACAAGCAGATACTGGGACAAAAATGATACATATTGGTAGTGATACTAAAAGCACTATTATCTCTAAAGGTATTTCTGCGGGGTTATCAGAAAATAACTACAGGGGTTTGGTTAAAATAGGACCAAGATCATTTAGAGCGCGTAATTATTCTCAATGCGATTCTTTATTAATTGGTTCTAATTCTACAGCTAATACTTTTCCTTATATTAAAGTTCAGAATTCAACTGCTACTACCGAACATGAAGCATCTACATCTCGTATAGGTGAGGAGCAAATATTTTATTTTCTCCAAAGGGGGATAGATATTGAACAAGCTATTGCCTTAATGATTAGTGGATTTTGTAAAGATATTTTTACAAAACTTCCTATGGAATTTGCAGTAGAGGCAGATAAGTTATTAAGTTTAAAATTAGAAGGAAGTGTAGGATGAAGAATACGAGTGCTGTTTTACTTGATATAAAAAATTTACAAGCTAGTGTAGATAACATTGCTATATTGAATAATTTTAGCTTGCAAATTAATGCTGGTGAAATTCATGCAATTATGGGTCCAAATGGTTCTGGTAAAAGTAGTTTTTCTAAGATAATAGCTGGCCATCCTGCTTATTCTGTAACCAATGGAGATATAGAATTTAAGGGACAAAATATATTAGATTTGGAAGCTCATGAAAGATCTCAAAAAGGTATTTTTTTAGGTTTTCAATATCCTGTTGAGATACCAGGGGTAAGTAATGCTGATTTTTTGAGACTTGCCTATAATGAAAAAAGAAAAAGCCAGGATTTGCCAGAATTAGATCCGTTGCAATTTTTTGAGTTTGTTTCTACTAAACTTGCTATGATTGAAATGGATCCGAGTTTTTTAACTCGGAATGTGAACGAGGGGTTTTCTGGTGGAGAAAAGAAAAAAAATGAAATATTGCAAATGGCATTGTTAGAAGCTGAATTGGCAATTTTAGATGAAACAGATGTGTAAGCTGAGTTAGAGAAAAAAATCTAAATGTTATTACAGGGTAGGGGTGTGGACTACTGGCAATCTATTGATATATACTGGGTACGGTATATTGGTGAATTATTTGCTATTGAATCTGTAAAGCTATTTATTATATACTAATTGATCATTTGTTTTTTTTACCCTATAGTCCTGATATTATTTTTTTTCAATCAGTTAGTTAATGAATAGTTGTGATGTGGATAACACAAAAGTATTATTGTTATTAATATAATATTTAAATTAAGCTACTCACACTAAAAAGTGTTTACGTAGTTTTTTAAGACAAAAAAATTAGCTAATTTTGTACTTTTTTCCGGTTTAGATATTGATGCTTTAAAAATTATTGGTTGTAATATTAAAAAACTGGCTAATAAAAATAATGCTATTGTTTTGATTACTCATTATCAACGTCTTTTAGATTACAGTTTATTTTTATAAATTTCTTCAATTTTATAAGAAATCACAACTTGTTCTTGTTATTTATGTTACAAACAATTTTGAACAATATGTAGTATTTTATATAATTAATTCATAGTCAAGTTGAATTTCTGTCTATTATGATTGCAAGTTCTATAAAATTAAGTTGATAGCAAAGAGAATAAATTAATGCATTCTCTTTTATATTAATTAGATGATTTGTTTTTTTCATATATTGTTTTTAATTTATTTTATAGCAATAATTAATAAATCTGAAAATCTAGAGAACATTTGGATCTTCAACAAGCTGGATATATTGCGAAATATTTCTCCTGTTTAGCAAAAGAGATTTTTGATCTACTTTAATTATCACCAGATTTTGTGCATGTAATGAAAAAAGGTCGTATTGTTAAAACTGGTGGTCCTGAGTTAGCATATGAATTAGAAAAAAATGGTTATGAAGGCGTTTAATTTTTGATATTTTTTTATATAGGGCGAATGACGGGACTCGAACCCGCGAATAATGGAACCACAATCCACTGCCTTAACCACTGGGCCACATCCGCCATGTTTTTCACTGAGTTAAGATTAATATTTTTATATAAAAAAGTCCAGTCTATACATTATTGTTTTTTTATACCAATTATAATAATATGACAATTTTTCCATTTTCAGATCAAACTGTTTTAAATCCTAACTTAGGTCGTTACTTTCATATTTTTACCTTGACACAACTTTCACAAGAAGTTAAGGCATTGTTAAAACGTTTTATATTACAATCTTGTCGTAGATCTTCCTTTGTTATTTCAGGAATTATTCAGCCATTATTGTGGTTAATACTTTTTGGAGCATTATTTCAACAATTTGTAGTACCTGGAATAAATACTACGGCAATTGGATATATACAATTTTTAAGCTCTGGAATAATTGTCTTTACTGCCTTTACTTCTTCTCTGAATGCAGGTCTTCCAATTATGTTCGACCGTGAATTTGGTTTTTTTAACCGTTTGTTGGTTGCTCCAATGACATCAAGATTTTCTATTGTAATTGCTTCATTTACTTATATAGTTATTATAACAATACTTCAACTCATTTTGATCAGTTTTATTACATTTATCAACGGACCTGTTTTTTGCAATCTTAGTTTATTGGGTTTTTTTAGTTTGTTAATTTTGCTATTCTTATTGATTTGTTTAGTAACTATATTTAGTATAGTTATTTCTTTTATTTTGCCTGGGCATATAGAGTTGCTAGCATTAATTCTTTTGATTAATTTACCTATTTTATTTTCTAGTACTGCATTAGCCCCTCTTGTTTTCATGCCGCGTTGGTTGCAAATTATTGCCAGTTTAAATCCATTGACATATTCTATAGAAGCAGTTCGTTATGTTACTCAAACCGAATATTTAAGTCTTTTTAATAAGGTTATAATTAGTGGTTTTGGTTCTATTTCGTTATTAGATATTATATATTATTTTATTTTATCTAATTTTATTTTATTTGTGGCTTCAAATCGTTTTTTTCATGGGAAATTGGAATAGATTGGTCAAGAATATTATAGGTTGTCTATTTTTCATTAGTTAATTAGTTAGTTGAATTAATAATTTAAAACATGTTAAAGTAATAGCAAATGATACTTTTGCTATATAGTGGTTACATAGTAAGTGTTTAATAGTATTTGACTATTATTGTAGATATTTAAAGGTAATAAAAATAATGAAATCTTCCTGGAAAAAAATTCTATTGTGGTCTCTTCCTATAGTTGTTGTTGTGTTTTTTATATGGCAAGGTTTTATCGTTCCAAGTAATGGAGATATTGGAAAAAATATAGCTAATTCTCGCATGACATATGGTCGTTTTCTCGAGTATTTAGATATGGGGTGGGTTAAAAAAGTTGATCTTTATGATTCTGGTCATACTGCTATCATCGAAGCTATGGGACCAGAGTTGGGCAATAGAGTACAAAGAATTCGTGTTGAACTTCCTGCGACAGCTCCTGATTTGATAGCTAAGCTTAAGCAATTTAATGTTGATTTTGATGCCCATCCAACCGGTAATTCTGTGGTCGTATGGAGTTTACTTGGCAATCTATTATTTCCTCTATTATTGGTTATTGGTATTGGATTTCTTTTTAGAAGGTCTAATAATGCTCCTGGGGGGCCAGGACAAGCTATGTCATTTGGTAAATCTAAGGCAAATTTCCAAATGGAGGCTAAAACAGGAGTAGAATTTGATGATGTTGCTGGAGTAGAAGAGGCAAAGGAAGAGTTTCAAGAGGTTGTTACTTTTCTAAAAGAGCCAGAATGTTTTACAGCTGTTGGAGCAAGTATTCCTAAGGGGGTTCTTCTAGTTGGTCCTCCTGGTACTGGAAAAACTTTGTTAGCTAAAGCTATTGCTGGTGAAGCAGGCGTTCCTTTCTTTAGTATTTCCGGATCTGAATTTGTAGAGATGTTTGTTGGAGTAGGGGCTTCTAGAGTTAGAGATTTATTTAAAAAAGCTAAAGAAAATGCTCCTTGTATTGTCTTTATTGATGAGATTGATGCTGTTGGACGCCAACGAGGTACTGGTATAGGAGGAGGAAATGATGAGAGAGAGCAAACTCTCAATCAACTCTTAACGGAAATGGACGGATTTGAAGGAAATACCGGAATTATTGTTATCGCTGCAACTAATAGAGCTGATATATTAGATTCTGCACTTCTGCGTCCGGGTCGTTTTGATAGACAAGTTTCTGTTGATATTCCGGATTTTAATGGTAGACTTTCGATATTAGATGTTCATTCTCGTAATAAGGTTATGAGTCCTCAAGTTTCTTTGGAAACCATAGCTCGTCGAACTCCTGGTTTTTCTGGAGCTGATTTGGCTAATCTAATGAATGAAGCGGCTATTTTAACAGCAAGAAAAAGAAAAGATGCTGTTACTATGTCAGAGATTGATAAAGCAATTGATAGGGTTGTTGCTGGTATGGAAGGAGTTCCTCTAATTGATAGTAAAACAAAAAGACTAATTGCTTATCATGAAGTTGGTCATGCTATAGTTGGAACTTTGTTAAAGTATCATGATCCTGTTCAAAAAGTTACTCTTATACCTAGAGGCCAAGCCAGAGGTCTTACATGGTTTATGCCTTCAGAGGATCAAACTTTAATTTCAAGAGCTCAAATTATAGCTCGAATTGTTGGTGCGTTAGGAGGACGGGCAGCAGAAGAGGTGATTTTTGGAGATCCTGAGGTAACAACAGGAGCAGGAAATGATTTACAGCAGGTTACTTCAATGGCTAGGCAGATGGTTACGCGGTTTGGCATGTCAAATATAGGCCCTTTGTCTTTAGAAAGTCAAAGTGGAGATCCATTTTTAGGCAGGGCTATGAACACAAGTTCAGAATATTCTGATAGTGTTGCTACGAGTGTGGATGCACAAGTAAAGAATATTGTAGATGCTTGTCACGGTCAGGCTGTTAATATAATTATTAACAATAGAGTGGTTATAGACCGTCTGGTTGATTTATTGATAGAAAAAGAAACAATAGATGGAAATGAGTTTAGGAATATTGTTGAGGAGTATTCTTCTTTGCCCGAAAAAGTGTCATATCAATCTTTTTGTGAGCAGTAGTTTTTGTATCTAGATTTTGTTAATTAAATTAACTATTGTTAACAGAAGATATTATTGTGTGTTTTGTTGTTTATAATTGAATCAAGTATGTTAAAAACTTGCTTCGATGACATCTATATATTCGTTAAAATTTTTGTTTTTTCAAATATTAGATTTCTACAGACGGAAGAAGCGAGCGTTTTTAGTGCCTTGTCTAATGAGAGGAGAATCTCAATGACATTAAGCTCAACAGAGCAAGAGGCAAAGAAAGTTAAGATTAGTGTTGATAAAGATCCTGTTGCTACATCTTTTGATAGTTGGGCAACTCCCGGTCATTTTTCTCGAACACTTGCAAAAGGTCCAAAAACAACAACTTGGATCTGGAATCTTCACGCAGATGCTCACGACTTTGATGTGCGTATTAGATATTAAAAATGTTACCAATTTGATGCAAGTAGTTTTAAATTATATTTTAGTTAAGAAGCATAATTATTTGTATTGATAGGTTAAGAGGATAAGGTTAAAAATTAAATTATTTGTTTTATCGTGACTCATAAGAATAAACTGAAACAACTTTTTCGGTATTCATTATCAAAGAATATTCTTCAAAAAGTATTGTTAGCTTAACTCCTTGTATTAAATTATTTTGTATTTAATAATCGATAAGAGCAAATATAATTTGCAAATTTTAAGTTGAAAAATTAGAAGCCAAATGACGATAAATTGTCTTGTTTGGTTTTGAAATGAGAAAATAAATTTTTCTATATTGTAGTCATACTAGTTCTCTAGAAGAAGTTTCTAGAAAAATTTTCAGTGCTCACTTTGGTCAATTATCAGTTATCTTTTTGTGGATAAGTGGTATGTATTTCCATGGGGCTCGTTTTTCTAACTATACTGCTTGGTTAAGTAATCCAACAGCAATTAAGCCTAGTGCTCAAGTAGTTTGGCCCATTGTTGGTCAGGAAATACTTAATGGCGATGTTGGTGGGGGATTCCAGGGAGTACAGGTTACATCCGGCTGGTTCCAAATGTGGCGAGCTTCAGGTATCACAAATGAAACAGAGCTTTATGCCACTGCAGTAGGAGGACTAGTTATGTCTGGTCTTATGTTATGGGCTGGCTGGTTTCATTATCATAAGGCTGCTCCAAAATTAGAGTGGTTCCAAAATGTAGAATCCATGATGAACCATCATTTGGCTGGTTTACTAGGTCTTGGATGTTTATCTTGGGCAGGACATCAAATTCATATTTCCTTGCCTATTAATAAATTATTAGATGCGGGAGTTTCCCCGAAAGAAATTCCTCTTCCACACGAATTTCTTTTGAATAAGCAACTGCTAACAGAATTATATCCTAGTTTTGGAAAAGGATTGACACCATTTTTTACCTTAAATTGGAATGAATATTCTGATTTTTTAACTTTTAAAGGTGGATTAAATCCAGTTACTGGAGGTTTATGGTTAAGTGATACAGCTCATCATCATTTAGCTTTAGCAGTGTTGTTTCTTGTTGCTGGACATATGTATCGTACTAATTGGGGTATTGGTCATAGCATGAAAGAAATTTTAGAGGCTCATAAAGGTCCTTTAACCGGTGAAGGGCACAAAGGATTGTATGAAATTTTAACTACATCTTGGCATGCTCAACTTGCAATTAACCTTGCTATGATGGGGTCATTAAGTATTATTGTTGCTCATCATATGTATGCAATGCCTCCTTATCCATATATTGCAACAGATTATCCAACTCAATTATCGTTGTTTACTCATCATGTTTGGATTGGTGGATTTTGTATAGTAGGTGGTGCCGCACATGCTGCAATATTCATGGTTCGTGATTATAGTCCAAGTCAAAATTATAATAATTTACTGGACAGAATGATTAGACATAGAGATGCTATTATTTCTCATCTTAACTGGGTTTGTATATTTTTAGGATTCCATAGTTTTGGTCTTTATATCCATAACGATACTATGAGAGCACTTGGTCGTTCTCAAGATATGTGTACATATATTGTTAGTTTATTTGTAGACTAATTTTTGATTCATATGATGTTTGGTTAAGAAGAAATCTGTTAAATATAATATGCTTATCATAAAAGTTGCTTTTTTATAATTTATATCTTAAACAAATTTATTCTATGTTAATAGTTACATATCTTAGGCATAGTTCAAAGCAAGTATAAGATAGGTATGTGAATCGGATTTCTTTATTAACTATTTTGATTGAATCTATAAATGTTTCATTCATGTTATTGTTTATCTATCATGTAGAAAAACGAAATTGCACATTTTTTGTTGATTCTCGAGATATTCAGCAATGTATATCTTTGTATATCTTTCTTAAATGTAGTAGTTATTTCATCTATATATTGTTTAATTAACAAGGAAAGTAATTAGTGGTTAAACAATCTGATAACTTTTTATTCCAAAGCACGGCAGATACTTTACAATTGTTAGAAAAAAACGATTGGCATTTATTACCATGGCAACAAATAGAACAATTTATTTTTTTTATTCAATCCAAGATATATAAAAATTCAATTTGTAGTTCTAATAATGAAGTTCATCGCTTGCAATTATTTTTATGTACTTCTCAGGCAATTAAGTTATTTGCTGTAAGAGCAATAACAGAGGGTCGGTTCAAGCATCAAGATGGTTTTAATAATAACAATTTAATTGTTTTAAATTCTTCCCAGAAATTATATCTTGCAATGAGTATTGATCTTCAAAAAAATATTTGTCCTTTTAGTCATAATAGTGAACTTAGTCAACTTTATAGATCTTCTTTGGACTTGATTGTTTTTTTATGTTTGCGTCCTGAATGGGAAGCTAAAATCAAAAAGAGATTAAACTCCACCTTGTTTAATCAAAATCCTCGACACATTATTGATAATATTGGTAAAGAATTTTGTTCAAAAAATTTTGAAATGAGTATTTACATATTTGCAGGCATGATAGAATGCTCTAATCTAAATGTGTCTTATATATTAAAACACTTAGGAACTATTGAATCCTTTGAGTCTTATATAAAAAACACAGTGTTTCAGGAACAGCAATTTTTTACTTTATTTTCAAGAATTGATATATCTAGAGCTAAGGTGGATGTTAAAAACTTATGTCAGTTATTGTCTCATATAATTTGTGCTGCGTTCCAAGAACAATTAAAAAAAGAGTATGAGACATTTGTAGATCTTTCTTTTTTTCGTTATCAGAACAACTTCATTGTTTCTTCTGTCAATCTGCAAGATATAAATGATTTTATTAATAAAAGTCAAGATATATTATCACATATGGGCTTGGAGTATAATTGGAAACACAGTCGCATTCTGACAAAACAGCAAACATTAAGGTTTTTAGGGTTTGAAATATCTCCTACGTTTTTATTAGTGAAGACAAATATTTATAATCAAGTTATCTTGAATGCTTCCAAAGAAGAAAAGAAACTAATTTTGTCTAAAATTCGTTATATTTTGCGTAGTAGACATGAAGATGGAAAAACTAGAGCAAAAACTAATATGCCTTTAACTAAAGCTATAGCATTAATTAATCCTTTGGTTATTAATTGGAGAAAATATTATGTTGGTTTTGTTCCTACTTCTACCTTGGAAAAACTAGACTGGCTTTTAAATGAAAAAATTTATAGATGGTATATAAAAAGACTGAAGAAAAATCGTGTTACTCATTGGAATAAACGGTGTATTCAGATTGTGCGTAATAAAAAAAGAATAGCTCAAGACTCTTATGTTCTAGAGTTATTCAATAGTTCCACATTGTAGTTTTGTATTGTTAATTGTTAGTTGAAGTGTAAAGCTATTTTCATATAAAATGGTTGAATAGCTTTAAAAAAGAGATATTTTATCTACTTTAGTTCTCAGATACTGCTATTCAATTGCAACCAGTATTTGCACAATGGGTTCAAGGTATTCATAGTGCAGCTCCTGGTAATACAGCCCCAAACGCTCTTGCTAATGTTAGCTATGCTTTTGGAGGAGATATTGTTTCAGTGGGCGGAAAAGTAGCAATGATGCCTATTTCACTAGGAACAGCTGACTTTATGGTGCACCACATACATGCTTTTACTATTCATGTTACAGTTTTGATTCTATTAAAAGGAGTCTTGTTTGCTAGAAACTCTCGCTTGATACCAGACAAATCTACTTTAGGTTTTAGGTTCCCTTGTGACGGTCCTGGTAGAGGAGGCACTTGTCAAGTTTCTGCATGGGATCATATTTTCTTAGGCTTATTCTGGATGTATAATTCTCTTTCTATTGTTTTATTTCACTTTAGTTGGAAAATGCAGTCAGATGTATGGGGAACTGTAACACCAGCTGGAGCAGTTTCTCATATTACAGGAGGCAACTTTGCACAAAGTGCGATTACAATTAATGGGTGGCTTAGAGACTTTTTATGGGCGCAAGCTTCTCAAGTAATTCAATCCTATGGCTCTGCTGTTTCAGCTTACGGATTAATTTTCTTAAGCGCTCACTTTGTTTGGGCATTTAGTTTAATGTTCTTATTTAGTGGTCGTGGCTATTGGCAAGAATTAATTGAGTCTATCGTATGGGCTCATAATAAGTTAAAAGTAGCTCCAAGTATTCAACCACGTGCCTTAAGTATTACTCAAGGTCGTGCTGTAGGTGTCGCACACTATTTATTAGGAGGAATTGGTACTACTTGGGCCTTCTTCTTAGCAAGAATAGTCTCTGTTGGATAAAAAGAAACAAACAAGATTAAAAACAAAACTATGGCAACAAAATTTCCTAAATTTAGCCAGGCTTTAGCGCAAGATCCTGCTACTAGAAGGATTTGGTATGGAATTGCTACTGCTCATGACTTTGAAACTCACGACGGCATGACAGAAGAAAATCTATATCAAAAAATATTTGCGTCTCACTTTGGCCACTTGGCTATTATATTTCTATGGACTTCAGGTAATTTATTCCATGTCGCTTGGCAAGGAAACTTTGAACAATGGGTATTGAATCCGACGAAAGTTAAACCAATTGCTCATGCAATTTGGGATCCTCATTTTGGACAATCAGCTCTTAAAGCGTTTACAAGAGCAGGAGCTTCGTATCCTGTTAATATTTCTTTTTCAGGAGTGTACCACTGGTGGTACACTATTGGAATGAGAACAAATAATGAACTTTATTCTGGAGCATTATTTTTATTAGTATTATCTGGGGTCTTCCTTTTTGGTGGTTGGTTACACTTACAACCTAAATTTAGACCAGGATTATCATGGTTTAAAAATAATGAGTCGAGATTAAATCATCACTTATCTGGATTATTCGGTACAAGTTCTATTGCTTGGACTGGTCATTTAGTTCACGTCGCTATACCAGCATCTAGAGGGCAACACGTTGGATGGGATAATTTTACTACAACTTTACCTCATCCTGCTGGACTTCAACCATTTTTTAGTGGAGATTGGAGTGCTTATGCATCTAACCCGGATACTGCTAGTCATGCTTTTGGTACAGCTAGTGGTTCTGGTACAGCTATCTTAACTTTCTTAGGTGGTTTTCATCCACAAAGTCAATCTTTATGGTTGACGGATGTGGCTCATCACCATCTTGCTATTGGAGTTATTTTTGTTGTTGCTGGTCATATGTACCGTACTAATTGGGGTATAGGTCATAGTATGAAAGATATTTTAGATGCTCATCGTCCTCCAGGAGGACGTCTAGGAGCAGGTCATAAGGGGCTTTTTGATACTATTACTAACTCGTTACACTTTCAATTAGGACTAGCGTTAGCTGGTTTAGGTGTTACAACTTCTTTAGTTGCCCAACATATGTATGCAATGCCTCCATATGCTTTTATGGCTAAAGATTTTACTACTCAAGCTGCTCTTTATACTCATCATCAGTATATTGCAGGATTCTTAATGGTCGGAGCTTTTGCCCACGGTGCTATTTTCTTTGTGCGTGATTATGAGCCAGAACAAAACAAAGGAAATGTATTAGCAAGAATGCTTGAACATAAAGAGGCAATAATTTCTCATCTTAGTTGGGTCAGTCTTTTCCTAGGTTTTCATACTTTGGGTTTATACGTTCATAATGATGTAGTTACTGCTTTTGGTAGTCCAGAAAAACAAATTTTAGTTGAACCTGTTTTTGCACAATGGATTCAGGCAAGTTCAGGAAAATCTTTATATGGTTTTGATGTTCTGTTGTCTTCAACTCAAAATGCTGCTTCTTTTGCTGGAAGTAACGTCTGGTTACCTGGATGGTTAGAAGCTTTAAATAGTGGTAAAAACTCTCTATTTTTACCAATTGGTCCTGGTGATTTTCTAGTGCATCATGCAATCGCTTTAGGTCTTCATACTACAACTCTGATTTTAGTAAAAGGTGCTCTTGATGCAAGAGGCTCCAAACTAATGCCAGATAAAAAAGACTTTGGTTACAGCTTCCCTTGTGATGGTCCTGGTAGAGGTGGAACTTGTGATATATCTGCTTGGGATGCTTTCTATCTAGCTGTTTTTTGGATGTTAAACACAATAGGTTGGGTGACTTTTTACTGGCATTTCAAACACATTTCTGTTTGGCAAGGTACTTCTGCTCAATTTAATGAATCTTCTACATATCTAATGGGATGGTTTAGAGATTATCTATGGTTAAACTCTTCTCCTTTAATAAATGGATATAATCCTTATGGAATGAATGGACTATCAGTATGGTCTTGGATGTTCTTATTTGCTCATTTGATTTGGGCAACAGGTTTTATGTTCTTGATCTCTTGGAGAGGTTATTGGCAAGAGCTTATTGAAACTCTTGCGTGGGCACATGAAAGAACTCCTCTTGCGAATTTAGTTAAATGGAAAGATAAGCCGGTTGCTCTATCAATTGTTCAAGCTAGACTTGTTGGATTGACTCATTTTGCTGTTGGTTATGTATTAACTTATGCTGCTTTTGTTATAGCTTCCACATCAGGTAAGTTTGGTTAATCGTAACGTCATCTAATTATATTTTTGTCATTGCTGATTTTAAAATCAGCAATGGCTTTTTTGTGAAATTTAATTAATTAAATTTGTTAACTTAATAAAAAATAAGACAACAATTCATTGTAATAATGTATACTATTATTAGAATCACTTGTTACGAACTAATTATCTAAGATGGCGTTATGAAAATAATGTGGATATTTTATCTATGTTATCTTGATATCGTTTCAATCTTTTAATATCATTGATAACTACTAATATATTCTTCATTAAGTTTTTACAGTGATTTGTGCTACATATTATGTACATCGCCCTGATAAACTTATTAATATTTTTTTTGGAGACCTAAAAATGTCGATTCCATTACTAAGCTATCCTTTATCAACTCAAAATCAAAGAGTTGATGGTTTTGAAGCTCTTCCAGGAGATGAACAACCAACGATTTACAGTACAGACAACTTGCCAAATGCATTTGAGATGGACCAAATAATTTGGGCTGCATATCGACAAATATTTAGTGAGCATCAAATTTTAAAATCTTCTGCGCAACCTTGCTTAGAATCTCAATTACGCTTTAACCAAATCAGTGTAAAGGAATTTATTGCAGGTCTATTACTTTCAGATGCTTTTCACAAGTTAAACTATGATGTTAACAACAATTATCGTTTTGTTGAAATGTGTGTCCAAAGAGTATTAGGTAGAGATGTTTATAGTGAACGAGAAAAACTAGCATGGGGTGTTGTAATTGGAAGTCAAGGTTTTGAAGCCTTTGTTGACATGCTTCTTGATAGCGAAGAATATAATGCTAATTTCGGGGATTCTATTGTTCCTTACCAACGTCGACGTATGGTTGCTCAACGCAGTAGAGGACAAATGCCTTTTAATTTGAAAACTCCTCGATATGGTCAAGAATTCCAAGCTAAATTAGGAATGCCTCAATATATTTGGCATGGTCCAATCCGTTACTTCAAACCACAAGAACAATTACCGAAATCAGGAGACCCAGCTCTATATCTTGGAATGTTGGAAGACTTGTTGCCAGCTTTAGTTTAATTAAGTACTGTTGTGAGATGTTTTTATAATTTAAATTAAATAAAAATAGCTAATATACTTTTTTGAATCTCTTCAACTTACATTTAGTTAGGAGAGATTCAAAGGCTAATTTGTTTTAAAGAGAAGTTCGTTGTTCTATATTCTAATTTAGAAAAAATCCTGAAAATCTAATCATTAGATTTTCTTATTGCTTCATACCAACTTACAAACTTACATTTCTACAAAAAATACTTATTCTGAATGTTGTTGATGCAGTTTTTCTGCAGTCATAATTTAAATTATCATAATAAATATTGTTTTTCATATGTTGTAAAAATTGACTTTTATTTATGTCTTAAAGTATAATGCTTGAAAAATATATTGAATTGGTATGTTCTTATGGATGTGAAATAGTTATACATTGTATTTTCTAATTCCGATAAGAAAACAATTCCATTTCTTTACAATTTTTACAACTTTATTTTATACTAGATCTTTTAAATAATATGGTAATAAAAAACAAATCAGCAATTAAACGAATTAAGGTTGCTGCAAGAAACCGTTCACAAAACTTGCTTTATAAATCATCAGTAAAAACATTAATAAAGAAGTATTTTTTCACAATAAATAGCTCAAATTCCCAAACAGATAAGAGTATGGTGTCAGCTCAAGTTTCTGAAATTTATAGCAAGCTTGATAAAGCTACTAAGAGAGGAGTTTTACATAAAAATACTGCTGCTCGTAAGAAGTCTTTAATTGCACGAAGCTTTAAAGCTTTAGATTAATTTTAATTTTTATACGTTATTTTAATATCGTTAGTTATTAATACTAGCATTTTCAAAATTTTCAATTTGCCAAAATATTATAGTTTTTGTGTTCCGAGCTTATCTGGCTAAAATACTTGTTCTGCAGTTCGAATTAGTTGATATGTTTCGCGATATGTTATCTATTCATAAGACCTGTAGAATTTTTAGTGATTGTATTTATTAATTAGTCAAACCAATTTTTAAGCTTACCCCATTTATATATGCAGTAATCATATATAATTTAGCTAATCCAGAATCATTTTTTATTTAAAATAGTTGTCTTAGCTCTCTTTTTTTTACTTGAACTAAAATCATAACTGCTGAATAAAGTTTAGGGATAGTACTTATTAAATTCAATTTTCGAAAATTTAAATCAATTTATAGTTAAATCTGTTCTATTAGAAATCAAAACAGAGACGACTTTCAAGGAGATGAATGACTCATTTAAAAACAGTGCCGGTTAATTCTAAATTGCCGGACTTAGTTGAAATTCAAAGAGCTAGTTTTCGTTGGTTTTTGGAAGATGGTTTGGGAGAAGTGTTTGAAGCTTTCCCGACTATTTCTGATCCCACTAATAGGTTAGAGTTAAAATTTTTTTCGAAAGAGTACAAAATAAAATTTCCAAAATATAGCGTGCGACAGGCTAAAAGACGTGAACGAACATATAGTGCTCAAATTTATGTCCCAGTAAAATTGGTCCGAAAAAATCTTGATATACCAAATCATGATTCAATTAGGACTATTGGTGATTATGATAATTCAGTAAAAAATAAAAAGTATCGTAAAAAAGCTGTTTTTATTGGCGATCTTCCAATGATGACCAATAGAGGTACCTTTGTTATATCTGGGACAGAAAGAGTAATTGTAAACCAAATTGTTCGTAGTCCTGGTATTTATTTTAAACAAGAGATAGATCTTAAACAAAAACAGACGTATAGCGCAAGTCTTATTTCTAATAGGGGATCTTGGTTAAAGTTTGAAATTGACGCTAAAGGATTAGTTTATGTTCGCATTGATAAAACTCATAAAATTGACGCATATGTATTTTTAAGGGCTATAGGTCTTAGTATTAATGATATAAAAAAAGGATTAAGTCAGTACTCTTTTTTGGTTCAAAGTTTAGACGAATCTTCTGAAAAAATAAGTGAATTTATTAGTGAAGAAGAGGCTTTATTGCATGTTTATTCAAAATTGAGGCCAAATGAGCCAGCAACTATTTCTGTAGCACAGCAAGTTTTATATTCTAGATTTTTTGATCCAAAGCGTTATGATTTAGGGGAAGTTGGCCGTTACAAACTAAATCAGAAATTAAAACTAAATCTTCCTAAGAATTTTCGTGTTTTATCACCTCAAGATATATTAGCTGCAGTGGATTATCTCATTAATTTGAAGGAACAAAATTTTGGAACTTTTGATGATATTGATCATTTAGGCAATCGTAGAATTAGATCAGTTGGAGAATTACTGCAGAATCAAATTCGGGTAGGTTTAAATAGGCTCGAACGTATTGTTCGTGAACGCATGATGATATGTGAAGTGGATTCCTTAAATCTATCGAGTTTAATTAATCCGAAACCTTTAATTGCTGTAGTTAGAGAATTTTTTGGTTCTAGTCAACTTTCTCAATTTATGGACCAAACAAACCCTCTTGCTGAAATTACACATAAAAGGAGAATTAGCGCTTTGGGGCCTGGTGGTTTAAATAAAGACAGAGCAGGATTTGCGGTTAGAGATATTCATCCTAGTCATTATGGTCGAATCTGTCCTATTGAAACACCAGAGGGCCCAAATGCAGGTTTAATAGGATCTTTGGCTAGTTGTGCAAGAGTGAATCAATATGGCTTCATAGAAACTCCGTTATATAAAGTGGTTAATAGAAAAATTCTCAATGATGAATGTCTTTATATGACAGCAGATGAAGAAGATGAATATAAAATTGCTCCTGCAGATACGTCTGTAGATAACGACAACCTCATTAAAGATGAAATTATTTCTGTTCGTTATCGCCAACAGTTTACTACAACTAATTCTAGTTTAGTCGATTATATCGGAATTTCTACAGTGCAAGTTATTTCTGCTGCAACTTCTCTGATCCCTTTTTTAGAACACGATGATGCAAATAGAGCCTTAATGGGTTCTAACATGCAAAGACAAGCTGTTCCATTATTATATCCAGAACGTCCTATTGTTGGTACAGGTTTTGAGTCTAAAGTTGCTAGAGATTCTGGTATGGTAGTTATTAGTCGAACTACTGGATATGTGAACTATGTTTCCTCTAATAAAATTGGTATACAAGATAGAGATGGAAGAATAATTCATTATCGATTGCGGAAATATTATCGTTCTAATCAAGATACGTGCATTAATCAGCGTCCGATTGTTTGGCCTGCCGAAGAGGTTGTTATAGGGCAAGTAATAGCTGATGGCGCTTCCACAGATCGTGGAGAAATGGCATTGGGGCGTAATGTTTTAATAGGATATATGCCTTGGGAGGGATTTAATTATGAAGATGCTTTTTTAATTAGTGAGCGTCTTGTGTATGATGATGTCTATACTTCAATACATATTGAAAAATATGAAGTTGAAGCTAGGCAAACTAAGTTAGGCCCAGAAGAAATTACAAGTGATATTCCTAGTTTGAGCGATTATGCGACGAGGCAACTAGATAGAACTGGTATTATTACAGTAGGTTCTTGGGTTGAATCTGGGGATATTTTAGTAGGTAAATTGACTCCCAAGGGAGAATCAGATCAACTTCCTGAAGGTAAATTGCTTAGAGCCATTTTTGGGGAAAAGGCTAGAGACGTAAAAGACACCTCATTAAGATTGCCTAATGCTGCTAAAGGAAGAATAGTAAGCGTACGTGTATTCACACGTCAACGAGGCGATGAATTACCTCCAGGAACAAATGCTGCTATTAGAATACATGTTGCTCAGAAAAGAAAGATACAAGTTGGTGATAAGATGGCAGGAAGACATGGAAATAAAGGTATTATTTCTAGAATTTTGCCAAGACAAGATATGCCTTATTTGGCTGATGGTACTCCTTTGGATATTGTTTTGAATCCGTTAGGGGTTCCTTCTAGAATGAATGTTGGACAGGTTTTTGAGTGTTTGCTTGGAATGGCTGGTCATTTTTTACACAAACGGTTTAAGGTAACTCCATTTGATGAAATGTATGGACGAGAGGCTTCTAGAGCTCTAGTAAATTTAAAGTTGAAAGAAGCAGCTAGTGAAACTGGTTCAGAATGGTTATTCAATTCTGCTGCTCCTGGGAAAATACATATTTTTGATGGAAGAACGGGTGAAAAGTTTGATAATCCTATTACAGTGGGCAAGGCTTATATGTTAAAACTAGTGCACTTGGTAGATGATAAGATTCATGCTAGGTCTACAGGGCCTTATTCTTTAGTTACTCAACAACCATTAGGAGGTCGTGCTCAACATGGAGGACAAAGATTGGGAGAAATGGAAGTGTGGGCTTTAGAAGCATTTGGAGCAGCATATACTTTGCAAGAATTATTAACTGTTAAATCAGATGATATGCAAGGTAGAAATGAAGCATTGAATGCGATTGTAAAGGGTAAAGCTATTCCAAAACCAGGAACTCCTGAATCTTTTAAAGTTCTTATCAGAGAGCTTCAGTCTTTAGGTTTAAATATAGCTGCTCATAAAATTCATTTCAATAAAACTGGACAAAATTATGGTATTGAAATAGATTTAATGATGAATAGTAAAAGTAATAAAGTTCCTATGAGACCTAAATATGACCCTATTAGTTCTGACGATTTTGATCATAATTCAAATGAACTGAATCAGTAATAATTTTATTGATTAATTTTAGTATATTAACCTTATTTTTTCTTATAATTAAAACTGAATGAGCAGATTTGAACAACACTTCGATTATGTCAAAATTAGTTTAGCATCTCCAGAAAAAATTCGTCAATGGGGACAGAGGACCTTGCCAAATGGACAAATAGTTGGAGAAATTACTAAACCCGAAACAATTAACTATCGTACCTTAAAGCCAGAAATGGATGGTCTTTTTTGTGAAAGAATTTTTGGTCCCGTAAAAGACTGGGAATGTCATTGTGGTAAATACAAAAGGTTTCGCTACAAAGGAGTAGTTTGTGAAAGATGTGGAGTAGAAGTGACAGAGATGAGAGTCAGAAGACATCGTATGGCTTATATAGAACTTTCTTCACCTGTTACGCATGTATGGTATCTAAAAGGAAGTATTAGTTACATTGGTTTAATTCTTGATTTAGGAGCTAAAGAAGTAGAATCTATTGTTTATTTTCATTCCTACGTAGTGTTAAATCGTGGCAAATGTCTTGATGTAGAATATAAAGAACTTTTAGAACCTCATGATTGGAAACAGTTAGAAGATAAACTTTATCGTGAATATGGCTCTAATGCAGATGTTGAAGTTGGCATTGGAGCGGAAGCAATTAATCAATTGTTGAAGGATTTAGATTTGTCATCTACTGCAGAAAAACTTCGAGAAAAAGCAGCCAATTCAAATAATGATTTTGTAAAAAATAAAAATTTTAGTAAGGATATGAAAAAATTGCGACTAGTAGAAAATTTTCTTTCTACCGGTGCTGATCCAGCTTGGATGGTTTTTTCTGTTATTCCTGTTATTCCTCCAGATTTAAGACCAATGGTGCAATTAGATGGTGGCCGATTTGCAACAGCCGATTTAAATGAATTTTATCGTAGAATTATAAATCGTAATAATCGCTTAGCTCGTTTAAAAACTATATTAGCTCCAGAAATTATAATACGTAATGAAAAGCGTATGTTGCAAGAGGCTGTAGACTCTTTGATGGATAATGGAAGACGAGGTCGAACAGTTGTTGGCGCAAACAATAGACCCCTAAAATCTTTATCTGATATTATTGAAGGTAAACAGGGGCGTTTTCGTCAAAATTTATTGGGGAAACGTGTTGACTATTCTGGTCGTTCTGTTATAGTTGTGGGCCCTCAACTTAAATTACATCAATGTGGGCTTCCCAAAGAAATGGCATTGGAATTATTTCAACCCTTTGTAATTCATAGATTAATTCTTCAAGGATTAGTTAATAATATAAAGGCAGCGAAGAAAATGATTCAAAGGAATGAGAGAATAGTTTGGGATGTTTTAGAGGAGGTTATTTATGGACATCCAGTGTTGTTAAATCGTGCTCCAACTCTTCATAGATTAGGCATACAAGCTTTTGAACCGGTTCTAGTCGAAGGAAGAGCTATTAAACTTCATCGTTTGTAATCGATGTATATGAAGAAGATCCGGTTCTATATTTTTTGAACTATGATCGTAATAATGGTTAAGGTAAAAAGTTGAATTTATTAATTATCAGCTTGTTTTTTACTACAATAGTATATTTAAAGGATGAATAGATTATTTGTAGTTTGTTTGATATTCAAAGTACCTAAAACCTTCATAATTCTTTGTATATATTTTTCTGCTTACACATTATTAAATTTGATTATTATATATTTTTTTTACAGTATATAAATAAGCTGTATGCTTTGACAATAGCCTGTACAGTTTTATAAAGGAAAAAAAATTTTTCTATTTATTCTTTAGTATGTCCAGCATTTAATGCGGACTTTGATGGGGATCAAATGGCTGTTCATATCCCACTTTCTTTAGAAGCTCAAGCAGAAGCTCGCTTGTTAATGCTAGCTCCTCATAATTTTTTATCTCCAGCTACAGGACAACCAATTGTACTTCCTAGTCAGGACATGGTTTTAGGGTGTTATTATTTAACTTCTGATAATCCTTCTCAGCAAAAAGGGGCTGGACAATATTTTTCTAGTTTGGATGATGCTATTAAGGCCTATGAACAAGGTTTGCTTGATACTCATGCTTATATTTGGGTCCGCTTTAAGGGAGAAGTAGTTGATGATCATAATAATAAACTGCTGAAAACTATACAAAATAATGATGGTACCTTATTAAAAATGTTTGTAAATAAAAAAATTAAAGAAACACAAGATGGAAAATGTTTAGTTCAGTATATCAGAACTACTTTGGGACGTATTATTTTCAATAAGGCTGTCAGTGATGCTTTAATGAATTAACTTTTTATAATTTGTTAATCTGTCGAGTTTTTGATGTTTAGAATTAGAAGTAAATTTTATTTTGGAGATAACTAATGTCTACTATTTCTGAAAAACAGAAACCCTCTCCTAATTTTTTAAATAAAACTGTTAATAAACGCGAATTAAAACAATTAACTTCTTGGGCTTTTCGAGAGCATGGTATTGCTAAGGCTTCTACTATGTCAGATCGTCTTAAAGAATTAGGTTTTCATTTTGCAACAAAAGCAGCTATCTCATTAAGTTTAGAAGATTTAAGGATTCCTCCTAAGAAAAATCAATTATTAGCTAAAACTGTTGCAGAAATAGGTATTGCGGAGAAAAAATATGTACGAGGAGAAATAACAGCAGTTGAACGCTTTCAAAAAGTTATTGATACTTGGAATAATGCTAGTGAATCTTTAAAGGATGAAGTTGTTCAGTACTTTAAAATATCAGACCCGTTAAACTCAGTTTATATGATGGCTTTTTCTGGAGCCAGAGGTAATATTTCGCAAGTAAGACAGCTTGTTGGCATGAGGGGCTTAATGTCAGATCCACAAGGACAAATTATTGATTTACCTATTGCTAGTAATTTTAGAGAAGGTCTGACTGTTACAGAGCATTTTATTTCCTCATATGGAGCTAGGAAAGGGCTAGTTGATACTGCACTAAGGACAGCTGATTCGGGATATTTGACTCGTCGTCTTGTTGATGTTGCTCAAGATGTTATTGTCAGAGAAGAGAATTGTGAAACTAATCAAGGAATATTATTAAAGATTCCACCAGAAGAATTGAATAATTATAATTTTTTTGAAAATTTATTACTTGGTCGAGTATTAGCGGAGAATGTTTATGATAGTTCTGGTCTGTGTCTTATAGCTCAAGCTAATCAAAGTATTGATAATGTTATTGTTGAAGCATTATCAAAACTTAATTTACAGACTATTTTAGTACGTTCTCCTCTCACATGTGAATCAAGAACTTCTATTTGCCAATATTGTTATGGATGGAATTTAGCCCATGGAGAATTAGTAGATCTCGGAGAAGCGGTAGGAATAATTGCGGCTCAATCTATTGGAGAACCTGGGACACAGCTTACTATGAGAACTTTTCATACTGGTGGAGTATTCACTGGAGAGCTATCTAATCAAGTAACGGCTCCTTCATCCGGAACTATTCATATCCCAACTAATGCAAAACTTGTAAGTACACGAACAAAACATGGTGATAATGCTATGAAAACAGTGTCTACTTTAGATTTGAGTTTTCAATATAATGACACAGATAAACAGGTTTTTACACTAAAGCCTGAATCTATTGTATTTGTTAATCATGGCCAAAAATTAGAATGTGGTGAGACTATTGCTGAGTTGCCTATAAAAAGCCAATTTGCCACAGAAAAGGCTCAAAAATATTTAATCTCTGATATATCTGGCAAAATATATTTTACTGATCTAATTATAGAAGAAACGAATTTAAATAATAATACAACAAGAACTGTCAAAAAAGAGGGACTAGTATGGATACTTGCTAGCCAAATTTATAGCATTCCTGATGCGGCAGAAATAATAGTTAAAAAAGATCAACTGATACAAGCTGGAAGTATTTTAGCACAATTACAAGTTGTTAATAAATATCCTGGTCTTATTCGGTTACCAAGAAAACAGACTGAAAATTCAGATAAAAAAGATATAGAAATTGTTGTAGAGTCTTTATTATTGTCAGAATCCAAATTATATTTTTCTAATTCAGTTAATTCAGATTACAATTTTATACTTGAGACCTCTTTTGGTCAAAAATTTAATTTAATTACAGATCCTGGAACTAAATTAAAACATAATCAAATCATTGGTATTTTGGAAACAAATTTGTATACTACAAATACTGGTGGAATTATTAAATATTTAGATCTACCTGTTGCAAAAAAAAGACTTGATAGTGATGGATATGATATCTTGGGACCGGGTTATTTATTGTGGATACCTGAAGAAACTCATGAAATAGACAGAGATTCTTCTTTACTGTTAGTAGAAGATAATCAGGAAATAGAAGCAGGAACAGAAATTTTTAAAAATATTTTTTGTTTGAATGCTGGTGTAGTGCATATAATAAGAAAGGAAGATGTTATCCATGAAATTAGTATCAAACCAGGTAAGCTACATCATGTTTCCAATCCTGATTTATATTCTCAAAAGCATAGAGGTTTTTTAAGGCCTGGTGAAATCATTAATGAAAATCTTACTACTGACAAATTAGTCTACTGGGAATATTTGCATATCAATGATGAACATTATATTCTATTGCGCTCTGTTTCTATTTATGCAGTTCCAGATACTATTCCTGGTTTGGAGCAAAATAATCAAGAAGCTAGTTCAGGTATGCTTTCCCTCAAGATATCTCGACGTATATTATTTAAAGATGGAGAAAAAGTTAAGTCTATAAAAGGTATAGAATTAATAAAAACTTATTTAACTTTAAACATAAATAATCAAGATTCACTCTTAACAACTCACTTTGAATTTGTTAAGGATATAAGAATACCATCTGTTTTTAGGCTACAGATGTTAATGTTAGAGACTTTTTCTATTAAACAAGAAATAGCTGATAATTTCAGAGAAACAAATAAAATAACTCGGATTCTTGTTGGAGATAATCAAGTTGTTCCATCACATTCTACAATTGCTAAAACAGAAATTTTATGTGCTAATACTGGTTTAATAGAAGAAATTACTGGAGATGCTTCTAAAAGCTCTAGAATAGGTGTCGTAACTGACAATAATAAGAGGATTATTTATTATGATAATGCTCCATTATTTGTGAAAACAGGAGACTGGATAGCTGAAGGTGATTATATTACAGCAAATACTTATACTGATTATTCTGGTTTAGTTTTACATATTTTAGAAGATCATATCGTCTTAAGATTAGGTCGGCCATATTTAGTTTCCCTTAATACAATATTATACGTTAACAACAATGATTTAATTCATTATAATGAGGTTTTAGCTAGTTTAATATTTGAAAGAACAAAAACTGGTGATATAGTTCAGGGGTTACCTAGAATTGAAGAAATTTTAGAGGCTAGAAAAAAAACCGATGGACATTTTAATCCCCATAAATTGCTTGAATACTTATTTTTTCAGTATTTGTTAAATGAATATTTATGTTTATATGATGCGGCTAAGCTTAGCTTTCAAAAATTACAATTACTATTAGTTAATGAAATCCAATTAGTTTATCAGTCCCAAAATGTAGATATTGCTAATAAACACATAGAAGTTATAGTTAAACAAATGACTTCCAAGGTTAAAATTGTGCATGGTGGAAATACTGGCTATTTGCCTGGTGAACTTGTAGAATTGCATAAAATTAATTTGATTAATTCTACAATGCAAGTTATGAATAAAAAAGAAGCTATTTATCAACCTGTATTGCTTGGTATCACGAAGGCTTCATTAAATACAGATAGTTTTATTTCAGCTGCTAGTTTTCAAGAAACAACAAAAGTTTTAACAGAAGCTGCTTTAAGTGGAAAATTTGACTGGTTAAAAGGGTTAAAGGAAAATGTTATTATTGGTCGTTTGATTCCTGCTGGAACTGGATTTAATACATATTATAATAACAAAAATGGGTTAACAGAAGATTCCCTTTCGCAAGGTTCTTCTTATTATACTCCTCCTAAAGATTATAATAATACCAATAGAAATGATGATATAATTTTGGATGATAGAACAGCTCGTATTTATTCAATTAATTCTGGTATAGATAATTAATTTTAGTTTTAATGAATACGATTGTTAAAATTAAAATATTGTTTGTAATTCTTTGATGTGATGCCATGACAAGATTAAAAGTAATTAATTACTGCATAAGATATTATTACAATAACAATAGGAATTTTATTTAAATGGCAATAGTTACTTTAGCTGATTTGCTAGAAGCGGGAGTACATTTTGGACATCAATCGCAAAGATGGAATCCAAAGATGTTCCCTTATATTTACACGGAAAGAAATGGAATCCATATTATTGATCTTGGTCAAGCTTAGAGAAAATTAGTAAAACATTTAAACATCTCTTTATATTTGTATAAGATGTATTGATTAGATTGAATGGTTATTTAGTTTGATAGGTAAAATACTTTTGTTGAATTGTTCTTCTTGATAGAATCAGCTAATCAAATATTACTATTTACTATAATAAATAACCTTATTTTATTTTTATAAAAACTATTCTAGATACATATATAGATAATGTCATTTGATTTCCTTCAAAGATGCATTAGATTGATATAATTTTTATTTATTGAATCAAAAGCTATTTATTATGAGATTAATTTAAATAGTTTAGAAAAAAGATCTTAGATCGATTTTAACTTCAAACAGCTCAATTATTAACAGAAGCTTATGAATTTATTAAACAATCTGCTTCTGAGGGAAAAAAATTTCTATTTGTTGGAACTAAACGTCAAGCTGCGGGTATCATAGCTGAAGAATCTATACGTTGTAATTCTTTCTTTGTTAATCAAAGATGGTTAGGCGGAATGCTTACTAATTGGGTTACTATTAAATCTCGAGTTGAACGTTTAAAAGCCTTAGAAAGAAAAGAAGCTTCTGGTGATCTGGAAAAATTACCGAAAAAAGAAGCCTCTATGCTGAGAAAAGAACTTGAAAAATTGCGTAAACATCTAGGTGGCATTAAAGATATGAATACGTTGCCTGATGTTGTGATTATAGTTGATCAAAAGAAAGAGATAACAGCTATTCAAGAATGTATAAAGCTAGGTATACCGACCATTTGTATTCTTGATACAAATGCAAATCCTGATTTAGTTGAAATTCCTATTCCTGCAAATGATGATGCTATTAGATCTTTAAAGTTAATTTTAGGCAAGCTTTCAGATGCAATTTGTGAAGGTTACAACATATAAATTAAATTTATATTGGATTTTAGATTTATATAAAAAATAGACTTCGTAATACTAATTAGAAAAGATTTACATTTAGGGGAAATAATGGCATTGGATATATCTGCTCAAATTGTTAAGGAGCTTAGAGATAAAACTGGAGCTGGTATGATGGATTGTAAAAAAGCTTTACAATCTTCGGAAGGAGACATGGAACAAGCTATGGAAGCTTTAAGAGTGAAAGGATTAGCCTCAGCAAATAAAAAAGCTTCTAGAAAAGCCGCAGAGGGATTGATCGAAAGTTATATTCATACTGGCAATCGTATAGGGGTACTTGTAGAAGTTAATTGTGAAACAGATTTTGTTGCTCGAAGAATTGAATTTCAGGAACTAGTAAAAGATATTGCAATGCAGATAGCTGCTTCTCCTAGTGTGGAATACATTTCTACTTCAGACATAGCAGATAAAGTAATTGAAGGTGAAAAACAAGTAGAAAGTCAAAAGGATGATTTAGTTAACAAGCCTGATAATATTCGAGAAAAAATTGTTGAAGGGCGAATTCAGAAACGGTTAAAAGAAATGTGTTTTTTTAATAAATAAAGATACCATCCTTGTATTATACATATGATGTTTTATAATTTTTCTATCAGAATTTATTTTTTATTATATCATAGCAATTTGATTAATCAGAATTTATTTTTTATACTTGTATAAACATCTATAGTTTTATTTATAAATACAATCCCACATAATAAATGTATCTTCAAATGATTTGTTGCAATTGTAGTTAACTAGGATATGATATTTTTATCGCTTATCATTCTTATGCAATAAACCTAATATAATTATTATTAGTGTATAAGCTTTCTACTTAGAAATATGTTTCGTGAGGCTTTAAAAAAGAGATTGTATGTTTACAACCTACTTTGTTCTTTATTAGATCAAAATTTTATTAAAAATCAAGACATAACCATTGAAGAACTCGTAAAGCAAAGTATTGCTTTACTTGGTGAAAATATACAGATCGCGAGATTTAAAAGATTTACATTAGGAGAATCTTAATTTTTTAATCTTTCTTAGATTTAGAATTATTATGATCTTTTATGTATATTATTTACTGTAAAACAATGTATACTTTAATACAAAAGTGTATATGTTAGTTTTATAGCATTACTAATGTGTTTGTTTTTAATATCTTTTTTATATATGTATTATAACTTTATAGGTTTATATTGTTACGAATAGTAAGAATTAATATTTTGTTTTATGATAGTTTTTAGCTTGTATTTTATAAATTGTATCAATGTTAGATTTAAGTAACTTGGATGGAATTAATCCATTTTGGTGTTTTTCTGGTGTTGAAGTTGGTGAACATTGGTATTGGTCTGTTGGATCCCTACAGGTACATGGTCAAGTTTTTATTGTTTCATGGCTTGTTATTGCTGCCTTATTAACTTTGGCGGTTATTGGGACAAGAAAAATTCAACGCAGTCCACAAGGATGGCAGAACTTCATGGAATTTGTCTTGGAATTTTTGTATTTTATAAAAAAGAAATTTATTTACAAACTGCATTATGAATAGTAGACTTGTTAAGTACATACAAGATCCATTAAACGATAAGCTCAATCTTTAATACAAACTTTATTTTCAGAATATTTGTAAAAATAATATTCTTTATACAGGTTGGAGATCTTTGACCTTAATCTTTTCGAAATTTCTTGAATTATACTGATTATAACTTATTGAAAAGAGTCTAATAATATAGACGCAACTAGTTGTTGATCCCTTATAATTAACTAGTTATAAAAGCTATATGTGTTGAAAAATGCCTATATGGTTTTAAAAAAAATTTTTATTTTCTACAAGATATATCAAAGAATCAAATGGGAGAGCATGAATATAGACCCTGGGTCCCGTATATTTCTACTTTATTCTTATTCATTTTTGCCTCTAATTGGGCAGGAGCTTTAATACCATGGAAGTTTATTGAAATACCTCATGGTGAGCTTGCAGCCCCAACGAATGATATAAACACGACTGTAGCCTTATCTTTAATGACTTCTTTTGCATATTTTTATGCTGGATTGAGTAGAAAAGGAATTGGTTATTTTGCTCGTTATGTAGAACCTACCCCTATATTGCTACCCATTAATATTTTAGAAGATTTTACCAAGCCACTATCTTTAAGTTTTCGACTTTTTGGAAATATTTTAGCTGATGAATTAGTTGTATCAGGTTTTTTTCTATTGACTTGTAATTATTGCTTGATTTTTTTAACATAATATAGAATGCATTAAATACAGTTTGTTACTGTAAATATAATTTTTAATTTTGATAATTATTTTTTTTATTGTAAAAAATTGACTGTTGAAATAGATCTATATATTGATTTTTACATTTGCAAATAGAAAAACGTTTAAATTCATTTTAATGTTGTAATGATTTTGTATGATCAACAAGAATAAATAATTATTTTTTTTAAAATCATACAAAGTTATTTAGTTGTATTATAATAAAAAAAAGCTGTTTACTGTTAATTATAGTTTGAACAGTTTTTTTAGAACGATAGTTTATCTCATCGATTCTGTTTATTGACTCTGTTAGTTCCTATTATCATCCCTTTACCAGTAATGATTTTAGGTTTATTTGCAAGTTCAATACAAGCTTTAGTGTTTTCCACGTTATCTGCTGCGTATATTGGAGAAGCAATTGAAGGACATGGTGGATGAAGTTAGTACTTTTACCTTCAATACATTTAGATTGAGTGTAAGTTGGGATAAGACAAAAGATGTTTCTCTTTGTTTAAAGGATTTTCACTGTATTGTTTAAATGGTTTATGAATTACAGAATATTTGTCTATCTCCTATTTTATTGTTTTTAGGTAAAAAATAATAACGGAATTGAAAATTGTTGTTTTTGTTAAGTATGTTTATTGATTAACATACTATAAGCTATATGCATATAAATATGCTTATATAGCTTTAGAAAAAATACCTAATTTATTTTCATAATAATTACATTTTTGTCTTTTCATTAGATATGTTATTAGTTATTTAATAATTAACAATATATAGATCTTAAGTTACCCGAAATCTGTCAATCTTCTAGAAAATTTATTCAATTTATCTTATACATATCATGAACCCTACTATTGCTGCTGCTTCCGTTCTTGCTGCTGGTTTATCTGTTGGTCTTGCTGCTATTGGTCCTGGTATAGGTCAAGGTACTGCAGCTGCTCAAGCAGTGGAAGGTATTGCGCGTCAACCAGAAGTAGAAGGTCGTATTCGCGGAACTTTATTATTAAGTTTAGCATTTATGGAATCTTTGACAATTTATGGTTTAGTTGTTGCTCTGTCTTTATTATTTGCAAACCCATTTAACGGGTAATAAGTATTATCTGTGTCTAGCTTATTCTTATTAAGCTAGACACATTCTTATGATTTTTTGTACGATTATTTAAATTTCTAGAATATGATATACTTAACATTTTTATTAGCAGGTGAAACTGCAGAAGAAGTTGGCAAAGGTGGCTTGTTTGATTTCAATGCCACTCTACCTTTAATGGTTCTTCAATTTTTAGTTCTGATGACTGTGTTAAACTTTATTTTTTATAAACCCATTGCAAAAGTTTTGGATGAACGTGAAGAATATGTACGGACCAGTTTAACTACTGCTTCCGCTAATCTATTGCAAGCTGATCAACTCACTGCTCGTTACGAAGATGATTTAGCAATTGCTAGAAAAGAAGCACAACAGATAATTAGTCAGTCTAAAAAAGAGGCACAGGAAATAGTAACACAAAGGTTACAAGAAGCACAAAAAGAAGCAGAGAAACTAGTAGTTGCTGCTTCCGCTCAATTAAATGAGCAAAAAGAAAATGCCTTGAAGACTCTTGAAAGTCAAGTAGATACTTTAAGCAATCAAATTAAGTCAAAACTTTTAGTATCTTAGGGTATTTTGAGTACAAAATTTAATAAAAAAACTAGCAGTATCTAAGATACTTATTTTGAAATTTACATCTATTGAGTTAACAAACATAAAGTAATATGAACATTATAAACAATCTTGTTCAAGCATTTATTCTAATTTCGGACCATTCTTCGGAAACAGGTTTTGGCATTAATACGAATATTTTCGAGACAAATGTCATTAATATCGGGATTTTGTTAGGTATTGTAGTCTATGTAGGTAAGCCTTTCTTGACATCTACATTGCAAACCCGTCAAGATAAAGTGCTTGCCTCTATTCAAGAAGCTGAAGAGAAATTACAACAAGCAAATACCAGATTAGCAGAATCTGAAAAACAGTTGATGCAAACTCAAAGTAAAAGTATCGTTTTTTTAAGTTGTTGGAAAAACGAAAAAGAGATAAATTTATATTAATTGTTCATTAAAAAAACGAGATAAGTTTATGATAAGTTTTTTTTATTTTGTGTTTATTATTCTTTTTAGTTTATTTTGAGTAAATTATTATCCAGAATTAAAAGAAGCTAAAAACTTTACTCTTTGTTTTATATTAATGTGTTTTTGTATAGTTATTTTCGTAAAGATATTGGATGACTGTAATAAGTATGTCAATTTATTGTATTGTAAATAATATTGGTTTACTAAATTGACAATTGTATTTTTCTAATTGTTTAACTATACAGTATGTGTTGTTAGTTAAATAATAAGCAGAGGATATTTAATAATCTTTTTTCTGTTTTTATTGGGCGTTTTAATAAATTCTACCGTATGTTGTTATTTATAGAGAAATCTTTTTTATTGTAATTTATTAAAGGCATGATGATAAAATAAAATATTTCATTATCATTAATACGTAAAATTATTTGTAGAATTTTGCTTGAGTATGATCACTACACAGTTCATCTAAGTCTTTATTAAAGAAGAGCTATTAATTAAATAACTTTCTAAGAACTATTTTGGATATAGTATAATTTTATTGATTCTTTCAAATAAATAAAATGTGTTAAGAAGTATGTGTTAAACGATGCCTATACTTTTTTTACAAAAGGATAAAATATTGTATTTTGTCCTAATTGGTCTGATTGGTAATAGACAATATAAAACAAGAAGCTGAGGCTACAGCTGATAAAGTTCGAAATTCTATTCTTGAGCAAGGAGCGAATGATATTGAGCGTTTGGCAGCTACTGGAAAAGCGAGCATTGCAACTGCCGAAGTTCAAATTCGAAAGCAAATTCAACAACAAATTGCTACTTTGGCGTTAAAAAGAGTCTTGTTGCAACTCAAAGGAGAAATGAATCCTGAAACACAATCTAAGATTATTGATTCGAATATAAAACAATTAGGAGGGCAATTGTGAGCAGCAAAAGCGCTGTAGCTAAAGTCTCTCAGCCATATGCAGAAGCATTATTGGAACTCGTAAAACAAACTAGTTGTGCGAATTGAATCTACTAATTATCTTATGTGATTAGAAAGTATAAGTTTTAATATTCAGTTATTAAAAAAGCATGCTTATCCTAAGCTTAAAGTTTTGTAAGAGGACATGATGAAAAATAAATATGATTATGCTGATTTTCTGATCAGCTTTTACTGGAAATTACTGTCATTATGACGAACAAAATTTAGTATTAAAATATCTGACTCCTTAGTTATATAAATTGTAGTCATCAATTATTCAAATTATTTATTTGTAGAATGTATAAAGTGGTCAAATATATTCGATGTGATAAGCCGATAAGTTTATAAATTAATAAATAATATACTGTCAGAATAAGACTTCGGTTCTATATATTTTCTATCTAAGCTAACTCGGTAAAATCTATTTATTAAAGTATCGAATATTTTATGCTCCTTATTAAATTATCATGATTTTTTTGAAAATTTGAAAATTAAAATTTAAATTGTTTTGCTTTTCGTAAAAAGCTGTATATTTTAAAAAAAATTTTTACAGTTTTATCAAAGAGGTTTTCTGGTAGTTACCAAAAACCAACTTTAATTATTTTTATAGTAATTATTTTTTTAGAATCATATATAAGAAAATATTAAAGCTATATGCTTTTAAAGTAGCTAGTATAGTTTCACAAGAGGTTAAAAGCTTATTTTTTATAATTTAGCTTTGCCTATTTTTTCCGTAGAATCTTGTACCAACGATACTAATTTATTTTTAGAATCATTAAAATCGTCAGAAGATTTACAAAATTCTCTATCAAATCCTCTGATTTCCAGTTCTACAAAAAAAGAAATTTTGAGCAGTATATTTGGAGATCAACTCGGAGAAGTTTTTTTATCATTTTTGATGGTTTTAGTTGATAGAAATCGAATAGGAATAGCTTCAACAGTTCTTGAAAAGTATTTAGAATTAGCTTATCAAATTTCAGCTGTGACTATTGCTGATGTCGCAACAGCAATTCCATTTACACCAGAACAACATGATTTGCTAACTGCAAAAATCAAAACAATGACTAATGCTCAAGAAGTGAAATTAGTAATAACAATTAATCCAGAATTAATTGGTGGTTTKACTATACAAATTGGTTCCAAAGTTATTGACACAAGTTTGCAGGGACAACTAAAACAAATGGCCTTTTACTTAGAGTGTGGCAGTTTTTTATCATTCATTAGGTATAAAAAAAATATTAATCATATAATTTAAATAAAATAATGTGCATAACGAATGATTTATTTATTAAAAAATAACAAGAATAATTATGGCCACTACTGTTTTTGTTTTTTTCTTTATATCATTAATTGATAATGACAAATGTACTACATTTTGTGTTAATATTAGTTTTTTATCTAGGAAGATTGATACATGTTGAGTATTACTCAATATATAGATTATAGTTTGGGCGCGTACTATTTTTCGAAATCATCCTACCCCTAATTATTATGGATTAAAATAGCAATTCAAAACAGCTGTCTAGGTTGAAAATTCTACATACAGTTTTACAAAGAGATTTTTGAATAAAATCTACTTTATTTTAATTATTTTTTTTGCATATTGAAGATGAAATTATATTTTATTGATTTTTTTATTGAAATACCAAATGTCATTGGTTTTTATTGATTCTAAGCATAAAGAAACTAAAAAAATGTTAAATGATTCGTCTACATGATATTATATTGTAAATTAAAATGTATTTTTATTGTTGAACTATATGTTTTATAATTGAATTTTATTAAATATAGTGAAGAAAAGAGTATTTAAAAATTAATTTTATTTTTAAGCATGCCTCTTGTTTCAGTATTGTTATCTTTAAATTAGTTGTGTTGTGATTATATTATAAAAAAACTGTTTCACTATCACTTTTAATTAGGACATATATACTCAAGACTAAGCTAGATAAATTTTATAATTGGTTTCTAGTTTTTTAGGGAAGAATATTTTTTACCCTAATTGTAACAGGAATATAGTGTACTAGATAAAAAGTTTAAATCCTTTATTAAATAAAATTACAACCGAGTATTGTTATGGTAAACATTAGACCCGATGAAATTAGTAGTATTATTCGGACCCAAATAGAAAAATACGATCAAGGTCCTCAAGTTGCAAATGTGGGAACTGTTTTGCAAGTTGGAGATGGAATTGCTCGTGTTTATGGTTTAGAAGAAGTAATGGCTGGAGAGCTATTAGAATTTGAAGACAAAACTGTTGGTATTGCTTTAAATTTAGAAAGTGATAATGTTGGTGTTGTGTTAATGGGAGATGGTCGAGACATTCTTGAGGGGAGCGCAGTAAAAGCAACTAACAAAATTGCTCAAATTCCTGTTGGAGATGAGTATTTAGGTCGTGTCGTTGATGCGCTTGCTCGTCCTATTGATGGAAAAGGAGAACCTTCAACATCGGAGAGTAGATTAATAGAATCAGGAGCACCTGGTATTATTGGACGTCAATCTGTATGTGAACCTTTACAGACAGGAATTACAGCTATTGATTCGATGATTCCTATTGGGAGAGGGCAACGAGAATTAATTATTGGTGATAGACAAACAGGAAAGACTTCTGTTGCTATTGATACCATTATTAATCAAAAAAGCGAAGATGTAATATGTGTTTATGTTGCTATTGGACAAAAAGCTTCCTCTGTAGCACAAGTAGTTTCGTCTTTAGAAGAAAAAGGTGCTCTTAGCTATACTATTATTGTTGCCGCTAATGCAGATGATCCGGCTACTTTACAATATATTGCTCCTTATACCGGTGCAGCTTTAGCAGAACACTTTATGTATACTGGCAGACCGACTTTAGTAATTTATGATGATTTAACTAAGCAGGCACAGGCTTATCGTCAAATGTCTTTACTATTACGTAGGCCGCCGGGAAGAGAAGCATATCCTGGAGATGTATTTTACTTGCATTCTAGACTTTTAGAGAGGGCTGCTAAACTAGACTCTAGTTTAGGAGGAGGTAGTATGACTGCCTTACCTATTATTGAAACTCAGGCAGGTGATGTATCAGCTTATATTCCAACAAATGTAATTTCTATTACAGATGGACAAATATTCTTGTCAGGAGATCTATTCAATGCTGGAATTCGTCCTGCTATTAATGTTGGTATTTCTGTTTCAAGAGTAGGATCTGCAGCACAAATTAAGGCTATGAAAAAAGTAGCTGGTAAGTTGAAATTAGAGTTGGCGCAGTTTGCTGAATTAGAAGCTTTCTCGCAGTTTGCTTCTGACTTAGATAAGGCTACTCAGAATCAATTAGCGCGAGGCCAAAGATTACGTGAAATTTTAAAACAGGCTCAAAATTCTCCTATTCCAGTAGAAGAACAAACAGCAATTATTTATACTGGAATTAATGGTTTCTTAGATAATATTAATACAAATGATGTAAAAAACTTCATTGAAAGCTTACGTGAAGATTTAAAAAATTCTAAACCTGAGTTTGGTGAAAGTATCAGAAGTTCTAAAGCTATGAGCTCAGAAGCAGAAGAGCTATTGAAAAAAGCTATTGAGGATGTTAAACAAGGTTTTGACACTGTTTAATTATAATAATAAGAAAAAGTTTTAGCAATTATAATAATTGCTAAAACTTTTTTATTTGTATAATTTCAAGACATACATGAAAACTTGACATTATATAAGAAACAAATTATTGTTAAATGGTAGTTTTTTTAAGCATCTGTGGCCGAGCGGCCGAAGGCAGCGGACTCATAATCCGCCTTCTCGTAAGAGACGTCGCTGGTTCGAATCCAGCCGGATGCAATTATTCAATTTATAACCTTTTTTGGAGAGAGAATCATGATGATATTCCGTCCGTCTTTTAATGGTTTTTGTTGAACTTCTGCTAAAGTAGTTAAGTCGTTGGCCATACGTCCCAGTAAATCTATGGCTAAGTTTGAATGTTGAATTTCTCTTCCTCTAAAGTTTACCGTTACTTTTACTTTATCTCCTGAATGTAAAAATTTAATCGCTTGATTGACTCTCACTTTATAATCATGTTCATCAATTTTATATCTCATTTTTACTTCTTTTACATTTACTATATGCTGTTTCTTTTTTGCTTCTCTTGCTTTTTTCTCTTGTGTAAATTTGTATTTTCCATAGTCTAAAATTCTACACACAGGAGGAGTTGATTTATCACTAATTAAAATTGAGAATAGATCCAATTTAGATCCTTCTTTATAAGCTTCAAATAATAATTTTTTGTTATAAAGCTTATAACTTCTTCCATTGTTTGTTTTAAATAACAACAAATTATGTAAAAAGTTTTTATTTTCATATTTATTATTTATAAAATAAAATCGATTACTTTATTCAGTATTGGTAATTAACAAATTCTTTTTATTGGGAATTAAAATCTTGATTTATAATATATTCTCTCAATTTAAAAACCAGAATTGCTTTTACTGTATTGTCTTCAATTAAATTATGAATAAAGTTGATAATAAATAATATTTATACAATATTTGTATTTCTAGAAAATAACCAAGATCTAGTCCTTCTTTTTCAGCTAATATTATTGCTTCTTTGGGGGTAAAAATACCTAATTGTTCTCCTTCCATATCAATTACTCTAATTTTAGGAAAACGAATACGATCATTAATAATTACAGAGTCTTTAGACGACTTTCTATTATTGTTAAATTTATCTAACACAGCCTCTTTGGTATAAATTGATGGTGTTTCACACTATTTATAATTATAGTAGCAAAAGACAATTTTGAAAAATTATTTTAACTGCGTGATTTACTATATATAAAATGGTTTGTATAATATAAGTACTGATGGAAAAAAATTAATAGTTGAACTTCAAATGAGGTGAATTTTTAACAATAGACAGGATTTTTTTCAAATTAAATCAATTTCTCCTTCAAAAAACCAAATCCGAGTATTGTCTTTAAATTCTATTATTAGAATTCTGCAATTATTTTGTGTCAGTTTTAAAGAACGAATTATTCCTTGTCTCCCTAATTTAAGATTTACATCAGAACAGTTTGAATTTAATAATTGTATTATTTTTACAGATTGGCCTAAAGATACGTTTTGTTTCTTTTGTTTTGTCATTATAAATTTTTTTAATTAGGTGATTATTTAATGCTAATAGCTGACGATTTAGATAAATTGTTGGAAAGTCTTCCTCCATTTGTACGACGCCCTTTAGAGACACATCCTCAGAAAGACGATCTCATAGAAGTAGTTATGGATCTTGGACGTAGGCCAGAAGCACGTTTTCCTGGACATCCTGAATATCTTTCTAATGAAATGATAACATGTAACGACCTTAACTATTGTATAAAGAGACTGGGAAATTTTAGTGGTGATAATCGTGCAGGAATTGAAAGAACACTACACAGAATAAGCTGTGTTAGGAATCGAGATGGAAGTATAGTAGGTTTAACATGTAGGGTTGGAAGAGCTATTTTTGGAACAATTGTATAATTCACAGTTTTATTTAATTAACACTTACATAAAAAAAATATGTTAAGTTTAAAAGAAGATGATAAATAAAACAGTAAAAATAATATTTTATTATAAAATTAATTGTAAAAAAATCAAGTATAAATCTAAAATCATAATATTGCTTGTAGTTTGATCTAAATTCTTTTTATAGTTATAACATAATGTGAAACATAATACTGATATAAATATAAATCTAGATTTATAAGTTTCTATTTTTTTATAAAATCTTGATTATTAAGCTATATATTTTGAAAAAAATTTGTATTGTTTTTAAAGCAGGAACTATCTTATATATTTTACATGATTGACTGACTTTGGAATATTATTAGAGACTTATTAGAAACCGGAAAATCTTTACTATTATTAGGTAAGCCTGGTGTTGGTAAAACTACAGCCATTAGAGAAGTCGCTAGGGTCCTAGCTGATGAAATGCAAAAAAGAGTAGTTATAATAGATACTTCCAATGAAATAGCGGGGGATGGTGATATTCCTCATCCATCTATAGGAAGAGCTCGTCGGATGCAAGTTTCGAAGCCAGAAAGGCAACATCAAGTAATGATTGAGGCAGTTGAAAATCATATGCCACAAGTCATAATTATTGATGAAATTGGAACCGAACTAGAGGCTGCTGCTGCCTGCACTATTGCTGAACGAGGTGTTCAACTTGTAGGAACTGCTCATGGTAATTATTTAGATAGTTTAATAAATAATCCTACTTTAGCTGATCTCATTGGAGGTATTGAGTATATTACTTTAGGAGATGAAGAAGCTAAACGGAGAGGAACACAAAAAAGTATTTTGGAAAGAAGATCTGCTTCAGCATTTCAAATTGCTATAGAAATACATGAAAGATATTGCTGGATTATTCATGAAGATGTCGAAAAATCTATTGATAATACTCTTCAGGGAGGCGACTTTCCTATTCAAAAGAGAACATTTGATCCTATTGGGAAAACGGTTATTGAATATACTCATTTATCTCCTTTATCAGATTTTGGTGCAAATGCTAATTGGAAGTATTACCAGTCTTCATTCAAGCCATCTCGGGATATACCCTCTACAACTTTAAAAGAAAAGGAATCATATTTAAATGAAAAAGAGCTCTATAATAAGTCTTCTCTTAATCTAGAAAGAAAAAAGCAATTGAAAAATATTTCAATTTATTCTTATGGAATTAATTTACAATATATAGAAACTATAGTATCTTTATTTAATTTTCCAATAGTAACAACAAGAAAAATAGACGAAGCTAATTTTATATTAAGTGTGAGAAATCAAATTAAGCATAATGCACAAATTAGACATGTTGCAAAATTAAAAAACATTGGCATACAAACAATTCGTTCTATTTCCATGCCTCAATTAGTCAGAGCTTTATATTGTATGCTCGATTGGAAAACATATGAAATTGATTTAAAGAAAATGGCTTTGTTAATTACCAAGGAAAATAATTTTAATGAATTGGAAGTTTTTGAAGAAGTAAGATTAGCTATTGAAAAATTAGTTATTCCAAAAAAAATCACTGTAGAATTACTTCCCCGAAATGTTTCTTTACGTAAAATTCAACATGAATTGATTCATCACTATCAGCTTAAAGCGCGCAGTATAGGAGAAGAACCTGATAGAAAACTAAGAATTTATCCAAATTAAATCGAAAGTAGATAGTTTTATACTCCCCAATCAAGTTTACAATTATTTTCAAACCATATAAATTCATAGTGATTTGAGATAAAATAAAGACATCGTATAAATATAACTAAATTGGAAAAAGATAATGGCAGATTTTATTAAACCTTATGTTTTAGCTATTGCATTGTGATGTATATGTAAAGGTATATTTGTTTTATCTATTCTTATAAAAACAGCTATATATATGACCTTAGAACAACAAACATTGCATGAACTTTTAATATTGATATTTAGAGTAAGGTTTGAGGATTTGTAAAAAAAAAGAACTTTTTTTTATATATTGTAAATTATGTAAGGATAAACAAAAAAAACTTAAGCTCTTTTATTGCACACAACAATAAGTATATAATGGCAATATAAAAGATCTAATAACTAGAAAGTTATCAAGTTTGATGACTTAAAAGCAACATTCATTAAAAAGTGATAGTGTTGTTTCAAAAAAAATATGCTTTTTTTATGTATATTTATTTTATAATGATGATCCTTTTGTAGGTAACTGTTTATATTAATATAGTTTATTTTAATGAATATTATTAATATTTTTTTGGCTATTAAAAAATATTTTTTTTGACAAGGGTTCAAGATTACTTCATTAGTTTATTATTTCATATTATTCTTTGATATAATTTGTTACGTAAATCAAGGATATTGTATAAGAAATCTAAAATGGTACCTTTGGTAATTTATAAGTCTAAAAAAGTGGATTGTGCAGGACGTTATATTTTTTTAAATAAGCAATACAGTTTGCATAATGACAACAATCATATAAGCTTATTGAAGCATCAATCTTTATAATAAGTTTGGAAAGAAGGATATTTCACATTTTATCTATTCAACTTAGCAACTCCTATTAGTACTTCTAGTTTTACTAAAAATCTTTTAAGTAATTTGCCTGCTTATAGACGAGGTTTATCTCCACTATTAAGAGGGCTGGAAATTGGTATGTCTCACGGTTACTTTTTAGTAGGTCCATTTGACAAACTTGGTCCTTTAAGAAATACGGATGTTGGTTTACTAGCAGGCTTCTTATCTGCAGTAGGTTTAATTATTATTTTAACAACTTGTTTGTCTATGTATGGAACAGTATCTTTTGAGAATGATGATTCAAAAGATGCTTTACAAACTACAGAAGGATGGGGACAGTTTACTGCCGGATTCCTAGTTGGAGCTGTTGGAGGAGCAGGTTTTGCTTACTTGCTGCTTACAAATATACCAGTGTTAGTTTAAATAGTATTGAACTTTATTAATAAAAAAGCAACATATAGTTATATGATATATATATTCTTGTATAAAAAAAATGGAAGAGGCTATAAGTTTGTTTAACACACAGATTATATATGCTATATAAATACTTCACTTTTTAGCATTAACATCTTCATAACTTTATCAAAAAAATATAGTTTAATAAAAAACATAATAACCATGTAAATAGAATGTTCTAAAAGCAAAATTGGGCATTGTCCATATTGGCCTGTCAAACAGTTAATTAATCAACTTTATTTAGCTTAAGCTTCATGCCTTAAAAAAAGGCTCTTGTAGTTTTTATAAAAGAGCATTATGTTCTATTTTAATCAAACAGCTGGCGGTAGTCTATTTAGCTAAACAAAATCAAGCTTGTTTAAATTTTAAAAGGGTAATTTCAATTTATAAGTAATTTATTATATCTATTACTTATTGTCTGAAATTACCTCTTTTACATATATTGAGTAGAGCTAGTTCTCCATTGACAAAGAATCTTTAATATATTACAATTACGGCTACTAGCTCAAGTCATCTTTTAAAAATATTAAAATAAAAAGAACTTTCATTATGGCAAAAAAGAATATGATACAAAGAGAAAAAAAACGGGAAATTTTAAGCTCTAAATATAAATTTAAACGCTTAGAAATAAAAAAATTGATTAAAAATGCAACCTCATTTGAACAAAAATTAGATCTTCAAAAACAATTACAAAAAATGCCTCGTGATAGTGCTTCATGTAGAGGGAGAAATAGATGTTGGTTGACAGGAAGAAGTAGAGGTTTTTACAAAGATTTTGGAATTTCTAGACATGTATTGAGAGAAATGGCGCATGATTGTTTGCTTCCAGGAGTAACAAAATCTAGTTGGTAAATAGTAATATATTCCTTAAATGTGTATTGTTAATTAGTTTACAGTATTGAAAATAGCAGGCTTTTATGCTTTTCCACCCTCTCATTTATAATATTAAACAAGATATAGTTAGTGTTTCCACAAAAAAGCTGCTCACAATTCTTAGCAGCGTGTAGTCTAGTTGCATGGTTCCAATTGAATTTTACATATTTAATAAGCAATATGGGTAAAGTATATGACTGGTTTGAAGAACGTTTAGAGATCCAAGCAATTGCTGATGATATTTCAAGTAAATATGTTCCACCTCATGTTAACATTTTTTACTGTTTTGGAGGAATTGTTTTTACTTGTTTTATTATGCAAGTTGCATCAGGATTCGCTATGACATTTTATTATCGTCCAACTGTTGCAGAAGCATTTTCTTCCGTAGAATATATTATGACTGATGTAAATCTTGGATGGCTAATTCGTTCTATTCATAGATGGTCAGCTAGCATGATGGTTTTAATGATGATTCTACATAGTTTCCGAGTTTATCTTACAGGTGGATTTAAAAGACCTCGTGAATTAACATGGGTGACAGGAGTACTTTTAGCAGTTCTAACAGTATCTTTTGGTGTAACTGGTTACTCTTTACCGTGGGATCAAGTAGGGTATTGGGCTGTGAAAATCGTAACAGGTGTTCCAGATGCTATACCTGTTGTAGGCTCAAATATTGTAGAGCTTTTAAGAGGAGGCGTTAGTGTTGGGCAAGGTACTTTAACTCGCTTTTACAGTCTTCATACGTTTGTTTTACCATTATTGACAGCAGTCGTAATGTTAGCTCATTTTTTAATGATTAGAAAGCAAGGAATTTCAGGCCCTCTATAAATACTACTGTTTAATTATTATTCACTTATTTAAGGAAAATGAAATACTATGTCAATCTTGAAGAAACCTGATTTAACAGATACTAAATTGAGAGCAAAATTAGCCAAAGGTATGGGACATAATTACTATGGAGAACCGGCTTGGCCTAATGATTTACTTTATACTTTTCCTATTGTTATTTTAGGAACTATCGCATGTCTTGTTGGACTTGCTGTTTTAGAACCTTCTTCTATTGGAGAAAAAGCAGATCCTTTTGCTACGCCTCTAGAAATTTTACCAGAATGGTATTTGTATCCAACTTTTAACATGTTGAGAGTAATACCTAATAAACTTTTAGGTATTACCTCTATGGCTGCTGTTCCAGCAGGACTATTAACAATACCTTTTATTGAAGGTGTTAATAAATTTCAAAATCCATTTCGTCGCCCTGTGGCAACGACAGTATTTTTATTTGGAACTGTTGTTGCTATATGGCTTGGGTTTGGAGCTACAATGCCAATTAATCAAGCAATTACTTTAGGGATATTTTAATTATTAGTTTGTAATGAGAAAAAAGAGAAATCGAACTTCAAATGTACAAAGTTCGATTTCTCTTTTTTCTCATTACAAACTAATAATAACTTATTTAATAGCTACTTTTGCCCCAGCAGCTTCCAATTGATTTTTTACGTCTTCGGCATCATCTTTCGAAGTACCTTCTTTCAGCACTTTAGGCGCTGATTCTACTAAATCTTTAGCTTCTTTTAATCCTAAACCTGTAAGTCCTCTAACTACTTTTAAGATAGCTATTTTCTTATCTGCAGGAACTTCTTCTAAAGAAACATCAAATTCTGTTTTCTCTTCAGCTTCTTCAGTAGGAGCAGCGCCTCCTGGACTCATCATTACCATTCCACCAGCAGATGCTGAAGCATCAACATCAAAGACTTCTTCTATTTGTTTTACTAATTCTGCGGCTTCTAATAAAGTTAAAGATTTTAGTTGATCTATAATTTCGTCTATTTTGTTGCTCATATTGATATTTATTTGTTAATGACTTTCAAGTATAATAAACTGTAGTAATAGTCAAGTCGTTAAAGTTTTCGGAAAAGACTTGGTTGCAGTATAACATAATAAGATAATTTTGGACAGGTTTTATTATTACACATTTAACTAGTTATTTGTAATTTGAAATATCTATCTGAATAGATGGACTCATTGTACTACAAATGTAAAAACTTTTCCAATACTTACCCTTAGCCCCAGAGGGCTTATTTTTGTTAATAGAATTCTCAATTGCTTCTATATTCATTAATAAACTTTCAGCCGTAAATTCTGACTTGCCAAAAGGAACATGTATTATACCAGTTCGATCAATTCTATATTCAACTTTACCAGCTTTAAATTCTTCAATTGCCTGTGACAAATTAGCTGTTACAGTACCTGCTTTAGGAGAAGGCATTAAACCTCTTGGGCCCAATACCCTGCCTAATTTAGCAATTAAGGGCATCACATCTGGAGTAGCAATCAATTTATCAAAGTCAAGTTTACCTTTAGAAATTTCTTCAATAAGTTCTTCTGATCCAGCTATATCAGCTCCACTATTTAATGCTTCAGTAACTTTTTCACCTCTTGCTATGACAGCAACTTTAGTTATTTTTCCTGTTCCTTTCGGCAATAGAACAGTTGCTCTCAATTGCTGATCAGCATATTTTGGTTCAAGACCAAGAGAAATATGTGCTTCTGCTGTTTCTTTAAAATTAGCATTAGATACTTCTTTTAGTAATGATACAGCTTCTGACAACTGATATACTTTATCTTCCCCTATCGTACTGTTTAAGTTGTTTAACCTACGAGAAATTTTTCCCACAGTTCTATCTCCTAATATTAATATTACAAATTTTTAAATATTCTATTTAATTTTCAACCAAAATTCCCATATTTCTTGCTGTACCTTCAATTATTTTCATTGCAGCTAAAATATCTTTAGTATTAAGGTCTGGTAATTTTGTTTGTGCAATTCCCTCTAATTGTGCTTTTGTTACAGAACCTACTTTTTTATTGTTTGGTTCACTAGAACCTTTATCAATGCCAGCCGCTTTTGCTAATAATACTGATGCAGGGGGAGTTTTAAGAATAAATGTAAAACTTCTATCTTCATATACAGAGATTTCTACTGGTATAATTAAACCTGTCTTATCAGAAGTTCGGGCATTATATTCCTTGCAAAACATCACAATATTTACTCCATGTTGCCCTAATGCTGGACCAATAGGTGGAGCCGGATTTGCTTTACCGGCTGAAAGTGCTAATTTAATAATAGCAACAACTTTTTTAGCCATAAGTTTATTTTGTATAATTTTTTTCTGGATAATAAACAAGAATCAAAATTCTGTTATAATTTTGTCTCGTTTACCGTTTTCTTTTTCATGATAAAAATATTACCATTTTATAATTAGCAACTATATTAAAACAAAATGAAATCACATAATTTATATATAGCATTATGATAAGAATTGATCAATCGACAATTACGTTAATACACATAATATATTCTAAGATTATTAGAAACAATATTAAGTCCTAGTTGAAATTTATCTGTTTTGTTTGTAGAAACAATTTGTTCCACTAGTATTAATATTAAACTTATATTACAATAAGGCTAATTTATTTACCTTTTTTCTTTATGAACAACTATCCTAAAAAAAATTCAATGAAAATTACAGTTGAGATTAATGGAGAATCATTTAATTGTACAAATGAAATGCCATTAAGTTTTTTACTAGAATATTTAGATTTCAATACCTCTATGATTATTGTTGAATATAATTCAACAATCTTGCATAAAGAAGCAATAGATTCTGTACGACTAAACAATAAAGATAAACTTGAAATAATAACGATAGTTGGTGGAGGATAGTCTTAACGTATTAATATAAAAAATGCGTAACATATAGTTTCAATACTTTAATCAAATCGTTGCTTTAATCGAGTAGCTTTTCCTGATAAAGATCTTAAATAATAGAGCTTTGATCTTCTTACTTTAGATCTGCGCAAAATAGATATTTTTTGTATCCGAGGAGAGTGTAATAAATATACTTTTTCTACACCAATTCCTTGAAGAACTTTACGCAAGGTTACTGTTGTATTTAAGCCTGAATTTTTTTTACAAATAACAACACCTTCTGAAAATTGTGTTCTTTGTTTATTTCCTTCTTGAATTAAAATTCCTATCCTAACAGTATCGCCAACAGAAATAATAGGTATTTCTGACTTTAAATGCTGTGATTCTATGCTACTGATTAAATCTTGTGTCGACTTAGATGAAAAATTCATATTGAAAAGGTACCTTTAAAAACATTAGATTTGTATGCGCATAATGTTATGCTACTAAATAACTCTAAGTATGACTAAATAATCAAATATTTTATAATTTAATAAGCATCTTAGTAAGTAAAAGTACTCTCCATACCAGTTACTCAAATTTGCTATATGATAGAATACTTTTAGTGCTATTTAGGTCTTGTATTATATTAATGTATCAGGATTTAAAAGTCAATTCTTCGATCGTCTATAAATAGGTTTCCTTCAATAAGTAAATATTGCTATCAGGAAAAATGAGATTATGATTAACATTATTAAATTCTTTATACTTAATTTGACTATTGCATGTCTAATTATAAAACAGGATTCGAAGGTGTATTTCCCTATTTACTATCTTATATGTTTTATAGAAATCGAAAATGATTTGACTTATTACAATATAAATGAATTAGAAAATTGTATTTTAACATTAATGGTTAGTCAAGGATTAGGTTTGAAAATTATATATTATTGGTTAATAAATTATATTCATAAATTTAGATATTATGTTGTTCTTGAAACACAGTCTTCTAATTCTAAATCTTTAAGTTTATATTATTATTATAATTTTCAGATTATATTTAGTCGAAAAAAGTATTATAAACACAGTTCTGAAAATTGCCTAATTATGTTTAATACCACAATTTCTTCAAGAAATTTTTTCCGGATCATAGTGTTAATATGTAGTAGAGAACAAACTGATTATGAAATCAACACTACCGAAGCAATATAATAAATAAAAAATTATATAATTTTTACAAAGATGAAATCTATAAATAGTTTAAGAGGAACATGCGATATTTTACCAGATGAAATGAAATATTGGCATTTTATTGAAAAAAAAGCTAGCTGCCTACTAGCAAATGCTAACTATACAGAAATACGAACACCTATTATTGAACAAAAAGAATTATTTGCTAGGGGGGTCGGATTAGAGACAGATATTGTAAATAAAGAAATGTATTCTTTTGAAGATCAAGGTAAGCGACAAATTACTTTGAGACCAGAAGGAACGGCGGGGATAACTAGAAGTTTTATTGAACATAAATTATATTCAGATAAACCATCTTATAAATTCTGGTATAAGGGCGCTATGTTTCGTTATGAAAGACCCCAAAGCGGTAGACAAAGACAATTTCATCAATTGGGAGTAGAATGCCTTGGAATAAAAGATGCTAGAATAGATGCAGAAGTTATTAGTCTTGCTTACAATTTTTTAACGAGTATTGGGATAAAAGAATTATCATTAGAAATTAATACTATTGGGAGCAAATTAGACCGAAAAAAATATGAAGCAAAGTTAGTCAACTATTTACAAGTTTATTACCAAGAATTAGACTCTGATTCTCAGAAAAGATTAAATAAGAACCCATTAAGAATTTTAGATAGCAAAAATCGGAATACACAAAAAATACTAAATAAAGCTCCTTTATTATTTGATGAAGTTAATGATAATTCCAAGCAACATTTTGAAATTTTATGTATATATTTAAATGCGTTAAAAATACCCTATGTTATTAATTATAAATTAGTCAGAGGACTGGATTATTATAATGATACTGCCTTTGAATTTAAAACAAGTCTATTAGGAGGACAAGATACTTTATGTGGGGGAGGGCGTTATGATAATTTAATAGAAGAATTAGGAGGACCTAATACTCCTGCCATTGGCTGGGCAATCGGGATAGAACGTTTACTTTTATTACTTAAACAAAAAATACACATTAATAATGAACAACTTGATGTTTATATTGTATCCGATAATAGTATAAGATGTAAGGTGGAATCTATAATTATGTTTAATAAACTACGCCATGAAAATATAAAAGTAGATATGGATCAAACAAATAGTACTATAAGAAAAAAAATAAAACGAGCTTATAAACTCCAGTCTCGCTATTGTTTAATTATTGGAGAAGAAGAAATAAAAAAAGGGAAAATAACTCTAAAAAATTTGACTACAAATAATGATGAAACAATCAATGCACATTTGGAAATGGCAATTAATTCTATTTTGACTTAATCTAAGCTAAAAACGKATAGTATTGCCAGGAACCAGGCTTGAACTGGTGACACGAGGATTTTCAGTCCACTGCTCTACCAACTGAGCTATCCCGGCATAACATTATTATAAATTAAAAGACTAAGAACGTCAAATTTTTTGTTTTTTTTGAGAGATTATCCATTTTCCAGGGGCTTCGATAAAAGAAAGACATTCTACAACATCCCAATCTAATGAAATATCTAGATAATCGTTAATTACATTGACATCTATAATAGGAGATTGAGGGACAAACACTGGGTTTTCATTAATATGAACTTTTTTATGTTGTGTTTCGATAGAATAATAAGTTGAACAATTAGTGACATGATAACAATTTATACAAATACACATTATTTAATAAAAATAAAAACAATTTACCAATACTTATCATAATTATACACATAAAGATTAACAAAAAAATATTTTATTATTATAAATTAAAAAAAATAAAAAAAGTTATTCTATAATAAAGGAGGCCTAAACAGTTTTGCATATTGATCATATATATAACTTAATAGATAACTATATTTTCTACTTTAAAGAATATTGTAGATACTTCTTGATGCTTTCAAACTTGACACCAAGTTTGAATATGATAATAATAATATTTATTTTAGGTATACTCACTAGTTTGAATCCTTGTAGTATTTCCATTATCCCTATTTATTTATCTTATATAACAAATGTAGAATTAGAGAAGAGAATCTTAACTAATATTTTTTTTATATTAGGATCATGTATCAATTTTTTACTTATAGGAGAAGCTGCAATATCTATTACAAGCTTTTATAATAAAATATTAGTAAATAGCGATTTAACAACAGGTGTTGCCTTAGTTTTCATCGGTATTGTTTTACTTAGGCTTATTCCACTAGATATTATTGTTCAAAAAAATCAAAATAATAGTCCTACAAAATCAAATTTTTTATTAAGTGCATTTTTCCTAGGTTCTAGTTCTGGATTTGTTACTTCTGCATGTAACATACCTGTTATCATAGCTTTACTATCATGGTTGAGCATCTTTTCAAATCCTTTGCAAAGTGTTTTTTTGTTATTAGTATATTTTTTAGGATATAGTTTATCACTTGTGTTTATTTCTATCCTCAGCAATATTATGGATCAAATTGGTTTCCTTAATAATATCTTATCTTGGATCACGTCACTATTTGGCATGTTTTTGCTATCCAATGGCATATTTTTAATTTGTACATTTATACAGTTATAGTAAACATTATATTAAACAAATAAGTGTGTTCACTTTGTAAACTCTGGAGATATTAGTGAACACATCTTGATTAATTTTATTTTCTTCGAACATCGTAAAACACTGGAGATATTAAAGATTTTCCTGTCATTTCTACTGGTTGCGGTAATTCTAGAAGATCTAGAATCGTAGGTGCAATATCAGCTAAAGAACCATTTTGTCTCAAAACTACGGCCGCTCCATGTCCAGTTATTTTGTTTCCCTCTCCTTCAATACAGATAAAAGGTACTTGGTTTATAGTATGAGAAGTATGTGGTTTTCCTAATACATCATACATACATTCAGCATTTCCATGATCAGCTGTCAATAAAAGAGTTCCATTAACTCGACTTACTGCATCTAATAATAAACCTATTTGTTGGTCTACTATTTCCATAGCTTTAATAGTAGCTTGAAGATTTCCCGTGTGTCCTAACATATCAGGATTGGCATAATTAACAACAATAAAAGAATAACATTTTTTATTTAAAGCTCTTATAAGACTATTAGTAATTTCTTCAGCAGACATTTCTGGAGTCAAATCATATGTTGCTACCTTAGGACTTGAGATTAATTCTCTGTCTTCGCCGAAAAAAGGTTCTTCTACTCCTCCATTAAAAAAATATGTAACATGAGCATATTTTTCTGTTTCAGATATTCTAAATTGTTTCAAGAATTTCTTTGAGACAATTTCTCCTAAGAAGTTGTTAAGTTGATTAGGAGGAAAAATAATAGAGATTGGTAAAGATGAAACATACTGCGTAAATGTAGCTATCTGTATATTTGCAATTAAATCCCTCTGAAAGCCTTTAAATTTTGGTTTGGCAAAAGATTGAAGTAGCTGACGCATCCTATCAGGTCGGTAATTAAAAAAAATGAGCCCATCTCCTTCTTCTATGGCTCCAGCTTTTATTCTAGTAGGTGGCAAAAATTCGTCAGAAATGCCCTTTTCATAAAAAGTATTTATCACTTCCTTCGCAGTCAAGTTTTGAATTTTTATATTTTGAGTTAATGTATTATAAGATTCTTCTGTTCTATTCCAGCGACAATCTCTATCCATAGCGTAATAACGCCCTGTAATAGTTGCAATATGAACATTATCCAAATTATTGATTTGATTATGTATTTTATCAAGAAAAGATGTAGCGGAGTACTGTCCTGTATCTCGTCCATCTGCTATAAAATGAATGTAAACGGCTGGTAAATTATATGCTTGAGTTAGTTGTATTAAAGCTAAAAGATGATCAATATGAGAATGAACTCCACCATCTGAACATAATCCAACTAAATGTAATGATTTCTGTGTTTTTTCCAAACAAAGACAAGTTTTTATTAGAATTTTATTTTGAAAAAAACTTTTATCTTGTATTGATTTAGAAATTCGAACAAGTTCCTGCCGGATTACTCTTCCTGCTCCTATTGTTGTGTGCCCTACTTCAGAGTTTCCAACTTGACCCTCTGGCAGTCCAACAGATTCGCCAGATGCTTCCAAAAAAGTTGTCGGGTAATGATTTAGTAAACTGTCCAGAATAGGTGTACTGGCATTAATTACAGCATTTCCAGATGTATCTTGACTATATCCCCATCCATCTAAACAAAAGTAGATAAAAACATCCCTTTAAAAGCCATACATGTAGCTTTAACAACATATAGCGAATAATAACTTATGATAGTGGAAAAATATCAAATAGTATTTAATAAATTAGTTATTTTTAATCATCAAAAAATAATAAGGATTTAGATTAATATAGTAATTAAATTCGTGTTTTACAGCAACATCACTCCGTGTACCATTTTAACCTTGTTTTCAAAGAGCGATTGTAAACAATATAATCTTATCCTTAAAATGCATTATTAATTCTGTAAGCATACTATTGTTTCCCAAAATAAATTCGTATCTATGAGATAAGCCTACAAAAGATAATTAAAATAGCTAAAGCGTAAAATGGTTAACACTACTGGATAAACTCTTTCTGTTGACATATGTAAATTTTCACTAATAAATAAAAAATATCTAATAAATACAAAAAACATTTATTAGATCAAACATATATAAATATTATAAAAATATATATATTTTGTATCTATCTTAACATACAGAAGTAGAGATTTCCACAGCTACAACCATACCAAAATAAAACTGTAAAAATAAACTTTTTAATATAATAAAAAATATGTATTCTAAAATATGACAGAATGAGCAGAACATAAGCAAATCAAACACAACATATTTTTAAGAACAATTCTTTCTATTGATATTTAATAATAAAATTATGAATACATCAATCAACATTTTTTATATTTATATTTATAATATGTACTACAAAACAAATAGCATAACTCCAATGTTTTGACTACAACAAACTCCCCAGATAGGACTTGAACCTATGACCAATCGGTTAACAGCCGATAGCTCTACCACTGAGCTACTGAGGAATAATATTCATCTTCTTTGAATGTTATCAAAAATTTGAGAATAATGCAATACAGGATATAGAATCCAAAATAATATAAAAAAGGACTTCATTTTATTCAATATTTCTGTTATTATGATTCCATAGCGGACGTGGTGGAATTGGTAGACACGCTAGATTTAGGTTCTAGTGAGATTTCTCGTGAGAGTTCAAGTCTCTCCGTCCGCATAATCAAAAATATCAAAGAGAGCTATTTTTAACCATATGCTTTATGATATTATCTATAGTCATCATTTGTTTTAAAATATCAATTAGATATTTTTGCGATTGAATTTGATTCAATTTGTTTATTTTTTCATAATAGATAGCTAATTTAAACTCTTGTTCCAAACTCAATTCATTTGAAAAATCCATATTTATTATATTCTCCTATTTATTTTATGATATAAATAATAACAAATTTATGACATCTTCAGTCTATTTGTTATTAGAACTAACTTTTAGTCTTTTAAAACCATATGAACGAGACTTATAGGATCTATAAGAATAATCTTTTTCTGTCTAATGAGAAGCAGTTTTTTTTTAATTCATTAATATGTCTTGTAATAGTTATCCTAGTAGTACATAAAACCTCAGCTATATAAGCATGGGGTAATGTTAAATTAATGGCCACCCCTTGATCGACAGGACTACCAAATAATTGAGATAACATTAGTAAGAAAACAACTAATCGTTTTTTCACAGTATTCTGTGTAAAAATAGCCATCCAATATTGTAAGTCAAGCAATTCTAAATGTAATGTATATAATTCTATATTTCGTAAATAACCTGCTAATATAGAATTACTGAGAATATCATTATGAGTAAATACTATAATATGACTAATTGTAAGAGCCTGTACTTTATGATAACAAATCGTATCATTTGTTTTATAATGTAAAACAGTATTCGAAGTGCTTAAATAAACTATTGATGATTGATTCGTAATATAATTTCTTGTTACACTAAGAATTCCTTTGATATTAATCAATATTAAACTAGGGTCTGTTAAAAAAATGGAATCTCCATTTTTCAAAGTTAATAATTCAAAAGGAAGCTTGTGTTCAGACAGCAATTTCAGCCAGCAATTCGTTGGCCTAGGAATTATTCTAAGCATTTTACAATTAAAAATTTTTTTTTGGAGATTTAAAATGGCATCTATACAATTTATATCCGGATTTGATGAAGAAGTAGTACCAGACATTAGCTTAACTCGTTCAAGGGATGGTAGCACAGGGACAGCTACATTTAGGTTTGCTAATCCAAAAGTATTAGAAAATGAGTCGGAGGAACAAGGTGATATAACAGGGATGTTCTTAGTTGATGAAGAAGGTCAATTAGTTACTAGAGATGTAAATGCTCGATTTGTTAACGGAAAACCGCAAGCTATTGAGGCTGTTTATGTAATAAAAAGCCCTAATGATTGGGACCGCTTCATGAGATTTATGGAAAGATATTCAAGAGATAACAATCTAACTTTTACTAAAGCATAATATATATTTACAGAGCCTAATAATACTTCTATTTTCTATAAAATGATAGAAGTATTATTCATTCATATTATGGTAAGTAGCTACTGCTGAAGGAGAAACTCTATTCAAATACCTAAAAATCCAATATTTAAAAATAGTATCTAAAATTACAGGAAAAGTAGAAATAAATAAAAAAATAAATTCCCGACTTTCTGGTAATCCAAAATGCCTTAACATCGCTTCAATAACAACCTCCCAACCATGAGGGGAATGAAATCCAACGAAAATATCCGTGAACAGTATAATTAAAAAAGCTTTAGCAGTATCACTTAAACCATAAATAATCTCATTAATAAAAGATTTTAGAATAGCAACTTGTTTTTTTCCTCTAATAAGCAATGAAAAAAATATAATTGTAGAAAAAGTATCAGCCAACACATTTTTTATTGAATTTGAACTTTCATGAGCATACTTTTGGGCCAGTTCAATTGCCTTTATTTTAATTTGCTCTTCTGCAAAATCATAAGAAAGATTATCAACTTTACCAATCAAGATTTCAAAATGGATCTTTTCTTCAAATTGTTGCAATTCTGCAAATGCCCTTTCTTCCTGAGACAAATTCAAGAATAAATAAGGCTGGTGATGATTCCAATAATAATCAACTGACGGTCCAAACAACAGAATCTTGGATAATTGGTTCAACAGAACAGGAGCTAATATCAACACCAAAAGATATTTAATTGAATTAACAGTTAAATATCTTGTAACACGAAATTCTTCTAAAGCTTCAAGTTCTGCATTAGGATCTAATTCCTTCTTCAGTTTATCGAAAGTTTTACTAATAGACCTAGGAATTGGTCCTAATTTTTCAAAAGTAGAGTTGTTGATTTTTTTTAAATTCCAATATTTCATTAAATATCCAAATATTAATTCTAAAAAGTAAGAAATGTAATAAGTAATTCAATAAGACTCTTAACAAGGTTTAAGATAATATATTTATTCAATTTGTAGCTAAAAATTATTTTTAACTACAAATTGAATGAATTTAAGTTGTTACTCTGGTGTAACATCGGCATCAATAACAGAATCATCATCAGGTGATGATGGAGTATTATTTGTTGTTGATCCTTGTGCTTGGGAATAAATTTTTTGTCCCATATCCATTAAACTTTTTTGTAAAGATTCTTTCAAAGAAGACATTTCTGAATAATCTTCTTCTTTAACTGCAGTCTGAAGCTTTTGAATTTGATTTTCAATACTAAGTTTGTCTTCTTCTGAAATCTTATCTTCTAGTTCTTTTAATTGTCGTTCAGACTGTAAACACAATGATTCTGATTGATTTTTTAAATCAATTTTTTCTCGTTTATCTTTATCAACTGAAGAATTTTCTTCAGCTTCTTTTACCATACGATCAACTTCATCTTTTGGTAATGTTGAAGCTCCTGTTATAGTAATAGATTGTTCTTTTCCAGTACCATTATCTTTTGCAGTAACAGATAAAATACCACTCGCATCAATATCAAATGTAACTTCTATTTGTGGAACTCCTCTTGGTGAAGGAAGGATACCATCAAGACGAAAAGTTCCTAAACTTTTATTATCTTTAGTTAATTCTCTTTCACCTTGTAAAACATGAATTTCTACATTAGGTTGATTATCTACAGCTGTAGAAAAAACTTCTGATTTTTTGGTTGGAATCGTAGTATTTCTTGGAATAATTTTAGTCATTACTCCACCTAAAGTTTCCACTCCAAGAGATAAAGGAGTTACGTCTAACAGTAAAATATCTTTTACTTCTCCAGCAAGAACACCAGCCTGAACGGCAGCTCCAATTGCAACTACCTCATCAGGATTTACGCTTTGATTGGGCTCTTTATTAAGAATTTCTTTTACTAAAGATTTAATAGCAGGAATTCTTGTAGATCCCCCCACTAAAACAATTTCATCTAATTTGCCAATATCTAATCCAGCATCTTTTAATGCATTATTAACCGGAATTTGACACCTTTTTATTAATTGCGCACTTAATTCTTCAAACTTTGCTCGTGTAATTGTTCTTTCTAAATGTTTCGGACCAGTTTCAGTTGCGGTAATAAACGGCAAATTAATATCTGTTTGTGTTAAATTAGACAATTCTACTTTAGCCTTTTCTGCTGCTTCTGTTAACCTTTGTAGAGCCTGTCTATCGCTGCTAAGATCTATTGCCTCCGCGTCTTTGAATTCCCTAAGCAACCAATTTACAATTTGTTTATCAAAGTCATCTCCACCAAGCTGAGTATCACCTGAAGTAGAAAGAACTTCGAAAACCCCATCTCCCACTTCTAAAATTGAGACATCTGTAATCCTAAGAAAAATCTTGGCTTCCCAAACAAAAAAATCTAAAATTTCAGATTTTTGCTTATATGTATTTGAAATGACTGTTTTTTTAATAGCTAAACAAGCATCAATATAAATTATCCAAATCTTATCATTATATTTTTTTTAATTATAATAAGACTTATTTTTTCTTAACCATATTATCTTAGGCAAAAATTCTTTAGTTAATAAATTAACATCCGTAAAAATCCATGAAGATGTATAAAACTGATTTGCAAAATAATAGTGTCCACTGTCAGGAAAATATTTCTTTTTTATCCAATTCTTACTTTTTCTAGGATGCTTCCTTAAAAGTATAGCTCTAATTTGAAAAAAAAGAATTTTATCCAATTCAGAAGCAACATCTATAGACATATAATTAGCATAATAATGGCCCCAATCTAAAATCCTAGAATGCAAACGACGAATCAGAATCTTAATAGGTCCCGATTTCAAAGATTGTATCTCTTCCCTATTAATTTGTACAAATAAAATAAAAGCTTGTTTAGAGGGATTTATTTGAATTCTTGCCTCTAACAACAATGATATATTAACAACAATTTCATAATTTAAAAAATTCACACCTTTTTTGGCAGAACAAACATCCCAAGACTTATCTTCAAGAACAATATCATAACGATTTAACCACAATTGAACAAAAGATAAAGATTCAAAAGCAATGATATTTTTATATGAAAGTATAATAAAATAAAAACCATGTCGTATAATTTTTATGCCTTCTTTTTCCCTATTGTTTTTTATATCAAATAAACTTAAATCATGCTCTAATTGATAAAAAAACATATTAAGCAGTAAAGGAGCTATTATACATCCTTTAGGGGCATCAGCAATGTGTTTGTCAAAACTTTGAGATTGATATAAATATTCATCAATTAAGCCTAAAGATAACCAATCCTGAATCAACTTATTAAGTACGTGATTACACTGTAGGTTAGATCTAAACAATTTGTCTTCCATTTGTTTGATAGAAGAAACTACGTTTATACTTAATAAATGATAAAATCCTTGAGATATTATATTGGCTAACTGATCTATAGTATTTTTATTATTAGTTTGTCCGTAAAGTTCATTATCATTAACTAATTTAGCTTGATATTGTGGTTCAATTGCTAGTTTACTTAAAGATTGAAGATATAAGTCGAGTAACAGTGAAAAAAGCAAATTTTGATTACTGAAAGGACAAACAAGCGAACTCTTATGTTTCCATAAACATACATCAATACTAAGACTTTCAGACAATAAAATGTGTTGGAGTAATTTATTTTTTACACTATTTATTGGTTTACGAATTTTATTAATTTTTTTTTTACATAATCCAATTCTAACATTACATTAAGAGCCCATAATTTTGCAGATGGATCTGCTAACAAATGATTTTGTAAACTATGTACTTTTTGAAAATTTTGGTTACAAGATGCAATATAAATTTTGTTTTGTAAAGAAAGCGCAGAGTTCTTTATATTCTTCCAAGGTAATTCATGCCATGAAATTGTATTCACATCATCGAAAAAAAAATTGTTCATTTAATTGTTTGTTTAAACTGATATGTTTTCCAGTCATCCAAATACATTTTTTAAGACACGTATTATAATTTATAAAATAAAATTATCTTCAAAAATCAGTTAATTCATAATTGATAGTATTACAAATTAGAATTCTTCATTTAAAACATAATCTTTACATTTTTGATATTATATCCCAAATCATAATCTATATTCTTGTTTAATAAAAATCAATTCATTCGTATCGAAGTTAAACAAAACTAATATTAATTTGTTAAATTGGTAAAATATTTTCAAAATGACATAATTTTAACCAGCTTTAAATTCTAGAAAATACAAATGATAGAAGTAGAAAAAACAATTAATGCTTTTCCCTTCTAAAAAACTGTAAATACATATTTCTATGTATACAGCTTCTAAAATACAATCGATAATTACATACAATTGAAATATTGTTCCCTTAAAACTCTCAAACACATAGTATACAGAAAATATTATATCTTAAGGTCTTAGTGAATAAAAATATATCAAACAGACATACTATAGTGTGACACTAATAATATTGATTTGAATAATTTCAACTTAACCATAAACACATCAATAAATTGTATCCTATGAAAACTGCCACCACCCAAATCAAATACTAGAATAGTTTCATTATTTTTTTTATCTAAACCATATGAAAGAGAAGCCGCTGTTGATTAAAATCGAATCTTAACGATTCTTTTATTTATAAACTATTAAAATATATTTATATATAAATAGCTTGAAAATAGCCAATGGGACTATTTGTTTACATCTTCGTATCTGACTGCAAAATCGATTTATTTAACCAAATTGATATTGATGAATAATATCAGTTGCTACTTTTTTTCACCGTAAAAAATAATGCTATAAAGAAAAATAAAAAAATATATCACAAATATATAAGCCAATATTTTTGTTTTATAATTTTAAAATAAATTTTTCTATTAACAAGATGAAATAAAATAAAAATCTGTTACGCTCATTAATAATTCGTAAAACATATCAGACTAGAACTAGAACCATTTTAATTGTTGTTATAAAATGTTTTCCTAAAACTGTCTATATAACCTAACAAAACAATTTTTTGTTATTAGGCTAATTATTTTTATTTATAAGTAAAGAACAACCAAAATTATATGCAATAACAATTTTACAAAGAAATCATGAACTCTCGTAATGACTTATCTTGGATAATGAAGCAAAAGCAATTTGTATTGATTATTGGAAATATCCTTATATCCAATAACACTTCGCCCATGGACCATTTCAGTCCAATTGTGTTTCCATTTCTCATATCTATTAGATTTATATTTTTTTATTGCATAACGATATATGATTTCATTTAAAGTTCTATCAATCTTTATTAGTATGCTAGATGGAACTAAATTTTGATAATAATATGAAAATTTTTGTATCAAAGGATTTAACTTATTAATAACATCTGATTGTGTCATGTGAGAATTCGCTCTCCATCTATTAAGACGATCTTTATGATACAAGCATTTTCTAAGAGACAATAAATGCTTTTTCACATTGTTTTTAGTTGGTTTAAGCAGAAGTTTTGTTGCTTCATGGTTCCAAGTTTGGTGATTTCGCGATCTTTTGAAATGAAAACCTAAAAAATCAAAACCTTCATGAACAAAACTTACATTATAAGATTTTACATTTAAAGTTTGTCTCGTAGGCTGAAAAAAAGAATCTAAAGTATTAATTGCTAAAGCTATATTCTTTAAATTCTTTGAAGAAAACATAATGAGAAAATGATTACTATAGATAATTGTCTTAATATCAGGAGCTTTAATCTGGTTCAATTCATAATGCATACTATGAAATTTCCATGATAATGACATCTCTAAACCATAAAGAAAAATATTTGCAACAATTAAAGCAATAGAATTATAAGAAAAGCTAATTATATTTGAAGACTGAAATTTATCATACATTACCTGAGCAGCCAGATTTAATGGAAATAGTTCCAATAAATTCACTAGCGTCTTTTTTACTTTTCCTTTATAAATTGTCTTTTTCAAAACAAAATCAAGATCCAGATTGTCAAACCAATTATTCAATCTTCCTACAATAACAAGACTATTTTCATAATCAGAATTTTGACTTAAAATTCCATATGTTTTTATTATTGCTTGATTTAAGGCAGAACCTGTTGAAAAACCATAAACATTAGATTCTGTTCTTGCCTCCCATTCTGGCTGTAAAGCCAGAAGTAAAACCATCTGAATAGCATACTCTTGTATGTATACTTTTTCATTTCTTAACATATAACGAACATAATGATTATAAAATAAATCACCATATTTTATATTTAGAAAAAGACCTTGTTTCAATTCTGCTTTATTGGACTGGTAGTTATGTAGTTGCATAGATTTATACACAGCTAAAAGAGAAGCCGCTTTATCATGTACAAGAGCATTTTGATAAAATTGGATCATTTGGGCATCACCTTGAATAGAAGCCCTATAAATATTTCTTTGCTTCTGTTTCACAGCTATCTGTATTTTTTTTAAAGAAATATTTTGTAAAAATAAAGGCGTGAAATGATTGTTTTCCACATAAGTGTAATCAGAATTGTTCAACATAAAAGTAAAATCATATAATTTTATAAAAAGAAAAAAACTTTAGCATTTTATGTAATAAAAATATTTACTTAACAGTATCAATAATAGAATAATATATATGTCAAAATTTACTCGACTTAGGCATTTTAATATAAAATCAATCGGAAAAACACGGTTTAAAGCGTAATAAGTTCAATAACTTTAACTATCCAATGAAATATAATGTCATTTATCAGTTAGCCTTATCAAATTTTGATGCCACATTAATAGTAATATACACATTCCATATATACTCAAACCAGCTATCTGACCTGCATTTTTAGTAGCTTGACGTTGAGAATCGTTAAAATATGCTGGAACAGTAATAACAGCTTGATCAACTGATTCCCCTAAGTATTTACTTGCATCCCCTGCTAATTTTCTTAAAACCTGAGCTGAAATTTCTTCAGGAGCAAATTCTTTATCTAAAGAGGGACATGCTATTTTAATGTTACCAGCATTACCAGTAGTTATTGAATAAGGCATTTCTTTTAGTTCAGATCCAACTTCTTCAGTTTTTCTCCCCACAAATCGTTTAATAGAATAAAAAGTATTCTCTGGGTTAATTACTGCTTGACGCTTGGCTATTTGACCAACTAAAAGATCTTTATTTTTAGTATAAGCTACTACAGAGGGGGTTGTTCTCAATCCTTCTGCATTTGGAATCACTGTAGGTTTGCCACCTTCCATAACTGCAACTACAGAATTCGTTGTAACAAAAGTAGGCGAACACTAGCCTTTAAACAAACTACACAAGCATTGTTAATTGCATGTAGCTTATATCAGAAATTTTAAATAACTGATATACAGTTATAATGTATCGATATTACGAATGGCTTATATAAACATTAATAAATAGTACATATACCTAATGAGTTAGGTCTTTCAATTGTAACAATTCATACTAAAAGTGAGTGTATTTAAGTCTTACATGTAGACCACTTTATATTTTGAAAGTTAAATTAACATATTTTAAAATTAACCTTATCTTATATATAATAGCTGTACCAATTTGTTAAATATCATCGTAATTACATCCCTAAATCTATCCCTACTATTTTTCCCATTATATTAATTCACTCCTCAAAAATTATAAAAGACTAGAAAAATCTAGCTTGACTAATATATATTACATATAAATATATTATTCGTAAATCTTATATTAAAATTTCGACAAAAAAACATATTTTGTGATCAAATTATGTTGAATGTGTCAAAATAAAATGATATACAACACTCATGTTAATAAAAAGATATGATAATAAGATCCTTAAAAATATAAGAGAATAAACTAGATTAATACATTATAGATTGACAACCATTTTTCAATATCTTATTATTAAATTGTAATTTATATTTGACATAATTAAAACAAAATAAATCTTTATTTTCTATGTAGCCTGTTTGTAATTAAAATACACCAATAATCAAGAACAACATAATGTCTATCAGTATTGTTTGAGTTGATAAAAATAGTATTAGTTAGACTGAAAAAGCTTTTAATGTGTAAGACAAGGCGATCAAAAAAAATAAAAAAGGCTAAGAAAGGTAATAGCTAAAAGTAAGAAACAGATTTGAAAAGAATACAAACCAATTTGATTTCCTAAACTTAAAACAATATTATTATGCCTAAATCTTCTAAACAGTTTATTATTAATTACCAACCTAGTTTATTTTTAATCACAAATAAAAAAGAACACAACAACTATTATTCATAAAATCTGTGTATTTATTTTTATTTCTATAGCCGTAATATTTCATCAACTATAAAAAAATAATTATACCAGCCATCTATATTGAAAAATACATGTATGGTTGTATAAAAGACATGTAAGAACTAGTCTATTTTCATCTTGGCACAAAATTAGGAATGACTCAAATTTTTGATGAAAACGGTTTAGTGGTACCTGTAACTATTATTCAAGCAGGACCATGTATCGTAACACAAATCAAGAATATAGAGGTCCACGGATATACTGCAGTACAAGTAGGTTTTAAAGAAGTGACTGAAAAACAACTTCCCAAACCTAATATAGGACACCTTAAAAAAGCAGGCGTATCTCCTCTAAAATATTTAACAGAAACAAAAATAAAAAACACAGAAGACTTCACTTTAGGACAAATACTGACAGTCTCTAATTTTCAGCTAGGAGGAAAAGTCAAAATTTCTGGTAAAAGTATTGGAAGAGGATTTACCGGCAACCAAAAAAGACACAACTTTACTAGAGGACCTATGTCTCATGGATCAAAAAATCACAGACAGCCTGGTTCTATTGGAGCAGGAACAACTCCTGGCAGAGTAATACCTGGAAAAAAAATGGCCGGACAAATGGGTAACAAAAAAGTTAGTATCAAAAACTTGCAAATAGTTCATATAGATGAAGAGAATAATCTTTTAGTATTAAAGGGAAGTGTCCCGGGAAAAACAGGGAATCTATTAAAAATTTATAGTACATAAATTTTTAAAGGCTTTAATATCTAAAATAAGAGAAAATATAATAATTAAAATTAAATGACACATGACTTGTCAACAAACAATAGACTATAAAGTCTTAAACTGGAGCAACGAAGAAATCGGAGAAGAACAATTAACATTAAATATAGCAGAGAAAACGGCTAATTATGTCGTTCACAGAGCTCTAATTGCTCAAAGATCACAAAGACGTAACAATACAGCCTCAACTAAAACTAGAAGTGAAGTAAGAGGAGGAGGTAGAAAACCTTGGAAGCAAAAGGGGACTGGAAGAGCTCGAGCTGGTTCAAATAGATCTCCTCTATGGAGAGGAGGAGGCGTGATTTTTGGTCCTAGAAATACAATAAATTATGACAAAAAAATCAATCAAAAGGAATCACAATTAGCAATCAGAACTGTATTATTCAATAAAAAAACAGAAACAACAATAGTAAACAGTTTTGAATCAGAATTTTCTATTCCTAGTACCAAAAATTTATTGCAAGCAATAAAAAAATGGGGGATCTCAGAGAAACAAAAAATACTGATTATTTGTAAACACAAAACTAGTAATTTATACTTATCTACACGTAACTTGCAAAATGTAAATATCATTAGTTGCAATAGTCTTAATACTATTGATTTATTAAATGCTCAACATCTAATTATTACTGTAGATAGCTTAGCTGCAATAAAAGAGGTTTATAATGACAATTAATAACTCAAGAAACTTGGTGGATGTGGTTAAAGTCTATTAATATGTTTTTTTATACAACAAAAAATGGTAAATAATGATATTTTACAACAATTATATATTATAAATCTTTATTATAATTATAAACATTACACTATAGACTAAATAAAAAAAATTAATTCAAAGTTTTCATATGAAACAATTTTTTAACGTTGTACTCATATCTCTAAAATAAATTAATCATAATTTTAGTCTTAAATTATTTAACCAATATAAAAAGTATTACTAATATAGATTTAAAACTAATACTTTGATGATATTCTTTTAAAATTAAAATAGAAAGCTAATATTGTTTACATTTATTGTAAGTTCTAGCTGTATAACAAGCAATTGTTATTTACAGTTATAAAAGAAGGATTTTAAATAAAAAATCTATTCTATTTATCCAATTATCACTGATAAAACTACTAAATTAATGGAAGATAATCAATATAGTTTTGCTGTTGATACAAAAGTATCCAAAGACATAATAAAAGCTAGTATAGAATCTATTTTTGAAGTTAAAGTTATAGCCATTAATACTTGTAGAACTCCAAAAAAAAGTCGTAGAGTTGGAAAATTTACAGGATACAAACCTAGATATAAAAAAGCTATTGTCACATTAGCAGAAGGCTGTTCTATAGACCTCTTCTAGCAATATAATAAATTACATAATAATATACAAAATAAGAAAGATAAGAATAAGATCAAAATTATGAAATTAAAATTAATCACAAAAATCTACATCTAAATTTTGTTATAGATACGGGAAGAGTATCAAATAATCAAAATAATCAGCGATCTACATTCTTTTTTAAACCTAAATGTAATACTATCATTTTATATTGATTTTCTAAAACATTTAGTCAACTAGTCTAAAATGTGTAAGCTAAATGCTTAAAAATAAGCTCCTTTAGTTTAATAAAAGATCATACTATCTATTTATTCCAGAAACCTAAATTTAAAACTTGTTTACTTAAACTCACAAACCTAAATTCTTATGGCTATTCGTTTATATAAAGCTTATACTCCAGGAACTAGAAACCGCACCGTTTCAACATTCTCTGAAATAACAAAAGACAAACCAGAAAAAACCCTAATCGCAAAAAATCATTCTCCAAGCGGACATAACAATAGGGGAGTTATCACAATTAGACACAGAGGAGGAGGACACAAAAAAAGATACCGCATTATAGACTTCAAGAGGGATTTGCACGATATTCCAGCTAAAGTAGTAGCTTGTGAATATGATCCAAATAGAAATGCTCGAATAGCATTACTTCATTACAGAAACGGAGATAAACGTTATATTTTATGCCCAAGATCTCTAAAAATTGGTAGTATTATATCCTCTGGAACTAATTCCAGCATCGAAATTGGAAATTCTTTACCACTTGAAAATATTCCTTTAGGAACAGCCGTACATAATGTAGAGTTGACACCAAAAAAAGGAGGGCAAATTGTCAGAGCCGCTGGAACATATGCACAAATCGTTGCTAAGGAAGGCAAATTTGTTACACTAAAACTTCCTTCTGGAGAAGTAAGGCTGATAAAGAAAGAATGCTACGCAAGCATTGGACAAGTAGGAAATATTGACTGTAGCAACATCACAATAGGAAAGGCCGGACGTAACCGCTGGTTAGGTAAAAGACCAACAGTTAGAGGAATTGTAATGAACCCAGTAGACCACCCTCATGGGGGAGGTGAAGGTAGATCTCCTAGTACATGATGGATTTTATACTATATAAAAATAAATTACTAAACCTAAAGAAACAAGGATATAAGTTCAAAGTATACAAATATGTAATGTAAATAGATCATAGGAGTCTATAAGAAACATACAAACTATACATCATTTGTAACAAATATTTCAAGACAAAATACAACCTAAATTTCTTACAGATTTACATATATAAAACCATTAAAAAAATAAACCTAGTAACCAATAGTTAAAAGACAATCTAAGCCATTTACAACTAAAGTTGTTCGTATGGTTTAAAAAAAGATTGAATAACTCAATCTAATTTGTTTGGACGTGCAAAACCCGTAACTCCTTGGGGAAAACCAGCATTAGGGATGAAAACTCGTAATAAGAAAAAATATAGCAACATTTATATTATCCGAAGACGCAAATAAACAACCAATAATAATCTAAACAAAATAACCAATGTCACGCTCATTAAACAAAGGACCTTTTGTTGCAATAAGTTTACTAAAAAAGATAGATAAATTGAATAAAGATGGAAAAACAGAAGTTTTAAAAACCTGGTCTAGATCTTCGACCATTATTCCATCTATGGTTGGACACACAATAGCAGTTTATAATGGAAAACAGCATTTTCCCGTTTTTGTTTCAGACCAAATGGTAGGACATAAACTGGGAGAATTTGTGCCAACAAGAACCTTCAGGACACACATAAAAGGTGATAAAAGAGCTAGACAATAAATATATAATATGACACAAAATTTAAAAGAAGTGAAAGCTGTTGGAAAATATTTAAGAATGTCTCCAACAAAAGTGCGTCGAGTTTTAGATCAAATTCGAGGGAAAAATTATAAAGAGACTGTCATGATACTAGAATTTATGCCCTATAGATGCTGCGAACCAATACTTAAAATAGTAAAATCTGCAGCTTCTAATGCTGAACATAATCGAAGTTTAAATAAAAAAGATTTAAGTTTTAATTATTAATAGAATATTAAAATTATATAATTATTTACCTATAAACAAATGAATTTTTTTTATAAAACACATGTTCTTTAAGTAATCACAATTATTCAAAAATAGGTAAGAAAAAATGCTTTAAAAAAATACTTCTATTGATCATTGATAACAAGAAGCAGATTTTCAAGAATAACAAGATAAAATTCTGCTTTATAATGAATAATCATTATAAAAAAAGCTGTATCTATAAAATTATAGTTTTACAATTTAAAAAAAAAGATAGATATCTTATTTAATTAATAACACAAGCTTATGCTGATGAAGGACCAGTAATGAAACGTTTTCAACCTAGAGCACAAGGCCGAGCTTTTCCTATTCACAAGCCAACGTGCCACATTTCAATTTATGTAGGAACAACAATCTAAGCCTTAGAAGGAAAATTAAACATATTATGGGCCAAAAAACTCACCCTTTAGGATTTCGAATTGGTATTACACAAAACCATCGCTCTGCTTGGTATGCAACATCTGAACAATACCCAGAGTTTCTCCAAGAAGATCATTTAATACGTTGTGCGAATTAGTAAAAAGATATTTTAATATGTAAAACTCAAAGTAAATCTTGAAAAAGAAAAAATAGCTTACTCAAATAACATAAAGAAGAAAAAAGATTAACAATATAAATAAAACACATCATTCCTAGTTGATGATAATCACCTAATAAGTTTTTTTTGAACGTAAAAATTCTTATTCTAAAATACATCAATGTTATATGGAAACCAGAATCTCAATTCTTCATATTAACATCTTCATAACTAATTAATGTGTATTCTATATAATTAAAATGACATATCAAAACTAAATATAATGAAAGCCTAGTGTAATTAAAGTTACTTGCTAAGTTTAAGAAGAGAAGTATTAAAAAGATTTCTATTTTAACGTATATTGAACAAAAATTAAATACTGCTGGTCTATCTAGAATTCAAATTTACCGCAAAGTTGAACAATTAGAAATAGAGATACATGCTTTAAGACCTGGCGTAGTAGTGGGAAGACTAGGAGTTGGCATAGAAGTATTAAGAACAGAGTTAGAACAACTACTCAGTAAAAATAAAAGAATTAGGTTAAATATAATAGAAGTTACTAATCCAGATACAGAAGCTGCTTTGCTATGTGAATTTATTACACAACAATTAGAAAAACGAGTTGCATATAGAAGAGCTGTAAGACAAGTTATTCAAAAAGCACAAAAAGCAAATGTAAAAGGCATAAAAATACAAGTATCGGGAAGACTAAATGGAGCCGAAATTGCTAGAAGCGAATGGGTAAGAGAAGGTAGAGTGCCTTTACAAACTCTAAGAGCAGATATAGACTACTCTTATAAGACCGCTCAAACAACATATGGTATATTAGGAGTAAAAGTATGGCTGTTTAAGGGCGAAAAAACGGCCACTACAGCTTAAACAAATATTCTTACCTTTATTTATTATTACAATTTATTCACAATGCTTAGTCCTAAACGTACAAAATTTCGCAAACAACAAAGAGGTAGATTAAGAGGCAAAGCTTGTCGTGGAAATACGATAGTATTTGGAGACTACGCACTACAAGCAACAGAACCAGTATGGTTAACATCAAGACAAATTGAAGCAACTAGAAGAACTATTACTAGATATGTACGTAGGGGTGGAAAACTATGGATTAGAGTTTTTCCAGATAAACCTGTAACTGCACGAGCAGCCGAAACTCGTATGGGAGCTGGAAAAGGAGCACCAGAATACTGGGTAGCAGTAGTAAAACCTGGACATATCATATTCGAAATAAAAGGAGTTTCTGAGACTATAGCATCAGAAGCTATGAAAAAAGCTTCGTATAAGCTACCAATAAAAACCAAATTTATAACTAAAGAAAATATAGCTAATGGGAAAATCTAATATTCAAGAATTGCGTAGTTTAAACTTGCAAGAAATAGAATCAAAAATCATTGCAACAAAAAAAGAAATATTTTCTCTTCGGTTGAAAAAAGCCACCAAACAATTAGAAAAAACTCATCTATTTAAAGAAAATAAAAATCTACTTGCTCAACTATTAATGGTAGAAAAAGAGCTCACCAATAAATAGAAAAAGCATTGAAAACACTAAAAAATATGGCAACAAAAGAAAAAATTGGAAAAGTAATTAGTAATAAAATGGATAAGACTATAGTCGTTGCAGTGGAAAACCGCATTCCTCACCCTAAATATGGAAAGATTATAGTTAAAACAAAAAAATATAAAGCACATGATGCTGAGAACTCTTGTAATATAGGAGATATTGTCAAGATTATAGAAACTAGACCACTAAGTAAAACAAAAAGTTGGAAACTATTAACAACAATAAATTCCTTCAAACAAAGCAATAGATAATCGGAAACTAATTAGTAATGATTCAACCACAAAGCTATCTTAATGTTGCAGATAATAGCGGTGCTCGCAAATTAATGTGCATCAGAGTTTTAGGAAGTTCCAATCCTTCCTATGCTAGCATAGGAGACGTGATTATTGGAGTAGTAAAAGATGCTTCTCCCAATATGCTTATCAAACGATCAGATGTTGTTAGAGCTGTTGTAGTTAGAACAAAAAAAACTATGCGCAGAAATGACGGAATAAGTATTAGATTTGATGATAATGCTGCTGTAATAATAACTCCAGAAAATAACCCAAGAGGAACTCGTGTTTTTGGGCCTATTGCAAAAGAGCTCAGAGATAATAATTTTTTAAAAATAGTATCACTTGCTCCAGAAGTAGTATAACTAACAGAACTTGATTTAACCTATTAATATTTTGAAATAATGAAGTCAAAAACAAGTACAACAAAACAAAAAAATATAACTGTATCAAAAAAATTAAAAATTGGTGATACTGTAAAAATCATATCAGGAAAAGAAAAAGATAGTATAGGAAAAATTCTAAAAATATTTAGAACAAAAGGACAGTTGATAGTTGAAAATGTCAATTGCAAGAAAAAACATAAAAAACCAACTCAAGAAGGTAATTCTGGTGAAATAATTGAAATAGAAAAACCTATACATTCCTCAAATGTTCAGCCACATAATGATAATAACTAAAACAAATATCATGAAACAATAACATTCTTGACAAATATAGCTAAAAGTACATACAAATATAGCAAATTATACTAAACAAGACACACAATAAACTTATGGCAGAAGGACTATACGAACTATATAAGAATAAAGTAACTCTTTCGCTAACGGAGCATTTCAAATATAACAATTTGCATCAAGTTCCCAAAATAGAAAAAATAACAATAAACAGGGGATTAGGAGAAGCTTCACAAAATGCAAAAGCCTTAGAAGCCAGTATCAACGAGTTAAGCCTCATTACAGGACAAAAACCAGTAACAACTTTAGCAAAGAAATCTATTGCTGGCTTCAAACTAAGAGAACAGGTTCCGGTTGGAGTAATGGTTACATTAAGAAAGTACAAAATGTATTCTTTTCTAGAAAAGTTGATTAATTTATCTTTACCAAGGATTAGAGACTTTAGGGGAATTAGCTCTTCTGGGTTTGATGGAAGGGGGAATTTCAACATGGGATTAAAAGAACAACTAATTTTTCCAGAACTTGAATATGACCAAGTAGAGCAAATTAGAGGTTTTAATATAACTATCGTTACAACAGCAAAAACAGATGAAGAGGCATTTAAGCTTCTAAAAGATCTAGGAATGCCTTTCGAAACAACTTAATTTATATCATTCTTTTATAGGAGGAAATAGTGGCAAACGATCGGATTGCCGATATGTTAACCAGGATGCGTAACGCGAATCTAGCAAGACATCAAATTGTACAAGTACCTTTAACCAAGGTAACAAAAAATATTATCAAAGTTTGAAGTAATTGTTTACTTAAGATGCATATCAATAATAGAATAAAGATAAAATAAATCTAGTAAAAGTCAATAATCATATATAAAGAATTAAAACTTTTCTTATAATATTTCTAAAAGAATTTACTATTTAATATAATGACCTTAAGTTCTTTAAGTGCATTTAAGATCTACAATTTGCATGAAGGTTAAAGCACCTATTTTTTTGCACCAAAAAAACTTGAGCCATACATAAAGAAATTTATATTTATGGTTCCTATAAAAGAACATAATATTCTATTTGTGTTAAAAGAAGAAGGTTTCGTTGAAAATTTCGAAGAAATAGAAGAAAACAATAAACTATTTTTGCTTATCTCTTTGAAATATAAAGGCAAAAACCGTTATCCTGTTTTAACAGCATTAAAAAGGGTTAGCAAGCCTGGATTAAGAGTATACGCGAATCATAAAGAATTACCTCGAGTGTTAGGAGGATTAGGGATAGCCGTGATTTCAACATCCAAAGGGATTATGACAGATCGAAGTGCTCGAAATAATGGGTTGGGCGGCGAAGTATTATGTTATATTTGGTAAAATTTTTTTTAGGTACAATATGTCTAGAATTGGAAAAAAAATAATAATAGTTCCAGCAAATGTTAATGTAAATGTAGAAGGATGTTCTATTAAAGTTAAGGGGCCAAAAGGAGAATTAGCTAGAACTTGCAATGAACAGATGGAAATTCTACACAAAGATAATATCATTTCTATTAACAAAAGATTAGAAACAAAAGAAAGTAAACAATTACACGGTTTGACGAGAAGTTTAGTTTACAATATGATACATGGTGTGTCAATAGGTTTCAAAAAAGAACTCGAAATTCAAGGAGTAGGTTATCGGTCTCAAATGGAAGGTTTAAATCTAATTTTGAATGTTGGTTATAGTCATCCTGTGAAAATCGAACCTCCAAAAGGTATACAAATTACAGTTCAAAATAACACTGCGATAACTGTCCAAGGAATTGATAAAGAAATTGTAGGTCAAACAGCATCAAAAATTCGATCTGTGAGACAACCAGAACCATATAAAGGCAAAGGTATACGTTACAAAGACGAATATGTTCTAAGAAAAGTAGGTAAAGCTGGTAAAGGCAAATAATCAACTATGAAAATAAACAGAAAACACAGAACAGCTAATAAACATAAAAGAATTCGAACAAAAATTAAAGGGGTTCCTAACAGACCCCGTTTAACCGTATTTCGGTCAAATGAGCACATCTATGCTCAAGTAATTGATGATGTAAAGCAAACTACTTTAGCAGCAAGTTCTACTAAAGAAGCAACAGTAAAAACGGCTATATCAACAGGAAAAAATTGCGAAGCAGCAAAACTTGTTGGAGAAACAATTGCCGACAAAATACTGAATTTAGGAATAAAAAATATTGTATTTGACCGTGGTGGCAAGTGTAGACAATATAAATAATTAGATTCAAATAATAAAAATGGGCATGTAAACTAATGAGAATAGTCAAAAAAACAAACCTTAATATAAAATAAGAAAATCGTAGATCAAATACTTGCAATTTTCAATAAAAGGAAAGAAAGACTCTTACTATCCCCATAGAATAAAATCAATCAATTATTTTATATAATATTAAAGATATACCAAAATGTATTTTTGCTGATCTCTATGTAAAATTATAATTATGACAATAAAATAGCAAATAAGCTCAATGATACTAATATATCCTATTGAGTTTTGAAGAAGGTTCTATATAGTAGATCTATTCTATTTATACCATGGTAGAGTCCAAGTTTTGGCTGAGGCAATGAGAAACAAAGGACTACAATTTTAACAAAATCTAATTTTCAAACTAAATTTATAATGTCGAATAACAGTAAAAATAAAGAAAAAGACAACGACTTAGAACGCAAAGTCGTACAAATAAGACGAGTTACAAAAGTTGTTAAAGGAGGAAAAAAGCTCAGCTTTCGAGCTGTAGTAATTATTGGAAATGAAAAAGGTCAAGTTGCAGTAGGAGTTGGCAAAGCTGCTGATGTAATGGGAGCAGTAAAAAAAGGTGTAGCTGATGGAAAAAAACATTTATTAGACATTCCTTTAACAAAATCTAACTCTATCCCTCATATAATTAATGGAAGAGCTGGCGCTGCAAAAATTATTATGAGACCATCTGCACCTGGAACAGGAGTAATTGCTGGAGGCTCTGTCCGAACAGTACTAGAACTAGCAGGCGTTCAAAACATATTAGCAAAACAATTAGGATCTAATAATCCTTTAAATAATGCAAGAGCAACTATAGACGCGCTTAAAAACTTAAAAACTTTATCCTCAGCTGCAAAAGATAGAGACTTATCTGTTGAGCATTTTTATTCAAGATAGTACACTAACTTTATGGCTGCAATGTAAAGAAAATAGTAAAATATTCAAAATAACAGGTGCTTTATGAATTTAATTCATAAAGCACAAATAAAAATCATATTAACTATTATCATAGAGATTATGGCAACAACAGAAAGTATTCAAGTTTTAAAAAATAAAATATATATTACTATTGCTTTTTTAATTCTAGCAAGAATAGGAGTATTTATACCAATACCAGGCTTAGATCATACTAATTTTTATCAAAGTATGAAACAAAATGGAACTATAAACTTTCTCAATATTTTTTCTGGTGGCGGTTTCTCAACATTAGGAATTTTTACTTTGGGAATTAGCCCTTATATAAATGCTAGCATAATAATGCAATCATTAACAAAAGTACTACCTAACCTAAAAGAGTTACAAGAGGAAGATGGAATCAAAGGTCGTCAACAAATTACACAAATTACTAGATATTTGTGTTTAGGATGGGCTATAATTCAAGGCTTTGCAATAGCTTTGTGGATTAAACCATACGTATTTAACTGGAACATCAATTTTATTATTCAAACCACATTAGCTTTGACCACTGGATCTATAATTGTAATGTGGATTGGAGAATCTATAACCGAAAAAGGGATTGGAAATGGAGCCTCTCTAATCATATGTTTAAATATAACAGCTGGATTAGCTAAAAGCTTAAATCTCAATTTTAGCACAGATCAATTAATTTTCAATACTTCTAAACTAGCAATTATTTTGCTGACTTTCACTAGCATGTCAGGAATTATTATCTTATTACAATCAGCAACCAGAAAAATTGACCTTGTATCGATAAAACAACTAGGAAAAGGAATAAATAGAAATAGTTATTTACCATTAAACTTCAAGTATTTAGGAGTAATGCCACTGATTCTTGCTTCTGCAGGAATTAATCTTATCAATTTTCAATTTGCACGCGCATTTCACAACAATCTTATTATTTACTACAGTTTATATTACTTACTAATTATCACTTTTAGTTTTTTTCAATCATCAATCGTTTTAGACCCAAATGAAATATCTAAAAACTTGAAAAAAATGGAAACCAATATTCCGGGAATCAAACCGGGACAACCAACACAAGAATATTTACAAAATATAATAAATAAGCTTACATTTTTAGGCGGAAATCTTTTATTCTGTACAGCTATATTACCTTCATTAATATCTAACACAACTAATATACCAGAATTAAAAGGATTAGGAGTAACAACACTATTTATATTGGTGAGTGTAACAATAGATACTGGAAAACAAATCAACACTTATTTATTCTCCGATTCATATAAAAAACTAATGTAAACAAAATAATAACAATTCTCAGGATCCAAAGGCAAAAAATATGCTAGTTACTATGGATATAAACAATTATCAAAATGTGCATGTAACATCCAATTTTGCGATAAACAAATTTATTAAGAATCAGGCTATGAAAGTAAGACCTTCTGTACGTAAAATGTGTGAAAAATGTAGAGTCATTCGCCGACATGGGAAAGTCAGAATTATTTGCACAAACCCTAAACACAAGCAAAGACAAGGATAACATAGAATCTAGCAAATAAAATAATGCGCTATGACAAAGAAAAAAATGGAGATATAAAATAATGGCAAGAATTGCCGGAGTTGATTTACCAAAAAATAAAAGGATAGAAATATCTTTAACCTATATCTATGGAATAGGAATAACACGTTCAAATGAAATCTTAAACAAAGCAGGCATTGATAAAAACAAAAAAAGCTTTGAATTAGATGATACAGAGATTATTAAATTAAGAGAAGTTTTAGAAAATGAATATAATATTGAAGGAGATTTGCGACGGTTAGAATCCATTAATATTAAACGTTTGTCAGATACTGGTTGTTATAGAGGAAGGCGACATAAACAAGGCCTACCCTTAAGAGGGCAAAGAACTCGAACAAATGCAAGAACCAGAAAAGGTGGCAAAAAAACAGTGGCTGGTAAGAAGAAAGCACCTAAGAAATAAATAATTAATCACGATAATAAAAGAGCGTATGGCAAGACAATTAAAAAAATCATCTAGTAAAAAAAACAAGCGACATATTATTAACGGAGTTGCTCATATAAAATCAACTTTCAATAACACGATTATCACTATTACTGATTTAAAAGGAGAAACTATTTCTTGGGCTTCCGCAGGTATGGGAGGCTTCAAAGGAGCAAAAAAAGGGACCCCTTTTGCTGCACAAACGGCTGCGGAAAGTGCAGCAAAATCAGCTATGGATCAGGGAATGAAACAAGCAGAAATAGTAGTAAATGGTCCTGGAGCAGGTAGAGAAACTGCCATCCGAGCATTGCAAACTACTGGATTAGAAATTACTTTAATTAAGGATATAACAGCTATTCCTCACAATGGTTGTAGACCTCCCAAAAAGAGAAGAATTTAAGCGTATTTATATAAATTAAGGGATTCGTTATATATGACTCAATTCCAGATTGAATGTGTAGAGTCAAAGAATAAAGGACCTAGAGAACAATATGGAAAATTTATAATAGAACCATTAAAACAAGGTCAAGGCCTTACAATTGGTGTAAAAAAAATATCTGCAAGTTGTGTAAATTAAAATAGAGACTCAAAATTGATAAGAAAGAATAAAATATACATTTTACTATCAATATTACTCAATATATAATATAAAAATTCATTTTATTCTATAAATTTAAAGTTGTTTTAATGACTCATCAGCATTTTTGACCTGTACTTGTATCTTCACATTAATAAAAGACATGAAAATGAAATCTTGTATACTAATACTAACAACAGAGTATATTTAAGATAGTTGAATCGAGATTAAAACAAACTTAAGCTGTCCACAAAAAAATTTGTTTATACAGTTCTTGAAAAGAGATTGATCATAATCTACTTTATAATGCTTTACGAAGAACTATTTTAGGAGAGTTGGAAGGTACTGGTATATTACAAAATTTAAAACAACAAATTATAGCAAAACAAGAAATTGAGCAAAAATATAAGCTTTACAACAATATATTATCCTGTACATAACAGTATTTCTTATGAAATAATATTCTTGAATTTTGTGACTAAATAATTTTAAATAAAATAACATTGTATGATGGACAGAGATTACACATAAAAACCATTTTAATATTCAAGAAACACACAATTTGTAATTATTGTTTTGTATTACTCAAAAGATAAAAAGCCATTCACACAAAAAAGTGTATAAATAGCTTAGAAAAAAAGATAATATATTTTATCGATTTAATCAATCACTGCTGTACGAATTAGTGGAGTTAATCATGAGTTCTTGCGAATTAATTTGGCATTGTCTTAACGAATACATTTAAGGTAAAAACATAAATGTACAAATTGTATAATATGGCAATAAATCCATTTCGTGGATTCATACTAACAAGTAATAGAATAAAGTTGGAGAGCTCAACAAAAAAGTCTATAGAAATATTACCTAAATTTAACAAAGAAAAGACAATACATTTAATTAATTAGAGGATGTGAAGACACACAACAATACTTATAACAAAGTATTATCTAATAAGCTGTATGTAACAAAAGTTACCTTTACAGTTTTTCATAAGATATAGATGGCAAAAAAACTATAACAATATTAATCTACTATTCAAGGCGTTAAAGAAGATGTATTAGAAATTCTACTCAACTTAAAAGAAGTTGTCTTAAAAAGCGATATAAATACCACTCAAACTGGAAGAGTTCGGATTCAAGGTCCAGCAATTTTAACAGCTGGTATTTTTGAATTACCACAAGAAGTTTCACTCGTTGATCCTCGCGTTCTACTCTATAATTTGAAAATTTCAAAAAAACAACATGTCTAAGGAAATGGTAAAGAACAATAAGAACAACTCTAATCACGACTAGGTTAGGAGTCCAAAAATAATACTAATACATGAATCATATACCTTCTCCTTATAAGAAATTAGTAACAATAGAGAAATTTGATAATACCAATTAGCGTCTTATACTAAGATGTAAAAGCCGTATGTATATAAATATACTTGTACAGTTTAAAAACAAGAGATTCAAATAAAAAAATCTATTTTATCAATATATTGCAACTATCTGCAATAACATTCTATTCGAAATGGAATTTCAAATAGAAAAAGGTTCTGGCTATAGATTAATGGAAAAGGGAACGGATAACACTTGATAATAATTCTATCTTGGATATAATTAGTTCAAATAAATAATGCACATGTGATATTTGAGAATAAACTTTCGATGACTTTACTAAAAAAAATAAAAAAATGAATGTTTTTTCTACAAAGTAATACAAAAAAAGAGACAATACTTCACAAAAATATTATATCAGATAGTAACGTATAAAACTGATAAAAGTATAATATAAGCTTGTGCTATCAATTCAAGAACTATAAATTAAGCAACATTATATTTTGCATAGAAAAAAAAGGCACAATGTATAAGATTAATCTTCATATAAATAAAAGCTGTTCAATGTAATAAATCATTTTTAACAGTTCTTAAAAAGAGATTCTAATTATAATATCTACTTTAAACTATAGACTTTTTAAAAGTTGACGCAGTATTCATGCCTGCTAAAAAAGTAAACTATTTAGTAGAAGAGTCAAAAGTCGCAAATTCCGATTCTATACAAGATTCTTTAAATTTTGAAGTCTGGACAAATGGAAGTCTATCTCCTCAAGAAGCTATTACAAAAGGATCTGAAATACTAACTAATTTATTCAGTCCTTTAAAACACTTGAATTTAAACGTAGCAGCAAATGACAATGATCAAGAAGAAAAGAAAATAAGTCAAGTATTAATTGAAGAATTACAACTTTCAGTGAGAGCTTACAACTGTTTAAAAAGGGCCCAAATTCACTCTGTTGCGAGTAAGCAGCTAATCATATTTGATTTAAACACCTATTCTAACTTGTAAAGAATAAAAAATCATAAATATTAAAGATATGGATTGCTAATAAATAAATGTCTTATTATTTATAATGATGATAAATTAGAAAACAACATTCTTTCGATAAACTAATATGCATAATAGGAATTCCATATCTGATATTCTAAGTTAAGAACAAACTGCTGTATAAAAAATACAGATTTCATAAAAAAATAAAAATTTAGAAGTTATCTAAGTTAATTTACCTTGTATTATTTTGTCAAAGCACAAAATAAACAAGCTCTCTACCTTAGAAGTTGGTACAGAGAGCTTTGAAAAAGAGAAAAAAACTTCTACTTTTATTGACCTTTTAGATTATTGAAAAAAAGTATATAAGACATGATAACAAACAATGTAGAATAGGTTAATACAAGAAATATCCATATAAATATTAATAATACAAATTGAATTGTTTCTAGTTTATTTTCATAATTATCATATGAAGAGGATCTAGCCAATTTCTAAATAATCATGTTCAAATATCCTTTTAACAAAATTAAGATTCATTTCTGAACCCAGCTTGCAAGCATAGTATCAAGTTTAATTAAGCATTGTAATAAATAATTATTGTGCAATGTTTTTAAGAGAGAATTAAAAATACTGAAAAAGTGATCTAATTTCGACTCTAATCTCAAGAAGAATTACTAGAAATTAAAAATTTTGGCCAAAAATCTGCAGATGAAGTAATAGAAGCCTTACAAAAAAGACTAGGGATACGCTTACCAAAAGAAAAAGCTAGTAAAAGCAATTAATATTATATATAAAAAAACTGATACAAAATATAATAAAGTACTTGACCATGAATAAAACAATATTTCCGCAAGCAAAGAAAGCACCAATTATTAATAAATGGTTACTTATAGATGCAAAAGAACAAAATCTAGGTAGGTTAGCAACTATAATTGCAAACAATTTAAGAGGAAAAAAGAAAAGTATTTATACTCCTCATGCTGACACAGGAGATTTTATAATAGTTATAAATGCTGACAAAATTGAAGTCACAGGAAAAAAATTAAGTCAAAAAAAATATTACAATCATTCTGGTAGACCTGGAGGAATGAAAATAGAAACAATGGAACAACTAAAAAACAGAATTCCTACAAGAATTGTAGAAAAAGCCGTAAAAGGAATGTTGCCAAAAGGTCCTTTAGGAAGAAGTCTATTTAAAAAATTGAAAGTATATAGTGGATCTAAGCACCCACATGTGGCCCAAAGTCCAGAAATTATTAATTTAGTATAAAACTATAATGAGCACGGAAAACAACAAAATTATTTACTTGGGAACGGGAAGAAGAAAAACAGCTATTGCTCGAGTGAGTATAAAACCAGGAAATGGGCAAATCACAATAAATAATATTCCTGGAGAAAAATATTTACAATATAATCCTAGTTATTTAGAAGCTTCCAAGCATCCTTTAATCATTTTAGGGCTAGAGAATGAATATGATGTTACTGTTAATTCATGTGGTGGTGGATTAACTGGACAAGCTGAAGCAATAAAACTAGGTGTTGCTCGAGCATTATGCAATATGAATATTGAATATAGACCTGCCTTAAAATCAGAAGGAGACTTAAGTCGTGATGCAAGGGCCAAAGAAAGAAAAAAATATGGCTTAAGAAAAGCTCGTAAGGCTCCACAATATTCTAAACGTTAATTAACTAAATTTTACTAATTTTGATAAAAAAATCAATTCATAATAAGAAATATGCCTAAAAAAGACATTCATCCAAAATGGTATCCGGAATCAAAAGTAGTAAGTACTATGATCAATAAATATTCTATCAATGTAAAAAGATCAAGTTCAAATTAGCTTGACCTGCTCTGTATTGATTTCAACAATCTAAATAAAAATATGCTCTACTTTAGCATAAGAGCAGTAACAAGAAAGACAAAGATCTTATCACATCATTAAGAGAGTATTTATGATATAAACATTTTTTTATATACTAAATTATTAAAAAAATATTTTTTCTGTAGAATTAGTAGAAGTATCACGAAAAAATTGCAACTGACATAAACAATTCCAATTGCAAAAAACTGTAGCTAGCACAAGCCAGTCCTACAGTTTTGAAATGAGGACCTAGCGTCCAACATAAATATTGTGATGGTCAACGACATAAACAGATAGCATATATACAATAATACATCTTAAAAAGGATTATATTACAAAATTTATTTCACTAGTCTACAAATTAGTTGACAATTTTTAGAGATACAAAAATACATCCTATATTAGATATTAAAAACATATATAACTTCAACAATAAATAACACAAATTATCAGTTTAATTAAAATTCAATAATTGTTATTTTAATTTCATAATTATAAATTATAAAATTAAAAGCTATATTACACAAATATGCAATATATAGCTTTGACAAGGGGGTCTATTCAACCTACTTTTTTCATCATGACAATAGGATCAACAAAACCGGAATTAAATGTAGATATTTGGTCCGGCAATCATCCATTTTTTACAGGATCTCAAAAAATCATTGATACTGAAGGTAGAGTAGAAAGATTTATGAGAAAATATAATATGGATGACAATTAACAAATATCAACTTATAGCTCTATCAAAATTCAGAATAATACATTATTTTCAATGCCAACAATACAACAGTTAGTCGTAGTACAACAAATAAAAACTATTTGTTAACTGGTATTAAAAATAAAACTAATTGGCAAGCTTTAAACTTCTATTATATAATGTGACTCTCATTAATCGATTTATAAGACCAATATATATATAAGTAACAATGCAGAATAATTATAAAAAACAAATCTAAACCAATAATATAACACCATATCAGAATAGATTGATGAAAATCAACAGATTATAGTATAATTAGGCAAGCTGTATATTTAGAAATAAGCTTATACAGTTTTATAAGAGAGAAAGATGTAAAAATACTCATTCAACTCTAATCGTGCAGAACGTGTTAGAACAATAAAGAAAACAAAATCTCCAGCATTAAAAAGCTGCCCTCAACGTCGAGGAGTATGTACAAGAGTTTACACAACTACTCCCAAAAAACCAAACTCTGCATTACGAAAAGTTGCAAGAGTTAGATTAACTTCTGGGTTTGAAGTAACAGCATATATTCCAGGAATAGGTCATAATATACAAGAACATTCGGTAGTTTTAATAAGGGGCGGCAGAGTAAAAGACTTAGAATAAATATAAATTAAGACATTTTATCAATAGTAAACCGTTAACCGAGAGTAATAGTTATAATCAAAATTATCAGTCTAGCAATAAATACATATATGGTAAGTCAATACAAAGCATTATTTATGACATCAAAATTTAAACTCTCAATGATTATATGTTTTTAATTAATTATTTAGATTATTATTTTTAATAAAACAAGCAAATATAGTATTCATTTTTAGTTACTATCGTAAGTAACATCAATAAGCTATACGTAAAGAAATTTACATATATAGTTTTAGAAGAGAAAGCTTTGATCAAATTGGTATAGGCTTTCTACTTTTGTCCAGGAGTTCGCTATCATATTGTAAGAGGAACATTAGATGCTTCAGGAGTAAAAGACAGAGAACGAAGTAGATCTAAATATGGAACAAAAAAAACAAAGAGTTAAGCAAATAATACAAGTTTAATAAAATATCATCATGTCTCGTAGAAACACAGCAAAAAAACGATTACCAGAAGAAGATCCTATATACAACAGTCGAGTAAATTATAGAAATGTATAACAATTGCTTAACAGAAAAATGGTCAAAAATATAATAAGATAAGTGTATAATATAACTACAATAATATACCAATTTAATTCCGACTAAATTGATCTAAATAATGGGCCTAAATTCTAAAAAAAAATACATATTCTAATAAATATCAAGTTTACTGCATTTTAAAATATAACTATTTTTTTTAGACATAATATAATAAACTATCGAATAAAAAATAGAAAAAGCTATATGTATAGAAATACACTTTTATAGTTTGTAAATAGACAACACTCGGTATAATAAAAAGCTGATTGTCAAATTTAACTTGTTAGCATGTTAACAGTCAGAATACTCCAAGAAGGTAAAAAAACTCTTGCTCGGAAAATTATTTACCAAGCTCTTGATATTATAAAAACAAAAACAGAAGGGGATCCTTTAAATTTACTAGAAAAAGCAATTAGAAATGCAACTCCCTTAGTAGAAGTAAAGGCAAGACGGGTTGGAGGTTCTACCTACCAAGTACCTATGGAAGTAAGAGCATATAGAGGGACTAATTTAGCCTTGAGATGGATAACTCGTTTTTCAAGAGAAAGGTCTGGAAAAACAATGGCCTCTAAATTGGCTAACGAATTGATAGATGCGTCCAATAATACTGGAAGTACTATAAGAAAAAGAGAGGAAACACACAGAATGGCAGAAGCTAATAAAGCATTTGCCCATTATAGATACTAATCATTTTTTAACTTATCTCGCCAAAAATAATTTTACAAATATTTATCTGATTAAGAGGTTTTTTATGGCACGCGCAAAATTCGAACGCAAAAAGCCACATGTGAACATAGGGACTATTGGACATGTTGATCACGGCAAAACAACTTTAACTGCTGCAATTTCAGCAACTTTATCACAGATGGGAGAAATTTCTCAAAAAAAATTCGATGAGATTGACGCAGCACCGGAAGAAAAAGCTAGAGGTATTACAATCAATACTGCCCATGTAGAATACGAAACAAATAACAGACATTACGCACATGTTGATTGTCCTGGTCACGCAGATTATGTAAAAAATATGATTACTGGAGCAGCTCAAATGGATGGAGCTATCTTAGTTGTATCAGCTGCTGACGGCCCTATGCCACAAACAAGAGAACATATATTATTAGCAAAACAAGTTGGTGTTCCTAATGTAGTGGTATTTTTAAACAAAGAAGACCAAGTTGATGATGAAGAACTACTAGAATTAGTAGAATTAGAAGTAAGAGAATTATTATCACAATATGATTTTCCTGGGGATGACATTCCTTTCGTAACAGGATCAGCTCTTTTAGCTTTAGAAGCTATGACAAGTAATATGAATACTCAAAAGGGTGAAGATAAATGGGTTGATAAAATCCTCTCATTAATGGATGCCATTGATGAATATGTTCCAACCCCAGAAAGAGATGTTGATAAAACATTTTTAATGGCAGTCGAAGATGTTTTTTCTATTACAGGTAGAGGAACTGTGGCAACTGGAAGAATCGAAAGAGGCATCGTAAAAGTTGGGGATACAATAGAAATTGTTGGCCTTACAGAAACACGAACAACAACCATTACCGGTTTAGAGATGTTCCAAAAGACCTTAGATGAAGGAATGGCAGGAGACAACATTGGAATTCTACTAAGAGGCGTTCAAAAACAAGATATCGAGAGAGGCATGGTATTAGCTCAACCAGGTACTATTACTCCTCATACTAAATTTGAAGCAGAAGTATATGTATTGACTAAAGAAGAAGGTGGTCGTCATACACCTTTTTTCCCTGGATACCGTCCACAATTCTACGTAAGGACAACAGATGTAACTGGAATTATCAATGAATTCACAGCTGATGATGGCAGCACCGCAGAAATGGTAATGCCTGGTGATCGCATCAAAATGAAAGCAGAATTAATTAATCCAATAGCTATCGAACAGGGAATGAGATTTGCTATTAGAGAAGGAGGAAGAACAGTAGGAGCTGGAGTTGTATCCAAAATCGTAGAATAAAAAAATAAAAAGCTCTGACTTTAGTTTAAAGCAACAAAATAAATGACAACACAAGCAAACAACAAAATTCGCATACGTCTACAAGCATATGACCATATCTTGCTAGATGCCTGTAAATTAGATCATATTCTCAATTCAATAATATAAGATTACACATGTGGATAAAACAAAAAAACATAGAACATGGCATATAAGATTTTAGAGGCATAAAAACTTATAAAGAAGCAAATATGTTGTTGTCAAAAGAATCTAAATAAAAATATAAATGAAAGAATAGTAAGAAGGTGATTCAATAAGGAATGAAGTTATATAAGATATACAAAAATTCAACTCACTTAATTAACACAATATGCTGTTAGTTCCAAGCTTTATAACAAGAAATTGTTATATAAAGCTTTCAAAAGAGAAATGCAAAAAGCAATCTACTTAATCGTGCGGAAAAATTATCGACACAGCAAGTAAAACAAGCGCTGTTCCAGCAGGACCTATTGCTTTACCCACAAAAAGAAAAATATATTGTGTTTTGAGATCTCCACATGTGGATAAAGATTCTCGAGAACACTTTGAAATAAGATCGCATAGAAGAGTTATTGATATTTATGAACCCTCTCCTCAAACGATCGATGCATTAATGAAACTAAATTTGCCATCGGGAGTAGATGTTGAAGTAAAACTATAAAACCATATCCTATCACTAATTAATTGGTGATAGGATATGGTTTTATTTGTGAAAAATTAATAAATTTCTGATTCTTTATGTACTTCAATACTACAATCCGATAAAGGATATGTAACACAAGTCAATACAAAACCTGCTTCTATTTGATCATCATCTAAAAAAGATTGATCAGATTGATCAATTGTTCCAGATAACAGTTTCCCAGCACAAGTGGAACAAGCTCCAGCTCGACAAGAGTATGGAAGATCTACTCCCGCATCTTCTGCTTCGTCTAATATGTATTTATCTTCTGGACAATCTAAAGTTGCATCAACAACGACACCATCTTCTGATTCACCAGTTAAAGTTACTTTATATACAGCCATTTCATCTCCATGTAAAAGATTTTCTTTAATTATCAACAATAATTCAATTTCAACAACTCTTCATCCCCTAAACTTATTAAATATAAAGGACAAAATTGTTAGATAAAGATATTTTATAATATGAATTGAAACAAAAAAAACAACTCTTGGTAAATATCAAAAAAACAAGCTCTTATGAACAAAAACCTAAGACTAATGATCTTTATAGGTTTATAAAGTTATAATTGTCATAATGTTTTTACAAGCTTCTTCTTCACAATTCACGCAAATTAGTGTATAATTTATTATTATCAAGTTGGAGAGGTGGCAGAGTTGGTCGATTGCACCTGATTTGAAATCAGACGAGCTCACAAGGCTCCGTGGGTTCGAATCCCACCCTCTCCGAAAACAATTTAAGCAGCAGCAGCAGTCATTTTTTCTTGAATAAATTTAACAGCTTGGTCAAGAGTAGCTATGTTTTCAGCATCTTCATCAGGTATTTCAACCTCAAACTCTTCCTCAATGGCCATAACAAGTTCAACTGTATCTAAAGAATCTGCACCTAAATCACCAGAAAAATTAGCTTCTTTAGTAACTTGACTTAATTCGACACCTAATTGTTGAGAAACTATTTCCTGAACTTTATTAAAAATTTCATCTTTATTCATACTAAGGTCCAAATAAGTTGTTAAGATTATTCTGTATCTATACAATGTATATAAAAAACACAACTTCAAATTGCTTTAAAGGTAAGGATAAAACAACTATTATATATAACGTGAAATGACTTAGCTGTTAGTTAGTATCATTTTTTATTCTAATAAAAGCAAACTTGTTTATACAATTTCTCAAATAATTAGGATAGATCGTAAGCCGGGTTTTGTTCTTTTAAACTAAAGGTAAAATACCTGTAGACAAAAGGATGGTTATTTATCTGAAGTTAGGATTACTCATAACTTTATGCATTTAATTATCACTATTTTAAACAAATAAAATCAACTAGTGAATTTGCTTACCGTCGGGGTTTACCTAGCCAACATTTTTCAATGTTTCTGGTATGCTCTAAATCGACTCAGCGTGGGCTGTTCTAAGAACATTAAATGCATGTTTATATACGTAATGCTCAAAAATATGGATAAATAGATAATAAACAATACAAAAATCAATTTTCTAATAGCCATACTTGTCCATTAAAGATCAAACTATATACCAAAGAACTTTTCAATATTGATAACAATTTAGGTTTTTAAAGCAAACATTAATATATTTTAATTGAAATACAATTATCAGATATTTAGATAAAAAGACTATACATTGATGCTTTCATGCAATAATTCAAATATTATTAACCTTGTTGTATACTTTTATATACGCAAATTAGAGCGATTTTAATGAAAATCTAATAGTAACTCACACACACCATTGCACCCTTACTAAAAAATAGCGGTATTTTTTTCTGTGGCACTGTCCTCACAATTACTTGTACAGGAGCTTATCCTGCAACGCATTTTGCTAGTAAGCCCAGACTTTCCTCAGGATTAATACAATTCCTGCAACCACCTGTGTCTATCCTAATACATTACATTCTAAACTTAAGGAAGTTGTTTAACAAGTAGTACCAACAATTTAATTATAGATAATATGGTCTTTGATTATATACAATCAAATATATAAAATTTAGTAAAAAAACATAATTTTCTTGCCTAGAATACAGAAATGCACCACTAATACAACGAAAATTTTTGCAAAACTTCTAGAAAAAAGAAAATATCATTTTTTTGGATAACAACATACAACAAGTAAACATATTGAATTGCAATTTTATTTAAAAATACATTATCATCATAATGTATTGCCCCAATTTTATAACGATGCATTCTTTTACGAAAATAAAAACGATACTTAGACAAAAAACAAGATGAAACAGAAGACCGAGAAGAATCTAAATTAGTATAAGAATATAAAACTTTGGATAATATGTTTCCCCAATGATCAGCTTTAATAGTATAAAAAATCGCTTGAACATAAAATAATAAATCAGATAAAAGCATGTGTTCTTTTGAAAAATTTTTTCGAGTTGAATTGGAAAATATAACAGGATTAACTTGCAGAAGACCCAATTTCTTCGAAAAACTACTATAATTTATACCTGATGTGTTAATCAACTTGTCATCTACAGACTCTGGATCTAACACTTCCATAATAAGAATAATCAAATCAAGATTTTTAAGAAGATTCTGTTTTATTTTGTTCAACAACCTTGCTCCTTTTTTCTATCTAACACCAATATAACACATCAGGCTCAGTAGGATTCGAACCTACATTAGAGACTTAGAAGGTCCCTGTCCTAATCCCTTAGACGATGAGCCCTTTATAAAAAAATATACCAAAATAATGGGCAGTACTGGACTCGAACCAGTGGCCACCTGCTTGTAAGGCAGGCGCTCTACCAACTGAGCTAACTGCCCACACTATAGAAAAGCAAATACTTCAAAGAGCTATGAGTTAATCCTATCATATTTGTAAAGAAAAAATATTTTTTTTAATTTAATTTACTATCAATTTTTTAATCAAATGGTTTGTTAGTATAAATATTAAAACAGTACAACTGTCATAACAATTAACCAACTTATAGAAATTTTATAAAATATTTAAAGATAGTAGCAAAATTCTAATAATTAAGGAATAATATAAATAACAGATGAAAAACTCATTTGGGAAGTATCTATATTCATCCTTTAATATTTAAAAAAAATTATGACTGCTACTTTAGAAAGACGCGAAAGCGCAACTCTGTGGGAACGTTTCTGTTCTTGGATCACTAGCACTGAAAACCGTCTATACATCGGATGGTTTGGAGTTCTAATGATTCCGACTCTATTAACTGCCACTTCTGTATACATCATTGCATTCGTTGCTGCTCCTCCTGTAGACATCGACGGAATCCGTGAACCCGTTGCAGGTTCTTTACTTTACGGTAACAACATCATTTCTGGTGCAGTTATCCCTAGTTCAGCTGCTATCGGTATCCACTTTTACCCTATCTGGGAAGCTGCTTCTCTAGATGAATGGTTATATAATGGTGGACCTTACGAACTAGTCGTTCTTCACTTCTTCTTAGGTGTTTGCTGTTGGATGGGACGTGAGTGGGAATTCAGCTACCGTTTAGGTATGCGTCCTTGGATCGCTGTTGCTTTCTCTGCTCCTGTTGCTGCTGCAACTGCTGTTTTTGTTATCTACCCAATTGGTCAAGGTAGCTTCTCTGATGGTATGCCTCTAGGTATCTCAGGTACTTTTAACTTCATGCTTGTATTCCAAGCTGAACACAACATCCTAATGCACCCTTTCCACCAACTAGGTGTTGCTGGTGTATTTGGTGGTTCTTTATTCAGTGCTATGCACGGTTCACTAGTAACTTCTAGTTTAATCCGCGAAACTACTGAAAATGAATCTGCAAATAACGGCTACAAATTTGGTCAAGAAGAAGAAACTTACAACATCGTAGCTGCTCACGGTTACTTTGGTCGTCTAATTTTCCAATACGCTAGTTTTAACAATTCTCGTTCTTTACACTTCTTCCTAGGTCTATGGCCTGTTCTTGGAATCTGGTTAACTGCTATTTCTGTATCTACAATGGCATTTAACTTAAATGGTTTCAACTTCAACCAATCTGTTGTTGACAGTCAAGGTCGTGTTATTAACACTTGGGCTGATATTCTTAACAGAGCAAACCTTGGTATGGAAGTAATGCACGAACGTAATGCACACAACTTCCCATTAGATTTAGCTTCCGGCGAATCTTTACCAGTTGCATTAGTTGCTCCTGCTGTAAACGGATAATTTGTTATCTCGTTCTTTGCATGATACCCTTGTATCACACAAAAAAAGTATCAAAAGCTGTAAATAAATTCATTTACAGCTTTTGATATTTTTTTTGCGTATAAAAATTAACAACAAACAAAATATAATCAAAAAGTCATAAACTTGCAATTTTCATATTATTAAAGATAACCATTAAACATTGAAGAAATAATATTCCTAGCATAGGAGACATATCCATACCTAAGACAACTGGTATAGTACCACTAAAAAGGCGAAGATAAGGATCAGTTAAACGACTCAAAGAAGAAAAGGGCTCATTATACCAATTAACCGTTGGAAACCATGCAAGTGAAAGCTTCAAAAAAATCAAAAGAAGATAAATTTCTGCAAAATTCGTAACTGATACGAAAACTAAATTTAGTGCATCAACAAAAAAGTTCATGTCGTCCTAATTATATATAAATAAAAAATAGTAATTTAAATAAACAAATGGTCTTGCAATTTCTGGTAGGGTATAATCTGATCTGGTTCTTGAACTTCTTTTACACAAGCGCTATAAATTGTTAAATTTGGGTATTGCTCAGCAATATCTTGCAAAACATTTGATGTACATAAAATAAATACTATTCTAACAGTATCAAAATCAATACCTTTAGATGCCATAGCAGACAAAATCGATAAAATTTTATCAGAAGCAAACACTACAGAATCAAAAATCAAAAATTTTGACTTTTTAGGAATTAAACTAAAATAATTCAAATCTTCAGAAGAAATAGAATGAAAATCATTTTCTAATTGAAAACTAATATAAAATAATTTAATATTGGACAATAATTTTGTAATTCCTTCTGTCATCAATAAGCCCGATTTAAAAATTGGAATAGCATACAGATTTACTTCAGGATCTATCAATTGAGATTCATTCGATTGTTCAACAAAATTCAGCTCTACATTGATAACACTCAACCAATCCTTAACAGCTTCATAAAACATCCAATAAGATAGTTCTACAACACTGTTTTTTATAAAATTGGGTGGCATATCAACACTTTGAATTAAATTAGCTAAATGAGTTACTAGTGGATGTCGAGGAATATAAATTTTTAACTGCATAATTATTTTATGAATGTATACGGAATCTGATTATAGCTTATAATATTATAAAAACTCTAAACAACAGTTTTATTCAAGGAAACGAAACCCAAATTACTATGAATCAAAAAGAAGAAAAACAAATGCAATTAGGATTTACAAACAACTCTGAAAAATGTAATGGACGCCTAGCTATGGTCAGCTTTATTATCATAATTATAGTTGAAATAATAAAAAATGAACCAATTTTACAAATAATCCATTGAAAATGTCTATCATATATAAGCTCAATACTAATATATATGTTATTTATTAAGAAACAAAGATATATTAGTTCTGAGTTTTTTATTGAACTTGCTGAAATTTATTCCAAAATAGTGTATTCTTATTTCATTAGGGCATGTAGCTCAGTGGACTAGAGCGCGTGGCTACGAACCACGGTGTCGGGGGTTCGAATCCCTCCTTGCCCGTCATTTATAAACTAATTTTTAAGTAATAAAAACAAAAATGATAACATATTTGTAATTTATCATATAATATAAATATCCCTAATATAATTTAGTAAATATATTAAGGGATAAGTTTTATTATAAAAAAAACTAAAAAATCAATAATCATTTAAGGACAATATATTATTATGTTTAATTTACTGAATTCTATCAATTGGCAAGTTATTGCTCAATTAGTTTCTTTAGGAGTTATAGTTTTACTAGGACCTATTGTCATCGTATTATTATCTTTGAAAAAAGGTAATCTATAAAGAAACTGCAAATTACTTTAGCAAAAGATCTAATCAATCACAAAATCAATCCCCCAAAATAAAGATTTTTCTGGGGATTGAACATTTACTCAAAAAACAAAGCTTAATTTTTTTCAACTCCAATATGATTTGTCAAAACTTCTGTAGATATAGACTGATCTGTCCCAGCAAAATCATTATCTTCAGTTAAAAAAAGCATACAATGACATTCTTTCCTTTCTCTCATTGGAACACAAGGACAATTCCAATAAGCAGCTGCGACTTCTGCTGTCTTATCTTCATAATGACGACAAGGACATAAAGGAGCGCCATATTCATCTTTATGTTTGGCAAGACCTTCAATAACAACAGACGTTACACTTAAATCAGAGCAAAAATAGGTTCCAGTTCGCTGAGCATATGTTTCGGAAAACTTGCGCATAGCCTCTAAATTTTCTGAAAGCGGATAATCATTTGACATAGTAAATTTTCTTTTTTTTATATTAATAAAATGTATATATGCTAATTAATTGCTAATCAAAGTCTTTATTATTATCACAAAGGATAAAGATAAAGCCTACCTAAAACAAGAATTTCATTAAAATCTAAGTCTAATTGTTTTTGGATCTTTATAAATTTTAACATAAGATAAGAACTATTTTTTGTTTGTCTAAAACGAACTAGAATACGGGGAAGATGAAGAAAATAAATTCTATCTTGTTTAACTGCCATCAGGAGTATCAATTTCCTATCTTGAAATAAACCAGGATGATATTTAATAAATCGGCGACTCAATTTTCTTGACATTATTGATTAGTCTTTTTATAATAGAACGTAAGTTGAGCAAATATAGTCAGAGCTTCACAAATAATCTGTTCGGGCATGTAGCTCAGTGGATAGAGTTTCAGATTCCGGTTCTGAATGTCGGGGGTTCAAGTCCCTCCATGCTCGTTAAACTCAGAATGATCTTGGTAGAAACATAGACTAAAACAAATCCTACAAAAAGATTAGAATAGGGTGGATGGCGGAATTGGTATACGCACCACACTCAAAATGTGGCGATTTTATCATGAGGGTTCAAGTCCCTCTCCACTCAAATACATATACTCTCACTATTTTTTTTCATTTATTGTAAACTATAAGAATTTCTCTGATAAACTCTTATTATACATATTATATTTTTTTTATGACTTTAGGAATTATAGGAGCGACAGGTACATTAGGAAGACAGATTGTTAGAGAAGCACTAAACGAAGGATATCAGGTCAAATGTTTAGTAAGAAATATTAGAAAAGCATCGTTTCTTAAAGAATGGGGAGCAGAATTAGTATATGCTGATCTAAGCATTCCTGAAACTATTCCACAAGCACTCTATGGAACAACAGCGATTATAGATGCATCAACATCAAGACCTTCTGATGAATATAGTTCTAAAATTGTAGACTTACAAGGCAAAAACATACTTATCAAAGCTGCAAAAATTGCCAAAATAAAAAGATATGTATTTTTTTCATTTATAAAGCAAGATTTGTACTCTAATATCCCCTTAATCCAACAAAAAATAGAAATAGAAAAACAGCTCAAAAATAGTGGTTTGAACTATACTATTTTCCATATTGCAGGTTTTTTTCAAGGGCTAATTAACCAATATGCAATACCAGTCCTAGAAAATAGATCTATTTGGGTTACTAAAGAATCTGCTCCATTAGCATACCTAGATACTCAAGATATAGCAAGATTTACTATTAGAAGCCTATCTCTTGTATCAGCCGAAAAAGCTAATTTCTCCTTAGCAGGACCAAAAACTTGGACTTCTCAAGATATTATAAAATTATGTGAAAAGCTAGGTGGTAAAAAAGCGAAAGTAACCCCTATCTCTATCCAAGTTCTAAAAAGCATAAGAATCATTACTAAATTATTTCAATGGACATGGAATATTTCTGATAGATTAGCTTTTACTGAAATTTTAACTAGTAAACAAATCTTTTCTGCGGATATGCAAAAAACTTACAAGCAATTTAATATACAACCAGAAGAAATCAACTCTTTAGAAAAATATTTACAAGAATATTTTGCAAAAATTTTAAAAAGAATACAACAAGTTAACTCTAATAATGTCAAAAAAGAGTCTTCTTTTTAGAAGATTGTCATAAAAGACAAAACTACGAAAGCTAATCTCATTTAAATTATTAAAATAGTTTGTATGGTTATAAAGTATAATAGATGGATACGCCTAGTCTATTGGAAAGAGTTGAATAAAGAGCAAGGCGCAACATCTTAGGCATCTACTTAATATTAGGCAGGGTAGTATATCCAAAATAGTAAACAAACGCAAATTACAAACTATTAGTTTGAATATATATAATTAAAATGAAACACACACTTTCTGTATTAGTAGAAAATGAAGCGGGAGTCCTATCAAGAATTTCTGGACTATTTGCAAGAAGAAGTTTTAATATTGACAGTTTGGCAGTCGGTTTAGCAGAAACTCCGGGAATTTCTAGGTTAACAATGGTCGTGAATGGAGACTATAGAACAATAGAGCAATTAACAAAACAACTCTACAAATTAGTTAATATCATAAAAGTAAATGATGTTACTAATGTTCCAGTTGTGGAAAGAGAATTATTACTAGTAAAGTTATATTTAAATAGTAAAGAAAGAAGCGAAGTTTTAGAAATAGCCAAAATTTTTAGAGCTCACGTTGTTGATCTTGCTGAAGATTCTATAATTTTAGAAGCGACTGGAGATCCCGGGAAAATGGCATCATTACAATTTCTTCTAACAAAATTCAATATAGCAGAAATAGCAAGAACTGGAAAAATATGCTTAACTAGGACCTCTCAAATCAACTCAGAAACTTTAAAAATTAGCAATTTCTCCACTTAAATAATTAAAATCAGATAGAAAATATAGCAAAATATGTTATAATGCACTAGTCAAAAATGACATATATTTATAAAATAGAAAAAGGTATAACAATATGGCTCGTTATAGAGGCCCGCGTTTAAAAATAACTCGTAGGCTAGGAGATCTACCTGGATTAAGCAGAAAAGTAATTACTAGAAATTATCCTCCAGGAGAGCATGGACAAAAGCCTAAAAAACCTTCTGAATACGCTGTACGCTTGAAAGAGAAACAAAAATTACGTTTTAATTATGGAGTAAGTGAAAAACAATTACTTAAATATGTAAAAACAGCAAAAAAAGTCAAAGGATCTACCGGACAAGTCTTACTGCAAATTTTAGAAATGAGATTAGACAATACTGTATTCCGATTGGGTTTGGCACCTACTATACCTGCAGCAAGACAATTAATTAATCATGGCCATGTCGAAGTAAATGGCAAAAAAGTCTCTATCTGCAGTTATCAATGCAAACCAGGAGAAACTATTTCTATTCAAAATAAAGATAAATCAAAAGATTTAGTTCAAAAATACTTAGCTTTTCCTGGTCTAGCAAATATACCTAGTCATCTAGAAGTTGATAAAAATACACTAACAGGTAAGGTTAATGGGTTTATTGAACGAGAATGGGTTGCTTTACAATTAAATGAACTACTTGTCGTTGAATATTATTCAAGAAAATAAATATAATAGCTATAGTAAATTACCAATCTGGCCGTTCAGTAGTGGTAAGAGACCAGAATACATATTTTGACCATAATTTTAATTTTCTCACGCTAGGTAAAAGTTTGTATTTATAATTGAAATGAATAAATGTTTTTTTATCTTCGTGATTCAATTTACGAGCAAATAAATAAGATTGCTCATTTGGTACTATTCTAAAATCCTGGCATTCTTTAGAAAGTATACTCTCACAATCTTGAATATAATCTTCTAAATTATAAACAAGAATATTTGGTTGCTTGGGAAGTTGGAATTCAGAATACTGTTCTCGAAAGTTTTCCCATACTTTATAAACAGTATCTAGAGAGGTAAATAACATTTTTCGTTTCTTTTCTATCGGATGTAGATCGCCTGCGTATTCTATAGAAACTTGTTTGTTATTTATTTTGCTTACAACCGGTTCTATAGAATATATTGGGACACCTTTAAATTTTTTCCTATTTATAATTTGAGAAGTGTGACATTTAATATTTTTATTGTATTGATGATGTGAAACAAGATCACCTACTTCTTTAATATCAGGAACAAAACGGAATTGGACTCTAGGAGCTGAAGTACGACTCCACTTATAAGCTAATCCTAAATTAATAGCAAACAGTTGTAAAGGAGCATAACGAGCAGATGACCTAGGAGAACTTTGTTGTGCTACAGAAAGAAATTCTGATGAATCTTGAGGGTTGAAAAAAACAAACCCTTTTGTTACAGGCAAAGAAAGTTCATCATTTTTCCATAGAAACCACTCAAAAACAAAAAAGTGGATTCTGTCAAAAGCATTCATATAATATTCTGAAAAAGGAACTCCCAATATAGGTTGCTGAAACCCATTAACAGGAATAAAAACAGGTGTCGATTTTAAGGATTTCACGATAGCTTTATGATTTGTGGTCAACCAGTTGGGAGTGCGGCGATTCTTTTTCAAAAAATTCAATCTTTTGGGAGTAGGAACATTAAAATTTTTTCTCCATGGGTGGAAACCAAGATCTGTATTTTTCTGTTGTAGAGGTCTAAATAAATTTCTGTACTTATTAGAACGAGAAAAAAAACTAGGCACTAACTTATGACCTAATAACAATCTACCAGTCAACATATCGTGTCCTAAACTTTTGTACTCTTTCATATCCATTTCATACATAGATCTATTTAGATTTTCGTCAATATCTTCGATAAACATACTAAATATGGATTTTTGCTTAGTTGTTAGGTTAAAAGTATCTCGCCAATTATTTCGGATAAATTTTTCAAATTTGGTATCATAATCAACAAGTTTCGTGAACAAATGCAATCGATAGTAAAATCTTTCATACCTACTAAGTTTTTTTAACTGATTAAAAGAAAAACTACGATTTTCTAATAATCTTGTAATTGTCGTAAATTTGTCTTGTTCCTTTGTTTGTTTATTCGCTAAAAAAATTAAACTAGAAGTTGGTGGGTGATTTTTATGATCCTGAAAATTTGTCATATGGCTTATCTGTTTATTCAGAAAGGCTTGCAATGATACAAGAAGTAAAGTAGTGAGTGTGTTCATTCGTTGTTCTTCATATTTCGTTTGAATAAGATTAGTACAATACAAATTATAAAATATAGAGTCAAACAAATCAATACAGAAGAATTGAATAAACATAATTATATACTCGGAATTATTGACAATACATGATATCTATAAAAAAATTAGACAATTGTACTTAAATTTCTACCATGTTCAAGATTAATTAAAATTATAAATAAATAAAAAATGGCACGTTCTCAAAGAAACGATAATTTTATAGACAAGACTTTCACTATTTTAGCAGACATACTACTTAAATTTTTACCAGCAAGTAAAGAAGAAAAAGAAGCATTTGCGTATTACAAAGATGGTATGTCTGCTCAATCGGAAGGTGAATATGCTGAAGCTTTAGAAAACTACTATGAAGCTTTGAAATTGGAAGAGGATCCTTATGATAGAAGTTATATATTGTATAATATAGGTTTAATATACTCAAGCAATGGAGAATACATTAAAGCATTAGAATATTATCATCAAGCTTTAGAATTAAACTCGAAGCTACCTCAGGCACTCAATAACATTGCTGTCATATATCATTATCAGGGGATCAAAGCAGCAGAACAATCTAATACAGAAATTACTAAAACAATGTTTGATAAAGCTGGTGAATATTGGAGGCAAGCAGTAAGATTAGCTCCAAACAATTATATCGAAGCACAAAATTGGCTAAAAACCACGGGAAGAATGAATTAATAACAAAGATAACATCAATTTTTCACAAAAATCATGATATATTATTAGAAATGCGAATGTTTCTGAACAACAGAGATCTTTGTTATAAAAATAATTGACTTGAAATTTTATCTATTGACTATTTTAAAAAAAATTATTAATTATGGTAAGTGCCACTACAAATATTGGAAAAGTTGTACAAATTATTGGTCCTGTATTGGATATAGAATTCCCAGCAGGACAATTACCAAAAGTATTTAATGCTGTTGTCGTTAGCAGCAAAAATTCTAGTATTACTTGCGAAGTACAACAATTACTAGGAGATAACCGAGTAAGGGCAGTAGCAATGAGTTCTACTGACGGCCTGAAGAGAGGTGTGGAAGTTGAAGACACAGGAGCTCCTATTACTGTACCAGTTGGGATGCCAACATTAGGTAGAATATTTAATGTTCTTGGAGAACCTGTTGATAATCTAGGTCCAGTAACAAGTTCAGATTCACTACCTATACATAGACCTGCCCCTTTATTTACTCAATTAGAAACAAAACCAAATATATTTGAAACAGGAATTAAAGTAGTAGACCTATTAGCACCATACAGAAGAGGTGGCAAAATAGGACTCTTTGGTGGAGCTGGTGTGGGTAAAACCGTATTAATTATGGAATTGATTAATAATATTGCTAAAGCGCACGGAGGAGTATCTGTATTTGGTGGGGTAGGAGAAAGAACAAGAGAAGGTAATGATCTGTACATGGAAATGAAAGAATCAAAAGTAATTAATGAAGAGAACATTACCGACTCAAAAGTTGCCTTAGTATATGGACAAATGAATGAGCCCCCTGGAGCAAGAATGAGGGTTGGGCTAACAGCATTAACAATGGCTGAGTACTTTAGAGATATTAATAAACAAGACGTATTACTATTTATTGATAATATCTTTAGATTTGTTCAAGCCGGTTCCGAAGTATCTGCTCTTCTAGGAAGAATGCCTTCAGCAGTTGGATACCAACCAACTTTAGCAACTGAAATGGGAGCACTACAAGAAAGAATTACATCAACTACAGAGGGGTCTATTACTTCTATTCAAGCTGTATATGTTCCTGCAGATGATTTAACAGATCCTGCACCAGCAACAACTTTTGCACACTTAGATGCAACAACGGTATTATCAAGAAATTTAGCAGCTAAAGGAATTTATCCAGCAGTAGATCCGCTAGATTCAACATCCACAATGCTTCAACCAAATATCGTTGGACAAGAACACTATGCAACAGCACAACAAGTAAAATCTACACTACAAAGATATAAAGAATTGCAAGATATTATTGCGATTTTAGGTCTAGATGAACTTTCTGAAGAAGATAGAGCGACAGTTGCTAGAGCTCGAAAAATTGAAAGATTTTTATCTCAACCTTTCTTTGTAGCAGAAGTATTTACAGGATCTCCTGGAAAGTATGTTTCTTTGCAAGACTCCATCAAAGCATTCCAAATGATCCTAAATGGTGAATTAGACGATTTACCAGAGCAAGCATTTTATTTAGTTGGTAGCATTGACGAAGCTCTTGAAAAAGCTAATAGTATGAAAGGATAAACTCATTATGACTCTAAACATTCAAGTAATAGCTCCTGATCGAACTGTTTGGGATGCTACAGCTGAAGAGGTTATTCTACCAAGCAGTACTGGCCAATTAGGTATTTTAACCGGCCACGCTCCTTTATTAACTGCTTTAGATATAGGGGTAATGCGTGTAAGAATTGACAAGGAGTGGACTTCCATTGTCTTGATGGGAGGATTCGCCGAAGTTGAAAATAACGATTTAACAATTTTAGTAAATGGTGCTGAAGAGGCTGCTCAAATTAATTTAGAGACTGCTCAAACTAATCTAGAAATAGCTATTGAAGAATTAGAACAATCAGAATCTCCAAAAGCCAAAATAGAGAAAACACAAAATTTAAGAAAAGCACGCGCAAGAGTACAAGCTGCAACAGCAGTGTCAGTATAAAGGATACCAAATTGATTAAACAAAAAACAGAAATACAATTATTTTGTATTTCTGTTTTTTGTTTAATCAATAATTAAATCAATTTAATTGATTTAAACGAAATAAAAAGACCTAAAGAAAGAATAAAAAAAGAAACCATAAAAAATACGTAACCTAATAAAACCGACATAAAATTCCTTCGTTTGTTATATATATAATTGAATATAATTATATTATTAATCTATCCAGCGCTGAAAAGTCAATTTAATAGCACCATTATTTCCAACTGTTTGATCTATTTTTTCAAAACCAAAATGAACTCCCTCTCTAGAAATAGAATTACAAGCATATAACTGAGTTAGTTTTTCTACAAAAGATTCTATTGACCAGGGCTGACGCCAATATTGAGGATCAACAATTAATTCATATTCTGATCCATTCCAAGCAAAGCCAAAATCATAATCATTAGACTGATTAATCACAATTTCCGCATTATGAGTTTGAGACTGATAACCTACAAGAGGCTGAGCTGATGCATCAAAAGTCAAGCCTAAATCAATCAATGCTAATTTCAGCATTTCAATATCGCGAATTGTAGTTCTTATTTTTGAAAAATGAGACATAAAAAGTTTATTATAGATTATATGTATTAATAAGTATATAGTTGCTTAGGCTTAATAGTTAAAAAAAATAAACTTAGACCTGAAAATAAAAAAAAGAATAATAAAATAATTTCTAATAATTTTGCAAGCGTTCAATAAACATTATAATCTAAAAAAGAGCTGAAATAAACATATTCGACGAATTAAAGACATTTGTAAAGTTATATTGGAAATTTATTTAATAAAATTTTCAATGCAGTGCCTACAAAGTAAGAAAAAATGTATATAATACTCTTCCCTAATAAATAAACAAGATTTTTAATTTTTGGAAAAAATAAATCCTGTAATTCAAGCAAAATAACTACTAATAATTGAGGTTTAGACAATATTGTCAACTCTCTATGACGATCAGAATAAATTTTTTTAGAACATATGGTATTAGAATTAATATATAACAATGAATATTTATTCTCATAAATCAATTTCGGGTCATAAATATAGAAATTAACTGCCCTAAATAACAACAAATTATTTTTCAAATTCATTAAATAACGAGAAGAAAGAAAAGAGACATCACAAACTATATAAAATAAGTTTCTAATAAAAAGTCTTTCATCGTGATAGAGTAAAAATTTAATAATAATATTAGATATTTGAATTACAAAATGATTAAGAATTGCTAATATTTGATCTTCTAGTAAATCACATGACAACTTAACGGATTTTTGACAATAAAAATACTGAGAATCTCCTTTAATGAAATAATTTAAAATATGAGTCCAAATGGTTAAATCACATATAGAAAAATCAGCACTAAAATCAGGCTTGGAAAAAGAAAGTGACTTATTAGGCAAATAAAATTGAACAAAATTACATAAAGAATCAGAAAGGATATTTTCTAAATGATAAAAAGCACTTTTTGCAGAAACAAACGAAATAATGCTAGATTCGAATAAATTTAATATTTCAAATTCTAAATGACTAGCGACAGTCTTAAATAAAAAACGTTGAGAATAAGAAGTTAAACAATCAGTCGGTAAAGCTAACTTGGTTACATTTTTCAAATCAGAATTAAAATTCAACTCTAATCGTATAAAAATCGTAGCAAGATGTTTTAACAGATAATGGTTAGTTCTGTTTATCAACAAATTACTTTCTGGTTCATTACTCATGTCAGCCCTCGTATAATACTCTTTGAATAATCAAATTTCCCATATATAAATAATCTGTTTAAAAACAAATCTTAATATTGATCATATAGATATTAGCACAAGACAACTAAAATAATCTGATAATGCCATTGTTATAAAAATCAAAACTAAATATAAGAACAAAAAATCATAAAAATGGGGATGGAGGGACTTGAACCCTCACGACCGCGAAGCCAACAGATTTTAAGTCTGTCGTGTCTACCATTCCACCACATCCCCATATATAAAGACAAATTAATAGAAGGCAGGCGGCACCCAGATTCGAACTGGGGGTAAAGGATTTGCAATCCTCTGCCTTACCACTTGGCCATACCGCCTTACTTAAGAACAATATTAACATAATTAATCATAAAATCAAGGTCAAGAGCTAGTAAGGGGACTTGAACCCTTAACCTACTGATTACAAATCAGTTGCTCTACCAATTGAGCTATACTAGCATTCAGCTAAAGGGTATAATAACACAAACTCTCACTTGTTGTAAAAGAGATCTACAACAAGTGAAAGAATATAATTTATAGAGCAATCAATTTTTTAATAGCTTTTGTAGAAACTTTTACTTTTTCCCACCTTTTCAACTTACTATTCCATATCCTCTTAGATTGCAAATTAACGTGTTGCAATTTTTTGGATCTTCTATGAGAATGAGAAACAGCATAACCATTATTAGCCTGTTTATTAGTAATAGAGCATGTGCGTGACATATTAAAATTTCGCCTGAATTATATATTAATTTAGATATTTATCTATAGTACTTGCAAGAGTTGATTTAGGAACAGCACCAATTACAGTATCAACTCTCTTGCCATCTTTAAAAATCATCAGTAAAAGATAGAGTATAAACTCTTCTGATTAAACCGAAAAAAAGACTATTATCTTGTTCGGCTTTTGTGATGTAATATATTATAAATCACTTTTTTTGAGTTTACAATTTTAATTAGAATATATAAAATATATTTTAAACAAAAAAAGCATCATGCAAGTAAGAAAAATAATAATTACATTACATCTTGATTAAACTAAAATTACAATTTAGATTTCATGCTAAAAAAATTTGATATACAAATTACCTCAATACCGCTATCCAACAATAACAAGACGAAAATAACAGATAGAGCTTTAAATATTACATAATATCAATTCTTCGCGAAAAGCATCATTAATTTCAGAGCATTTTACTCATCGTAGGAATACTGCGAATACTATATTCTGTAACAACACTTGGATTCTCATCCGTATTAATTTTCCAATATTGGACATGACACAGCCTCCATGTCATGTCTTTAATTAAAACTAAAGGATAACTTTTCGGTTTATTTTAGCTTTACAAAACTGCTCATCGTTGAATACAAAAAAATCAGAATTAAATACAATAATGTATTCTTGAATAAATAACTTGATTTTTACTTCAATATTTAAATTTAGGTTCATTTTTAATTTATAGGAGAATCTTTAAAAACTACAATATCGGTTATTAAAGCATATAAAACGTTAAAAGCCAGAGTTGTTAAATCTTGACAACAAAACATCTCTAATAATGTAAAAATTCATTATAATAACCTTATTTAAAACATTATTTTTTCAACAGAAAAAATCGAATACTTAACATAAAACAACTTTAATAGACTTTTGATACTCATTTGCAATCTCGTCTACAACCGGTCCAACCATTCTACATAGAATAAACCGAATAGTCAGTTTCTCTTAAAAAACTATAAAAAACAATAGACTGTTATATAGCTTATACAATATTAATATTACATTTAAATCAAATAATTAATCTGCTAGCTAAACAGATTTTTAATTATCAAACTATTCATCTCAAAAACAATAACCATTAGAAATTGATATATATATGTAAATTTTCATATTCTTTATGTCAAATAATATTTTCTTTCATTACACTGTTTACAAAACCTTGATTTGTATTTAGAAAATATGTATAACAAAAAAAATAAAAAAACATTATTTCAAAAACAATAAACAGAAATAATTACTTAACAAAATATAAAACAGTAAATAACATATTTGAATCAAGGTCCACACCATGGTGCCCAAAAATCAACTAATACCGGATAAATAAACAGACAAAATTCTGCACTTTCTTTAGAAACAAAAACACATCTCTGTATATGTAGCTAACTTCAGTATTGTTTGAAAATCATACAAAAACTGTAAAGCAATTATGCTTTCTAATATTAAGACATTTTATTAATTGACGATGCTATTAAGATATAAGACTCATTATAAAATTTATCAAACAATATACATTGCTTAAACTAATACATTAAAATCTGTCACAATTTAAATTTAGACTTTAATAAAACTTACTTGATTCTGAGTCTAGTCATCTGAAGCTACATAAATTCAACATAAAATATTTTTTTTAGACAGAATTATCGAGAACTTCTTCTTTAAAAGTAGACTAAAATAATATAAATTTTTACAAAACCGTACAAATTCCTAAAAATATATGGCTTAAAAAACTATTTAATATAGTTTAGCAAAATAAGCTTCCACTTTTACATCAAATTTTAATTTATCTGAAAACAAGAAAATTAGATTCAGTACTTAATAGTTTCATTTTTCAAATCAACGTAACACTTTACTCAAAATAGTTGATACTATTAAAATTACCCGTTTAATTAAATTAATCCTATTTCTTAATATATAAAGATTAAATCAAAATAAATATTAATGTTAATTCCGTCACTTATAGAAATTGCTATAGACATATTGTATAAACAAAAAATAACAAAGTCCCTTGCTAAAAAACAATATATAGCGAAATTTAAAAAAAACAAAAATATATAACTGAATTGTAATATTTACTTATAGAAGACTCATAACATTAAAAAAACTTATCATGGCTATAAATAAAGAGTTGATTGATTGATGGAAATATAATGATACATTGTTTATTAAGGTTAAGGTTGTACAGATCTCATGATCTCTCAACTACCATAATGGATTTTGTAATACTGTAATGTTTTCACATACAGTAATGCAAAATAAAAATATAGTTTTTGATATGGCCTAAAAAATAGGCTTAAACTAAAGGAGGAACACATGTCTCAATCCGTAGAAGAACGGACTAGGATTAAAAACGAACGCTACGAATCTGGTGTAATCCCATATGCAAAAATGGGTTACTGGGATGCTGATTACGTAATTAAAGAAACAGATGTTCTGGCTCTTTTCCGTATCACTCCACAACCAGGTGTTGACCCAGTAGAAGCTGCTGCTGCAGTTGCTGGTGAATCTTCTACTGCAACTTGGACAGTTGTATGGACTGATTTATTAACAGCTTGTGATCTATACCGTGCGAAAGCTTACAGAGTTGATCCAGTACCTAATTCTGAAGATCAATACTTTGCATACATCGCTTACGATATTGACTTATTTGAAGAAGGTTCTATTGCTAACCTAACTGCTTCTATTATCGGTAACGTATTCGGATTCAAAGCTGTAAAAGCTCTTCGTTTAGAAGACATGCGTCTACCAGTTGCTTACCTAAAAACTTTCCAAGGTCCAGCAACAGGTGTAATTGTAGAACGCGAACGTATGAACAATTACGGTCGTCCTCTACTAGGTGCAACAGTTAAACCAAAACTAGGTCTATCTGGTAAAAACTACGGAAGAGTTGTTTACGAAGGACTTAAAGGTGGTCTAGACTTCCTGAAAGATGATGAAAACATTAACTCTCAACCTTTCATGCGTTGGAGAGAACGTTACCTATTTGCAATGGAAGGTGTTAACCGTGCTTCTGCATCAACTGGTGAAACTAAAGGTCACTACCTAAACGTTACAGCTGGTAATATGGAAGACATGTATGAACGTGCTGCATTCTCTAAGGAAGTTGGTAGTATTATTTGCATGATCGACCTTGTAATCGGTTATACAGCAATCCAATCAATGGCTAAATGGGCTCGTGCAAACGACATGATCCTTCACTTACATAGAGCTGGTAACTCAACTTACTCTCGTCAAAAAAATCATGGGATGAACTTCCGTGTAATTTGTAAGTGGATGCGTATGGCTGGTGTTGACCACATTCACGCAGGAACAGTTGTAGGTAAATTAGAAGGTGATCCTTTAATGATTAAAGGTTTCTACAATACTTTACTATGTCCAAAAACTGAAATTAACTTACCAGAAGGTATCTTCTTCGAACAAGATTTCGCTTCTCTACGTAAAGTTATGCCAGTTGCTTCTGGTGGTATCCACGCAGGACAAATGCACCAATTACTTCACTACTTAGGTGATGACGTAGTTCTTCAGTTTGGTGGTGGTACAATTGGGCACCCAGACGGAATCCAAGCAGGTGCAACAGCAAACCGTGTTGCTCTAGAATGTATCGTTGTTGCTCGTAATGAAGGACGTGATTACTTAAGTGAAGGTCCTCAAATCTTAAAAGATGCTGCTAAAACTTGTGGACCTCTACAAACAGCACTAGATTTATGGAAAGATATTTCTTTCAACTACACTTCTACTGATACTGCTGACTTTGTACCAACTACAACAGCAAATGTTTAATCACAAATTTAATCACAAGTAGTCCCAGACTACTTGTTTTAAATTTAAACAATATTGACTTTATCATAATAGGAGCACTAAATAGTGAGACTTACACAAGGAGCTTTCTCCTTCCTTCCGGACTTAACAGACGAACAAATCACAAAACAAATCGAGTACGCGATTTCTAAAGGATGGGCAATCAATATCGAGTATACTGATGATCCACACCCAAGAAACTCTTACTGGGAACTTTGGGGTTTACCTTTATTTGACATCAAAGATGTAGCTGCAGTTAAATATGAATTAGAGTCTTGCCGTAAAGCAAAATCTGGTCAATACATCAAAATGAATGCATTTGACAACACTAGAGGTGTTGAAAGTTGCTGCTTATCATTCATAATTGATAGACCTAGTAGCGAACCTGGCTTCAAGCTAGAACGTCAAGAATGTTCTGGACGTCTAATCAGATACACAATCCAAAGCTATTCTAACGACAAACCAGAAGGTTCTCGTTACTAAATTGTAACCAGAACTTTAATACACAAACAAAATACCCAATAGACAACTAACAAGGTTTCTATTGGGTATTTTGTTTTAACTAAAGAGAAAAAAACAAAAAAATGAATATAGAAAAATTTTCGCCTGACACTCTTGTAAATTTACAAGAAGAATATCAAAATACACAGATACAAGAAGTTTTAGACCAATTGGATCAAGAACTAATTGGTTTAATTCCAGTAAAAACTCGAATTAAAGAGATTGCTGCATTATTACTAATAGACAGACTACGAAAGAGTCTAGGATTAATATCAGGAAGTCCTGGATTACACATGTCATTTACGGGAAGTCCTGGAACAGGTAAAACAACTGTTGCTATGAAAATGGCCAATATTTTACATAAATTAGGATATATCCAAAAAGGTCATCTCTTAACTGTTACTCGGGACGATTTAGTAGGACAATACATTGGACATACTGCTCCAAAAACCAAAGAAGTATTAAAACAAGCTATGGGTGGTGTTCTTTTTATTGACGAAGCATATTACCTATATAAACCAGATAACGAAAGAGATTATGGAGCAGAGGCAATAGAAATTTTATTACAAGTTATGGAAAATCAAAGACATGACTTAGTCGTGATATTTGCCGGTTATAAAGAAAGAATGGACAAATTTTATGAATCTAACCCAGGACTGTCATCGAGAGTTGCAAACCATGTTGATTTTCCAGATTATAGTCCTGCCGAGCTTGTAACAATTGGCAAAATGATGCTAAAAGAACAACAATATAGATTTACAGATGAAGCTGAATCGGTGCTTTTAGAATACATACAACGACGAACATCTCAACCACACTTTGCTAATGCTCGTAGTGTTAGAAATGCAATAGATAGAGCAAGAATGAGACAAGCAAATAGAATGTTCTCAAGTGGTGGAAAAATACTAACAAAAGCCGATCTAGTAACCATCGAAGCAGAAGATATCTTAAGAAGCCGATTGTTTAAAATGTAAAAGTATAGGATAGATACAACTTAATATTTTGTAAATAACTTCAAGGATTTTTATAGTAATATTTAGTTAATACAAATGGGAAATATATTGCTAATGCAATGATAAAATAATATATTATTTTTTTCCCAAAAAACTTAAGGAGATATAATTTATGCTAGATGCATTTGCAAAAGTTGTTGCTCAAGCTGATGCTAGAGGAGAATTTTTAAGTAACACTCAACTAGACGGGCTAGCAGCAATGGTTGCAGAAGGTAATCAAAGGTTAGACGTAGTTAACAAAATCAACTCTAATGCAGCTGCTATTGTAACTAACTCAGCTAGAGCTTTGTTTTCTGAGCAACCACAACTAATCCAACCAGGTGGAAATGCTTACACAAGTAGAAGAATGGCTGCTTGTTTAAGAGATATGGAAATCGTATTGAGATATGTAAGTTATGCAATGATCGCTGGAGACTCTAGCGTTCTTGATGACAGATGTCTAAATGGATTACGCGAAACTTATCAAGCACTAGGGACTCCTGGTTCTTCTGTAGCTGTAGCAATACAAAAAATGAAAGAAGCTTCTGTAGCTTTAGCTAGCGATACTTCTGGAACTCCTTTAGGAGATTGTAGTTCTCTTGCAGCAGAACTGGCTAGCTACTTTGACAGAGCCGCTGTATCAGTAGCATAGTAAGTAAAAAGCAAGTTCTCTTAAATAAAAAAAATTAAAATAGGAACATTTTATGAAGACTCCAATTACTGAAGCTATTGCTGTTGCTGATAGCCAAGGACGTTTCCTTAGCAATACAGAATTACAAGCTGTAAATGGTAGATATCAAAGAGCTGCTGCAAGTTTAGCTGCTGCAAAAGCATTAACTGGTGGTGCTCAAGGGTTAATTTCAGGAGCTGCTCAAGCTGTATATAGTAAATTCCCTTTCACTACCCAAATGCCTGGACCAACATATGCATCAAGTGCTATTGGTAAAGCAAAATGCGCTAGAGACATCGGTTACTACTTACGTATGACTACTTATTGCCTAGTTGTAGGTGGAACTGGCCCTATGGATGAATATCTAGTAGCTGGTTTAGAAGAAATCAATCGCAGTTTTGAATTATCTCCAAGCTGGTTCATTGAAGCTCTTCAAAACATTAAATCAAGTCATGGTTTAACTGGACAATCCGCTAGTGAAGCTAATGCTTACTTAGATTACGCAATTAACACTCTTAGCTAATATTTTTACAATAGTAAATTCCCTAAAAATCATGACATGATATTTAGGGAATTTACTATTGTAAAAATAAAACGGAGAGGTGGCCGAGCGGTTGAAGGCGCAGCATTGGAAATGCTGTTTAAAAGAAATTTTAACGAGGGTTCGAATCCCTCTCTCTCCTAAAAAATTTTATATTCATATTGTATCTTAATGAATATTTGTGTTTAGTATACTCATTAAAATCAAAATATAAAACTAAGCAATCTCATCCTGTTCAATATAAATAAACAGTAAAGCCATGCTCACAGCTGGAAAAATAAGCCCTACAAGAGGAACTAATATCGAAGGTAAATAAAGAGCTGTCATAATTCAATTTTAATTTGTTTATATTGATTTAATAATTCTAGCATAAATGCGAATTCAAGAATTAAGTTTGTTTAATAAAAAATTGTAATATTTACTTGGTAAAAATATAAATCAAAGATCAAACCAAAAAGTCGTCCCATTATTTCGCTCACTTTTTACAAAAATCTGACTAGTATGTTTATCTATGCAATTTTTAACAATAGCTAAACCTAATCCTGTTCCTCTTAGTCTATGAGTAGAATTTTCTATTCTTAGAAATCTCTCAAAAATTTGTTGTTGTTGAAGAAATTCAATACCTATACCAGCATCTGAAATTTCTACTCGGATTTTTGCAGTATTGTATAATTCTATCGTAGCTGCTCTGATAACAATAGTTTCTCCCACATGGGTAAACTTAATTGCATTTCCAACAATATTTAAAATAGATTGTAAGATCAAATCGTAATTACCATATACTTTAGTAATGATAGGGTCAATTTCAACACAAATATCTATATTTTTCTCCTTAGCAGTAATTTGATAAGAACGTATAACCTGTTCAAAAACTAAAAAGAGTTCAAAATAATCAAATTGGTATTCTCTATCAGATTCAAGACGAGACAAGTCTAACACATCGTTAACCAATCTAGTCAACCTTTTAGTTTCCTTGTTTGCAATATCAAGAAATTCTAATTTTTCTTCTGTACTTAAGGTCTCGTCATATTCATGAAGAGTTTCTAAAAAAGACAGAATGTTAAAAAGAGGTGTTCTTAATTCGTGCGACACATTACTAATAAATTTACCTTTTGCCTCATTTAATTCTGTTTCTTTGGTAATATCTTGAATTGTCATCACAATACCTTTAATAACAGTTCTATTTTGATTAATAACTAAATTAAGCAAAATTCTAATAGTTTTAGTTTGATCAGAATATAATTTAATAGACAATTCCTGAGTTTTGAAAGAATTGGATGATTCTGGAGATAAACTCATTAAATATTCGAGCAACGGCAAGAGTTGTTCATTAATCTCTAATGACAAACAGTCTGTAATTTTTTTCCCTTCAACAGGAATAGAACCTAGGTTAAGAGACTTGATAGCAGTCGGATTAATTAACATCACTTTTAAAGAAGTATTTAATAAAATTGCTCCATCAGCTATCCTAGAAACTAAAATTTCGAGTTTTGTTTTTTCTGCAGTTAACTCCTCTAAATTTTGTTCTTTATAACTCTGTAATTTATAAGCCATGTGGTTAAAATTATTGATTAATTCTCCAAGATCACCCTCAAAAGGCAAATCAATTCTTTTATAAAACTGCCCTGCAGATATATTTTTAACACCAAGTAATAACTCATTAATAGGTCGCGTAATAGACAAACTAGAACAATCCAATTCTGTTAAAAAGCTACACAAGCATGTTTCGTTGCATGTAGCTTTATTGTTTTTAGACCTGAAAAGTATTCTAAAAAATCAACTATAATCTGTTTCAATAATACACAATAAAAATACGCAATAATATTATAAAAAGAATTTAGCATTTTTTTTAAGTACATAACAAAAAAGAACTGTTACCTTAAATTCATTCCACAACTACTCTTACTATAGAATATGCAATGATAAAACATAATAAAATACTGTCTTCTTTATAAAGAAAAAAAAATTAAATTTTTGCGATTTTAATGCATTAATTATAAGAGTATTAAATGCTGCTCCAAAAACTACTATAAGCCAAATAGAAAAAAAGACCGTTACACTTAAATTAATTGTCAAACGAGAGGAATTAACGATTGTCGGATTAGGATTTAATCCTAAAATTAAAAAACCAATACTCTGATTGTCACTATATAAATCCAAAAAAATATTCGTAATCTCTACAGCAGACTGCTGATCATTTTGCTGAATTAATAAATTGACCTCTTGAATTTCTTGAAAAAAATTAGATTGACTCAATTCAAAATTAAATATCTTTTTTGAAGTAAAAAAGGGAACACTATAATAAATTTCCCCTTCGTCGTCTAAATAAATTATATAACGAATACTAGAAGTACCATTATAGAAACGCTGAGAAACACTTATCAAATTCTCATAAAGACCTTGTTCAATAAGAGGCAGGACATTTGTAGTGAGCAATAAACTTAAATCTTGTACAAAATGTTTATCCGTTATCTTAGTCTCTTTCTTAATACTATCCAAAGCCCAAAAACTTAAACCACTCATAATTAAAGAGATTAATAAAGTAGAAATAATCATTAATTGAGTTTGAAGAGTAACTTCAGCCCACCATTGTTTAATTCTTGCAATCACTAGATGTTAATTTGAGTATTTATTAATTAATAAAAAGATCTTATATTACAATAATATAAAAATAGAAAAAAAAGAAGTTGTATGAGCTTGACTGGGGTGGGAGGATTCGAACCTGCGAATGGCGGAGTCAAAGTCCGCTGCCTTACCGCTTGGCGACACCCCAAAGATAATATAGCTATGAAAATAATATATAAATAGAGTCACTTTGTCAACTAAAATCATAAAATATCTACACTCAAAGAATGCAAAAACAGAAAAAGTGGCTATGATATAATACTGCTCATAGAAGCCCTTGCTCTTGAGTGAGAATGGTACTAATGTTCGAACGCTTTACAGAAAAAGCAATAAAAGTTATAATGCTTGCCCAAGAAGAAGCAAGGCGTTTAGGGCACAATTTTGTAGGAACTGAGCAAATTCTATTAGGTCTTATAGGAGAAGGTACTGGAATAGCTGCCCAAGTTCTAAAATCTATGAGTGTCAACCTCAAAGATGCTCGAATTGAAGTCGAAAAAATTATAGGACGAGGCTCCGGCTTTGTTGCAGTAGAAATACCATTTACCCCCAGAGCAAAACGAGTATTAGAATTATGTTAAAAGTTTTGCAGATTATATACAATCATCCATCAAATACCACTAAATTTCATACATGTGCACAAATATAAATAAATTCCACAATAATAATAATAATGATAAGGATTGGGCTTTCAAAATAGCTAATAAAATAGAAAAAAAGTAATTTTTTTTAGCTATATTAAAGATAAGAATCCTAATACCATATCTGTCACACAAAACTACATTACCCATTCAAATTATACGATATATAAAAAGTTTATGAGGATTGGAGAGTCTAATCAATATTAAGGCTCACAAATGGTTGTTTAGATTTATATAAAACCACCATAATAAGCCTTATAGTACATAAATACTCTTTATGGCTTTGAAAAAAAAGAGAATGTCATTTTCTTATTTTATTCATTAGAAGAAGCAAGGCAACTGGGGCATAACTATATTGGTACTGAACATTTGCTCATGGGATTAGTCAGAGAAGGAGAAGGAGTAGCTGCTAGAGTATTGGAAAATCTTGGAGTAAACGTGTCATCAATTAGAGCAGAAGTAATCCAAATGCTTGGAGAAAACTCTGAATCTTCTATAGGCACAAATGGCGGCTCACAAACTCGAAGTAAAACACCTACTTTAGAAGAATTTGGATCAAACTTAACTCAACTGGCAGCTGAAGGAGTATTAGATCCAGTAGTAGGAAGACAAAAAGAAATTGAACGAGTTGTTCAAATTCTGGGAAGACGAACAAAAAACAACCCTGTCCTTATAGGAGAGCCAGGAGTTGGAAAAACAGCTATAGCAGAGGGTCTAGCACAAAGAATTATTACTCGTGATGTCCCTCCAATTTTAGAAGACAAGCTAGTAGTTACATTGGATGTGGGCTTGCTAGTTGCTGGAACTAAATATAGAGGAGAATTTGAAGAACGTCTAAAAAGAATCATGGATGAAATCAAAATAGCCAATAATGTTATTTTGGTCATAGACGAAGTTCATACATTGATAGGTGCTGGTGCAGCCGAAGGTGCTATAGATGCAGCAAATTTGTTAAAACCTGCCTTAGCTAGAGGGGAATTACAATGTATTGGTGCTACAACCATTGAAGAATACCGTAAACACATAGAAAAAGATGCTGCTTTAGAACGTCGATTCCAACCAGTGATGGTAGGTGAACCTTCTGTAGATGAAACTATCGAAATTTTATTTGGATTACGAGATAGATATGAACAACATCATCAATTGAAAATAACTGATAATGCTTTAGCTGCTGCTGCAAAGTATGCGGATCAGTATATTTCTGACAGATTTTTACCAGATAAAGCAATCGATTTAGTCGACGAAGCTGGATCTCGAGTTAGACTTTTAAATTCTCAATTGCCTCCGGCAGCTCGGGAATTAGATAAAGAATTAAGAAAAGTTCTCAAACTAAAAGACGAAGCAATCAGAGCACAAAAATACGAAAAGGCTGAGCAGTATAGAGTTAGAGAAATGGAAATTAAAGCTCAAATTGCAGCTATAGCCCAAAGTAAAAAAAGTGAGCCTGTAAGAGATATCGAAGATCCAATGGTTACAGAGGAGGATATTGCAACTATTGTTGCTTCATGGACAGGAATTCCAGTAACTAAATTAACAAAAAGTGAAGCTGAAAAATTACTTCACATGGAAGAAACCTTGCATAATAGAATTATTGGTCAAGAAGAAGCAGTTACTGCAGTATCAAAAGCCATCAGGAGAGCTCGAGTAGGTTTGAAAAACCCTTCTAGGCCAATAGCCAGCTTTATTTTTTCTGGACCAACTGGTGTAGGAAAAACAGAATTAACAAAATGTCTAGCATCTTACTTTTTTGGCTCGGAAGAAGCAATGGTTCGCCTAGACATGTCTGAATACATGGAAAGACATACTGTTTCCAAAATTATAGGTTCTCCACCTGGGTATGTCGGATACAGTGAAGGAGGTTTTTTAACAGAAGCTGTAAGAAAACGGCCTTATACAGTAATTTTATTTGATGAAATAGAAAAAGCACATCCTGACATTTTTAATTTACTATTACAAATACTAGAAGACGGTAGGCTAACTGATGCAAAAGGAAGAACTGTCGATTTCAAGAATACTTTATTAATCATGACTTCAAATATAGGATCTAAAGTAATTGAAAAAGGTGGTGGCGGTTTAGGCTTTGAACTATCAGAAAGTGTTGTAGATTCTCAATACAGTAAAATAAAAAATTTAGTAAACGAAGAATTAAAACAATATTTCAGACCTGAATTTTTGAATAGATTAGACGAAATAATAGTGTTCCGTCAACTAAGCAAGGATGAAGTACGAGAAATTGCTGATTTAATGCTAAAAGAAGTGTTTGATAGGTTAAAACAAAAAGATATTCAATTAGATGTAACTGATCGATTTAAAAATAGATTAGTTGACGAAGGATATAATCCAAGTTATGGAGCAAGACCTTTACGCCGAGCTGTTATGAGATTGCTTGAAGATAGCTTAGCAGAAGAAGTATTATCAGAAAAAATTCAAGCTGGTGATAGTGCAGTAGTAGACGTTGATGAAGAAGGACAAGTAAAAGTATTACTTGGAAAGCGGTTAGAACTCGTTACCTCATAACAAGATCTATAATGAATTGAGGATTTCTAGAGATCTAATATCCAACAAAAATCAAACAGAAAAAATAAAAAAGAATCAGGTTAACTAAATGACTTGTTGGAGACCCCCTGTTTATCATCTAGTGATTAAGGACGTCATTAGATGAAGGGTAATTCATCTAAACTCCCTTTTTAATTCATTCTGAACTAGATATTCTAAAATTAAGCATTCCCTAAAGACTTCCTACAATTCAATATGTTTTTCCTGTAAGAAAAAAGTAATTTTTTTTACCAGATATATTATTTTCATATTTAGATCAAGTATAATGGCGGAGAATGGATTTGAACCACCGACCTTCGGGTTATGAGCCCGACGAGCTACCAGACTGCTCTACTCCGCGAATACTTGCATAGTAACATAAATATAGCTAATAACAAAAAGTAAGCAACATTAAACCAAACATAGCCTAAGAATCATCTCAAGTAAAAATTTAAATCCAAAAATCAAAATAGAAAACTTAATTTTTTTTATCAAAGGTATACTTATATTCATAGCTATTAGTCTGTCATGAATTAAAACATCCGTTGTCTTAACCCAAATTTGACCATCGTACCATCCAGATTCTTCATAAAATACAGTAGCACTCAACAATCGCTTAGATACATAGGCCCAAGAAAAATATAATCTAAGAATACAAAAACATACTGGAATATCTGCAATAATAAAAAGTTCAAGAATTGACTGAACATTATAATGACTGGAAGCATCTGTTGAAAAAAATAATAAAGAGAATAACAAAATTGATATTATTAAAATAGCTAACAAAAAACCAAAATAAAATACAATTTTTTTTGCCGGTAAAGAAAAAAACTTAGACACAATCAGAGAATTATATTCTTCAAGGGGTTGCTGATCAGACGGAACAGGACATGATTTTTTATTGAACACCATATGTTATTTTGTTAGATCATAAATTGCTTATACCATTATTTAAGCATATTCAACTTCCTCATTAAACCTTTTAATGAAGAAGTAATAAAAAAATCAGCTAACTATATAATTAGTCATAAATTTCTTTAGAAGTAAATTTCACTTCTGATGGATTCAAATTTTTACCAATTGAATGAGAAACAGTTCCAACCGCTACTCTACCAGCATTTACTTTTTCAGGAACAACACCATCTTTAGGATGTAAATACTGCACTTCACCACTAGGAAAAATGCGATAAATTTTATAATCAGTAATCTTAAAAGATTTTTTTAACTGAGTTCCTAACGCCAGACATTGTTCTTTTCTAGCCAAATATAATAAATTATCACCTGAGCGCATAATAGCAGCTCCACCCGTCGGCATTTCAAAAATAGTTTCACTACTGCCAGTCCAAGTAATAGCATATTTTTCTTCTATCTCAGCAGCCCGTAACCAGCCACCTGTACTACCTCCAAAAGTTGGAGAAGGCATTTGCAAATTAATAGTTTCTGTCATATTGAGTTCCTTTATATATTAATATAATTTATATTATTTATAATATCCTAGCATTAAACAAAAGAAAGCAATCCTTGAGTTAAAAGTTGTAAAAAAGCTTTACAATAAAGCTGTATGTATTTGAATTACCAATTCAGAATATCCATCTTAGATTTAAAATAAAATATAAAATGAATATTCTGAATAATAAATTAAAGGTTCATCTGAGAAGCTTGCACTTTTTCAAACTGTTTTTTCTTCATAACTAAAAATGTCTGAGTTAATACTGTTGAAAAGAAAAAAGCTATTAAGAGTTTAATTCTTAACGGATTCTGTAACACAATTTCTGTCTCAGTCTGTCCAAAACCACCAATATTAGGATCTTTAGTTAAAGGTTGATCAATACTAACTTTTTGACCTTTTGTGACAGTTAATTCTAAACCAACTGGTACTTTTTCAACAACTTCATCTCCAGTAGAAGTTACAATATTAATAGCATAACTACCATTTTCATTTTGATCTATTGAAGTAATCTTTCCAGAAAAAGAAGAAGTATAAATATTATTATTTGTTTTCTCTCCAGTTGGATAAACTTGACCACGACCTCTATTACCACCAGCATAAATAGGATACTTAATAAAGTGTACATTTTTATTGACTGAAGGATCAGGAGCTAACACAGGAAATATTATTTCATTATTTTTTGTAGAAGGCATTGGCCCTACAACCAGAATATTATCATATTTGGTACTATATGGTTGTATATACACACCCTTAGTTTTCTCTTTTAACTCTTCATCGAGCTTATTAGCAGGAGCTAACTTAAAACCTTCTGGCAATACAACTACTGAGCCCAAGTTTAACGGACCTTTTTGGCCGCTTCCAATTACTTGTCGCAGGCTTGTATCATAGGGTACCTTCACAACTAGTTCAAACACTGTATTTGGTAAAACAGACTTAGGAACTTCGATAGCAACAGGCTTTTGAGCCAAATGACAATTAGCACACACTATTTTACCAGTAGCTTCTCTAGGATTTTCATAAGCTTGCTGAGCATATATTGGAAAAGAACTAGAAATCTGAGGAGAAATAGTCACAATACACGAGAATAAAGAAAAGATAGCTAAATAGCCGTATACTTTTTTTACAATTTTAGTTAAATGCATAGCCTTCATCATTAAATAAATATTCAAACTACTAAACTGTCGCAACCACAACTTAATAAAGATTACTAAACGCTAGTAAATTTAGGTGAGCTATAATGTTGATAGATTTAATAGAAGATTCATAGAGAATATATTTACCAAGCATTATTCAGTTAAGAAAATCATCTCAACATATTACTACGAACGTACTTGATTACTCTATTTTCTTTTCTTATACTATCATATTATATTAACATTTTAAGTTTTAATAACAAAAAAAAATATATATAGACAGCAAGCCTTGAAAGAGTAGCAATTTATAAACTATTGATTAAATAAATAACATTATACAAAATTTGATTTATTTTGCTATAAAAGGCAATATCTTTATTATAAGGAGAATAAATGAAAATTTCTTGGAACTGGTTAAAACAATTAATTAATGTTTCACATATGAGTCCAGAAAATGTCTGTGAACGTTTAACTTTAGCAGGATGTGAAGTTGAAGACATCCATTACTGCAAAATACTAGGCGAAGAAGATTGTATTGTAGACATCACGTCAACACCTAATAGAGCAGATCTCTTAAACATGATAGGATTGGCAAGAGAAATTGCTACTATTTTAGAAATAAACCAAAACACAATTAATAAAATAGCTCAAGAAATTGAGACAGCACAAAAAACATTAGAAATAGAACAAGATAAAAATTTGCTGTCTGAATCATCTCTCACAATTCCTTACTTTTCTACTTTTATAAATATTGAAGAAAAAAACAAAACTCCACACTTTATTCAAAAAGCTTTAATAGCTAGTGGATTTTCTCCAAAAAACAATATTTTAGATATAGGGGAGTATATCATGCTTAAGTGGGGACATCCTTTAGAAATAATTGCGTGTTCCAACATAAACCAGCTACAAAACAAAGATATAAATTTTATTCACAAACAAGAAAATCTAAAGAACCGCAATAAAAGCAAATCACTAAATACACTGGTAACATATATCAAAAAAGAACCAGTAAGCATTACTGGAATTAAAGTAAAAGATGATTATACATTTCAAGATAATACAAGGCTTATATGTTTACAAGGCATGATCATACCGGTCGTCGATATACGCAATAATAGTAAGTACTCAAACTTAAGAACAGAGTCTTCGATACGGCATGAAAGAGGTTTAGATAACGCAACACTAGAACTGGCTTACATAGATGCTATTTTATTGATAAAAAAAGTTTACCCGCAAGCTATATTGGGAAACATCTATAATAATATAATTAAGGAAGAAATCAAAGAAACAAGTCCGATATTACTTGATCCAGATAAAGTACGACAAGTATTAGGGCCACTCAAGTCAAAGAATGGCACTTATGAAGAAGTAAGTGATATAACTATAAATAAAATTTTATGTTCATTAAATTGTTCCGTTGAATATGACAATCAAATTATTAAAGTTACTGTTCCGAGTACTAGATTGAAAGATTTAACTCGAGAAATAGACTTAATAGAAGAAATTGCTAGGATCCAAGGGTTTAACAGTTTTGCAGAAATTCTTCCACAATTTAACAACAATTACATTGACTCAAAAAGAAACTTATTTTTACAAGAGTTAAAAAAAAGACTTCGATTATTTGGTTTAACAGAAACATTACATTATTCTCTTGTATCCGACAAAGAGAAAAAAATAGTACAACTAAAAAACCCATTAACAACAGAATACAATTCACTTAGAACAACTTTACTATTCAATCTCCTAGAATCGTTTGATAATAACTTAAAACAAGACAATAAAAAATTAGAAGCCTTTGAGCTAGGTCGAATTTTTCTAAAGAATACTAACTCTAACCAAGTTACAGAAAAAGAAATGGTTTCTGGTATATTCGGCAGCAATCTAATGAGACTAGACTGGGCATCTCCATTAAAACAAGTAGGCTGGTTCGAAGCCAAAGGTTTATTAGAATTATTTATACAAAATACTCAACATGAAATAAGTTGGAAAGTATCAATAGATAAAAAATACAAAACATTATTTCACCCTGGCAAATCAGCCAGTCTATACTTGAAAGATATAGAAATTGGTGTATTTGGACAAATACATCCCAAAATTTTAAAGAGTTATAACTTTTCAAATCTAATCTATGGATTTGAAATAGATGTCGATTGCTTAATTAGAGAATCTTATTTGAAATCAATAGAGAGCTATGAATTTCAAGAGTATTCCTCTTTTCCAATGATAGTGCGAGACGCAGCCATAGAAGTTCCGCAAGTTACAAAAGTAGCATCAATAATCACAACTATAAACAAAAATAAGCCAGAAATTCTAAGAAAAGTGGAACTATTCAATGAGTACAAAGGAATCAATATAGAAAAAAATAAAAAAAGTCTAACTTTTAGATTTTGGTATAAATCAAATACAACAACATTAATGAGTGAAGAAGTTGAAGTCGTTCATTCAAAATTAAAAGATAAAATGAAAGTATTGTTAAATGTAGAATTTAGATAGTATAATTTGAAATTAATTTTTCAAAGCATTTAGGAAATGTTAATATAATGGCTAAAAAAATCTTATACCAAGACAATGCTAGACAAGCTCTTGAAAAAGGCATGGATATCTTAGCAGAAGCTGTGGCTGTAACCTTGGGACCAAAGGGCAGAAATGTAGTATTAAGTAGAAAAAATCAATCTCCACAAATTATTAATGACGGAGTATCTATAGCAAAAGAAATTCAATTAGAAGATCATATTGAAAATACAGGTGTTGCATTAATTAGACAAGCAGCATCAAAAACAAATGATGTAGCAGGTGATGGGACAACAACTGCGACAATTTTAGCTCATGCAATAGTTAAACAAGGATTAAAAAGTTTAGCCGCTGGTAGTAATCCCATAGCTATAAAAAGAGGTGTTGAAAAAGCAGCTATGTTCGTAGTCAATCAAATCACCGAATTTGCCGAACCAGTGGAAAACTTAGATGCAATTGCAAGTGTCGGAGCAATTTCAGCTGGAAATGATAATGAAATAGGAGATATGATAGCTAGTGCAATTAAAAGAGTTGGTAGAGAAGGAATTATTTCTTTAGAGGAAGGCAAATCAACAAAGACCGAACTAGAAATTACAGAAGGTATGAAGGTTGATAAAGGTTTTATATCTCCATACTTTGTTACGGATATGCAAAAAATGGAAGTAACCTTAGACAATCCACTATTACTGATAACTGATAAAAAAATAACATTAGTTCAGCAAGAATTGGTTCCTATATTGGAAAAAATAACCAAAACTGGCAAGCCCTTACTAATAATAGCAGATGATATCGAGAAAGAAGTGTTAGCCACTTTAATTGTGAATAAATTAAGAAACATATTGAATGTCGTTGCCATTCGCGCTCCTGGATTTGGGGATCGTAGAAAAGCACTTCTTCAGGATATTGCAGTATTAACTAATGGACAACTAATAACTGAAGACTTAGGGGTAAACTTTGACCAAATCGATATCAGCATGTTAGGAGCCGCAAGAAGCATCACGATCTCTAAGGATTCAACTGTAATAATTGCAGATGAAAATAAACAAAATGTGAAAGCAAGATGCGAACAACTGCGGCGTCAAATAGAAACTAGTGATAGTAATTATCTAAAAGAAAATTTACAACAACGTTTAGCAAAATTGGCAGGAGGAGTTGCTATTATAAAGGTTGGAGCTGCTACAGAAGTAGAAATGAAAGACAGAAAGCTTAGATTAGAAGATGCTCTAAATGCGACAAGAGCAGCTATTGAAGAAGGAATTGTACCAGGAGGAGGTAGCACATTAACTCATATAGCCCAACAATTAGAGATTTGGAATAAGCAAAATTTAAGTGATGATGAATTAGTGGGAGCTAATATTGTTGCAAAAGCACTTACTACACCATTGAAGAGAATAGCATCTAATGCTGGACACAATGGTTCGGTAATTATAGAAAAAGTAGAAAATAGCAGCAAAAGTATGGGCTATAATGCATCAAATAATTGTATAACAGATATGTATGAAGCTGGTATTATCGACCCAGCAAAAGTAACTAGATCAGCTATGCAAAATGCGGCCTCTATATCAGGAATGTTTTTAACAACAGAATGCATAGTTGTTGAAAATATCGAAAATAAATAGTAACACAAAATCATAACAGAAAATAATGAGCAAAAAAAACATAAGAATACTCTTATTAAAAGATATAGAAACCTTAGGAAACATCGGAACAATCAGTAGCGTTCCACTTGGCTATGCCCGGAATTTTTTAATTCCAGAAGGATTAGCCTGCCTAGTTACCCCTGGTATACAAAAAAATGTTGAACAAAATTTAGCAAAACAAAAAGAAAAGGAGCTCCAAGCTGTCGAAGAAGCCAAAGCAATATCCAATATAATAGAAGAAATAAAAACATTTACCATTAAAAAGAAAGTTGGAAAAGACGATTTGATTTTTGGGAGTATAACAAATCAAGAAGTTTCAGAATTAATCAGTACTAAAATTCAACAAAATATTGAGAAAAAAAATATAACAGTTCCCAATGTTAAAGAAACCGGAGTCTATAATGTAGTAATCAAACTACATAGTAAAGTAGAAACCTCTATTAATTTACAAGTTTTGCCCGACGATAATTAAGAACTAAGAAATAAATATCATTTTCTTAATAATATAACCTAATAATTTTCATTTCTAAAATATATTTTCTAATTTTATCAACAAAAAGAAATTATGAAATGAAAATTATGAAAAAACAACTGTATTACGTAAGCAATTTCACCTCTGCATAAATAAATGACATTTACATTAGGAACAACTTATCTAGGCATTCTTTTATCATTTTTACTATTTTTTTCATATTATATTAGCATTGGAATACTAAAAAACATACAAGAAGATAATTTATTTGGCTTTATCGAGACATTAGATGTCGCAAATGATAATGATTCTATTATCCATCTTAAACTAGCTAAATTATATATATATAAAAAAATTATAGATGCTGGAATCTACGAATTGCAATTTTTAATTTTAAATAAAAATTATCCACCACAAGAAATCTCAAATTTATATAGCTTAATAGGAAAAGGATATGAAGAAATTAATCAAGAGATAAATGCTGCGAAAGAGTATACAAATGCATTGAAAATTTTGAAAACAAATAAATTCGCAAAACAAAGGCTCGATGAAATCATCAAAAACAGTCAAAAATAAATAGAAATGCTATTCTTTGCTGGAAATAAAAAAAGACTACAATATTAAAACATATATAACATTATATAATCATCTTTTATTAGAAAAAAGTTCACCTATTTATCACATTAACAAATATGCGTATTCAAAATCAGATAATTAAAGAACTTTATTTACCTCACAATACTCTTGCAGAGAAATTAATTTTAGCAGGTATAATTTCTAACCCTCATCTCCTTAATAGAATAGTTAATGTTATTGAACCCGAAGTATTTTTTGATGATAAGCATAAGGAGATATATGAATCTATAGTTGATATTTACAACACAACAACAGAAATAGACCTACTAACTATAGTTAGTATTTTAACAGAAAAAGAGACCTTGGATTATATTGGGGAAGTAAATGAAATAGAACATTTAGGAAACAATTTAATAAATAATGACAAGTTTGAAGAATATATATATTTAATAATGGACAAATTTTTTAGACGTTCAATTATACAAAGCAGTCAGAAATTATTAAATATGGTCAAAAATGAATTAATTCCATTGGATGATGTATTAAATCAATTTGAAGAATTATTCTTCAAATTGAATAAAAACAATTATTTGTCATCAAAAGAATTTAAAATTACTACATTATTAAATAAATTAGTACACAATATTGAAGATAAAAAAAAGTCAACAACATATTCACAAAGCATCAATTCAGGATTTGAAAAATTCGACAGACTTACGCAAGGATTTCAAAAATCTGATTTGATCATCATCGCATCCAGACCTTCTATGGGAAAAACTGCTTTAGTTTTAAATATGGCAAGTAATATTGCAAAAAAACAACAAGGAGCAGTAGTATTTTTCAGTCTTGAAATGAGTAGTGAACAGCTTATGTATAGACTGCTAGCGCACGAAAGTAGAATTCCCATATTTAACCTAAGACAAGGTCAAATAGAAAAAGAAGACTGGAACAAAATTCAACATGGAATAAAAAAACTTACAAAATTAAGTATTTATATAGATGATACCCCAAATGTAACCGTCCAAAATTTAAAGAGCAAAATTTATCAATTACTACAATTGAACAAGAAGCTCAGTGTTATAATTATTGATTATTTACAATTAATTCAAACTCAAACAGTTTTAGAAAATAGAACACAAGAACTCGCATACATAACTAGATCTCTAAAAATAATGTGTAGAGAATTTAATTTACCAATAATTGTATTATCTCAATTAAACAGAACGTTAGAATCTAGGAATAACAAAAAACCAATACTATCAGATTTAAGAGAAAGTGGTTGTATATCAATGGAAAGTATAATTGCTATTAATAAAAAATACTTAAAAATATATAAAATTACCTATACTGCCTGTAAAATCATATACTCTTGCAATAAAAATAATATTATAGTTCTTTCTGCTTTTAATAAAATGGTAAACAACAAACTAAAAATTCTTTATCAAATCATTACAAAAAGTGGATATTTTTTAGAAGCAACTGGTAATCATAAAATAAAAACAAAAAAAGGATGGATAAGAATATGTCATCTTACACACAAAGATAAAATAGCCATCACAGAAGAAAACTTTATAAAACACAATCGTTTTAGTAATTTTTATAAACTAAAATTTGAAAGTATTGAAACGATTTCCCTGATTGGAGAAAACAGAGTCTATGATCTTGAAATGAATAAATTACAAAACTTTATTGCAAACAACATAGTGATACACAACTCAATTGAACAAGATGCTGATCTCGTTTGCATGTTATATAGAGAAAGCTACTATAAACAAGAAGAACAATCAAAACAAGATAAAAACACTGCAGAAATTTCTATATTGAAACATCGAAATGGTCCTACTGGAACTTTTAATTTAGTCTTTAATCCTACGTTTGCAGAATTTACTGAGATCTAACACGTCCTGAAGGACTTGAACCCTCGGCATTAGGTTTTGGAAACCTACGTTCTACCAACTGAACTAAGGACGTATTTACTGTATTGTATCAGCAATCTTACAATTTCGAAACTTTTATAGATAAAAATTTTCTTTAAAGTACAGTTCCATTTCTATACATAATTTTATGCAAAGATTTACAAAAACTCATTTTCTAGGAGTAAAATATAAGGTAAGAAAAATAATATATTCTGAATTATCTATACAAAGCAAGGCTTTTTACTCAATAATATTTATATTATTCTGTCCTCAAAATAATATCAATATAATTATTTTTTACTGTTCATTTCTATTGTTGGTTTGGATAAAAGTAAAGTCGAATAGTTATATATCCTACAATAATTTTACAAACAAATTACTTGTGATAAAAATGATAGCATTCTTTCTATTATTAACAATACGTAATCCTCTGCAGGCTACAACAAATCAGAGAGTCTTAATTTCCTGTAATACAAACCTCATTACATCTTTATCCAATGAACAAAAAATTATACCTTACAGCTTAAAAAACACAGTTAATGTTATTTATTTAGAATGTTTACGTTCTGTTTATAGAATAGAAATATGTTCAATCATATCAATTTTTATTACAAAAATACTATTAACTTCTATCCATCCCCAAAATATTTTAAATAACTCAAATCAATATAATAAAATTAAAATTCATGAATTAAAATTAATTTTCACATTCGCTTTACAAATTTCTTACCTAATCACTAACCAGTATGACAAATTAATAATAGCAATACAAATAAGGCAAAATAAAACTAAAGCACAAGCATTTAACAATATATACAAAATTATTAAATTTACTTATATATATTCTATAAAAAGTAAAAATAGAATCAAACAAGAAGCGTTTAACGCAACACAACTAAATAAAAAAATCTTCCAAGAGAATAAATATTACGAATTTTTATATAATCCAATTTTAATAAAAACAAAAATAGTAGTAATCATATATATCTTAGCATTATTGTTGTTAGTGACATCAATTTAAATTTTAATACAATTATCTACACTATGCACTCAAGGTTATCATTTAGTCGAATACTTTTTATTTTGTATCATTGGTGTTTTCTAATTAATCAAAAAACTTATTATAGTTTTTCAGAAAATACTGTATGGAAAACAAAAATAAACAATTATCAATACAACAACAGTATTATAAATTTAGATAAAAAAAATAATATTGAAAAAAAAATTCATATTCAAGGAATTACTGATACATCATTCAAAACACAAATAAGAAATATATTTAATCTAGATGATTTAGAAAAAATATCAGGAGCTATTAAGAAATCTGATATGGGAGCTTTGTTGAAAAGAATGAAATTATCTGGTTATTTTACCAAAATACAGATTAAAAGTGAAATTGTGAACAAAATCCAGAACATAGATCTGGATTGTACCGTCATGCCAATCTTAACAAATATCAATTTTAAAAATAACAAAAATTTAATAATACCAGAAATTTTATTGCACAAAACATTCAAAGATCAATTAGGAAAACCCAAAAATTTTCAACACCTACATAAAGGAATAAAAACAATATATCAATGGTATTATACACAAGGTTATCATTGGGTGCAAATTAATATAGTAGAAGAAAGCAAACAAAATAATGCTGTAGAAATAGAAATATCCGAAGGGTTTATAGATTCAATACAGTTTAAATTTAGCGATAAATCATATAACGTATATAATCAAGACCAAACTAAATCAATACAACTAATAAGAAATTTTTTAAATATAAGAGAACATGTAGTACTAAACTATCAAGAAATAGAAAGTCAAATAAATGAGTTGAAAGAAAAAAAAATATTCAATAGTTGCGATTATACAGTTCTTTATTCAAAGAAACACGCTAAACAATTAGATTTAATAATTTCTGTATATGATTTACCAGATAAAACAGCTTTTTTACTAGGAAAAAATACAAGTTTTGCAACAGGAATAATAGAATCCATAGAATCACAGGCATTAAATTCAATAAACACATTATTTTGGAAGTCTTTTGATACAAATAGAATAAATAATATAAATTTAGAAGCAGAAACTATTTATAGAAATACACAAAGTAATCTCATTTACAACTCTCAATTACTTGTTAATCGTATTTTAACACAACCTAATTTTTATTCCTTAAAAGATTTATACGAATGGTATGCAAAACCTTTAAATTTTATTGTAGAAAATAGCCTAATTATCCGTTACAATATTCATAACTTAGGGAAAACAAAAGAATACAGTTGTCTAAGATTTAACTTACCTAATATCCACAAAAATTTTACCTTAATATATTGCAAGCCCTGGATATCTTTATCAAAACAACAAACTATATTAATGCAATATAAATTCATAAAACAATCATTTTACGCAAAAAATAAACAAATTAAGAACATATTAAATTCTATGTTACATAGTAATTTTGTATTTTCAAACTTGTTATTCGATATCAGTAAAATCAAATCTAAAGTCCGAATTAAACTTAATAGAAATATTGTGTTAAAAATTATGATGGAATCTCAAGCTAATACTTACAGCAAGAATTCCTTAAAAGCACATCCTGAAATCTTGTTTAATCAGTCTTCAAAATCATTAAATACAAAAAATAACAACTTAAATACTATTTTTCAATCAATTCCCCACAGAAATCAAAAAACTCTCTCAACTCTTATATCAATTGGCACTAAATTAAAATATAATACTGAGGAATCTAATGATATTAATTGGCTGAAGCAAGGAACACACCTAACAGTCTTGTCAAAATATTTCATACCTTTAAAATACATAAAAAACACTATTCAAAATTATCATTATAAATTTGCTAATAGAACAATCATCAAATCCACACTGTTCAAAATATTCAATTTTAATGAAAAAAAAGGATGGTTTAGCCGACAATGCCTTTTATTAGATCTCGAAATTGGTCATTTAAGTGGATCTTCTAGCTTCTTTCCATACTTAGAGCAATTCGAACTCCGATCTCCAGAAGCAATTCGCGGATACCCAAACAATATTCTAGACCTTCCAAAATCATTTTACAAAAATAGTATTGAATATCACTTAGCTAGTCCAAATAATCATTCATTGTTTGTATTCATTGATTATATAAAGAAAAATGATAGAAAATTATTTCCATTAACTGAGGATATATTAAAACTATTAATGAACCAATGTCACAATAACCACTCTACCAACAAAATGACAATAGGTTTAGGTTACCAACTTCGAACTCCAATAAAAAAACTTCCACCAATTAGATTAGAATACAGCATCAATATAATGAAAGAAAGATATATACATTTACGTGTAACTCAAGTACTCTCAAGCATAGCAATACAACAATTTCATTAATATCCACAACAAAAAAAGTGAAATATAATAACTATTGATACTCGATTTTTAAAAAATATTTTTCAACTATATACATAAATACAATACCGACAAAGTACAAAAACAGAGCAGCACAAGACATTGCCAGCTGGGTCACTGGATCTGTAGAAGGAGTTAAGACAGCTCCAATAACAGTAGAAAAAACTAGTATGTATCTCCAAATGGATAACATTTTTACACTAGAGGATAAATTCAAAATACTTAAAACAACTTGCACTACAGGTATCTGAAAGACTATGCCTGTGCTTATTAATAAAACTAAAATAAAATCAAAATACTGTTCAAAAGACCAAAGAGGCTGGACTAAATCTGATCCATAACTAATTAAAAAAGTTAAAGCTGCTGGTATTAATACAAAATAACAAAAGCTAAGACCAAATAAAAATAAAACTATAGATGATATAATCAAAGGAACAATAACTAAGCGTTCCCTTTGAGTTAAACCAGGGGTAATAAAAACTAGAATTTGATATACAAAAAAAGGACTTGATAATACTAATCCCAAATAAAATGAAATTTTCATCGTAGAGAAAAAGTACTCTCCTGGAGCTAATTGTAAAAATTTAATGCCATTTGCTGGTAGTTGAAGAAACCCAACAATAGGCTCAATATAACAAAAGTTCAAAGTAGTTATAACTACAAAGAATATTATAGAAAACAAAACCCTTTGACGCAGTTCTTCAAAATGTTCAGATAGAGTCATTTCTGAATCGTTAAATAAATTATTCATTATGTATGTAACCTAACCTATTAGAGATAATATACTTTCCTCTATACATTCAAGCTAAGTATAGAGGAAGGTACGAGTTTTTTGATACTTTATACTACTCTAAATCTTTACGATTGGGGTTCCGAGAAGGGTCATTAGACAAAAAGCCAAAAACAAACAAAGATATAAAAAATATCACTGTTGTATAGACAAAAATTTTTAGTGTAAACATTGTTTTTAAAAGTCAAGTATGAGTTATTAAATAATATCAAAGATACCAATCTCAATTGAAATTAGTAATCCTTCTGATTAAATAAAATTAATCAAAAGATTATACTCTAAATAAAAGGAATATTAATCAACAATTGTTATCTACAATTAAAAAAAACTATTCTAAGAGTATAAGATAAAAAATGCAATCAAACAAGGAGTCTATTAGAGATACGACAACGACAAACTTATAACCCTAATTGATTACCTCTGCGAAATTGCAAATAGGCTGCAACAAATAAGCCTGCTAGTGAAATAGGAATTAATCCTAAAATAATACCGGAAAAAGATAGACCTCATAACAAGTCCTCTCTATAAACTGTATAATCCAGTTATCTGAAATACAGCTGACAACTAATGAAAATAAAAAATATCACTAGTTCATTCACTAAAATACGATAAAAATTCAGTATATTAGCATATATAACAAACTCTTGGTAAACAAATTACAAAAAAATATAAAATAGTGAATATCAAATTTTAACAAAGTGTATTTTTGATAATAATTTTCTTACAATCACAAAATGTTTAAATTACTCAAAATATGCTTATAAATACAAAAGCAACATAAATTTATGATTTAGACTTTTAGCTCTCAATCACAACTTTAATTGTAAACAAAACAATATTTCCATCTTGTAAAATCATTATATATAAACTAGCATATACTACGAATTCATAGTCGTGCTACTTAATTTTGAGATGCAAGATAAAAGACTAAAAGAGGTTCTACCATAGTTTTTACTTAAGTACGTTAAATTAAAATATTATAAATAAAGAAAGGCACAATTTACATATATAGATATTAGCACATTAAAGACTATAGTCTAAATTTAAATAATTACTATATGTAATTGATTAGCAAGAAGAACAAATATCATAAAGCTATGTAGGCAATAATACAATAAAAAGCTTATTGGAAAAAGCTCTTTTATTTAGTTAGCGAAATCCTACTGCAGCCTGCCAAACAAAAGCTAATAAAAGAAAGAAAACTGGAATAACAGGTAAAATATCAATTAAAGGTTTAAAAATTGCATAAGTTTCCGGCAATTTACTAAATAAGAGCATAGCGTCCATAATATTAACGATCCTTTTTTTATACAAATTATTTTTTTTATTATAGTAGACAATATTATAAAGATATAGTTCGAATATTGTATATTCTTTACAACAACATATTATCCCCAATAATAATTATTATATTACAAATTACAATTTATATGTTCAATAATACTAAGTATCTTAAGATTTCTCTTTAAAAGTTAAACGTCCAATAAAGCTGAGGCATGCTATAATAAATTTATCAAGAAATAATAAACATGTGACTCAAAGTTTAAGATATACATTATTATCTAATAAAAGCATATACAACTTATAACTCAAAGAGGACTTATTATGGTAATAAATTTAGCACTTCAACTACTAGTTTTAATGATAGTTATTATATCAACTTTATTAACAGTTAGTATACCAGTTGTTTTAGCTTCTCCTGGACAATGGGAACAATCCAAAAATCTAATATTTACAGGAGCTGGACTTTGGGCTGGATTAATAATTTTTACAGGAGTAATCAACTCTTTTGCATCTTAAAAATTATGTTTTATAACTGAGTTTTGTATATTTCTATAAAACTCAGTTAAAATTTTATCAAAATCAAGTTTGAAAAATATGTAATTATTAGTTATAGTTAAGGAATAGAACAAAGCGGGTATAGTTTAGAGGTAAAACACCACCTTGCCAAGGTGGATTCACGGGTTCGATTCCCGTTACCCGCTTATTAAAATAAAAATAATAAGAAAAATATCATCATTATTTGGCTCAAGTAATAATGTAGGACTGAAATAAATAAAAAAGTAAATATTTTGTCCAATTTATACTATAATTATTTTAAGTCAAATTTTAACTATTGTGTAATTAGAAGAAGCTTAAATACATATTTTAAGACTCAACAGAAAACATCAATACATGTTTGCTGTTATTTTACCAAAAAATATAAACAAAATGAGTTTCGGGAGAATTGTTATATGACATATGATATTGGCAACACAAATAATCTGGAAAAAAACAGTAATGAACTCTACGACTTAACAGAAGAAAGACCTGTAGGATGGTCCGTAAGCTGTTTGGATGAAACTATTTTTTATTACCTAGACTGTAACTACGTTAATATGTGCAATTTAGAAAATGACGATTTGAATACAAAAACATAACTTGAATTTAACCATTAAAATATCATACGTATACCTAGTCTTATTTGAAATGGGATTCCAATATCCCAATAAGACTAGGTCATAAAATCATATTAAATGATTATCCATAAAACACAAATCACCTTGAATAGCAAGTTTTCTAAATTTGACTATCATAAAACATAATTTTCCACATTATATATACATATAAATATCCAGTCATCATAAATTAAACTGACTAAAAAATGTTATTTTTTTTGACATTTTGCTGAAGTAAGCAAACTATGATCATAATATTTTTTGAGAATGCAATAAATACATATTTATTTTGTGTTATACTAGTGAAAATTAGTTTATGATGTACAAATTACATCTTAGTTAGGGTAATGATATTCTAAAAATCAACTCAGCCTTAGAAATAAAATCATTACACCTAGCCATCAACAATCACTTGAACAAATAGTTTTTGAGATTTCACAACCACTATACATTTAATTTCAGTATCAAATTCTATTTTCCCTGGCGCCTAATCTTTAATTTAAAATCATCAATACACGCACAAAATAAATTATCTTGGCTTTTTTAATAAAATACAAAAGCCTAATCTTAAATAACCAAGGAAAACAATGGATCTTGATACTTTTTTCAACGTGAATCAAGGAAACTGGATTTCACAAAAAACCGCATACAACCCAAACTTAAAAAGTCACACAACAAAGAAGGGAAAAGTCTGTATCAATATAGTAAACAACCACTCCGTTAATGCAAAAAAAATTCTTGAACCATATAATTCAGCGCAAACAAATATTAAATCATATAGTGTTAATTGGGGAAAAAATGAAAGCCAACAATATGGTTTAGTTATTATTCCAAATGATCAAGACAAACAACAAATTTACAAAGGAAAAATACATAAATATAATAAAAATTTTGAAAAAAAAATACTAGAAGGATACTTTGAATTAGAAAATGGAGTTCTAAAAGTTATTATAAAAACAGGAGAAATCGAAGCAGAAGAGAGAATATGGTTCGTAAACTCCAATTTAAAATTAACAAATAGTATAATAAAAAAAAGCAAAAATTGCATAAACATTTCTTTTACATCAGAAATTAAAATTCAACAAAATATTTAAATGGATTGTGAGAATACAGATATATACAAAATATTAACTAAATAACAAATACAATCAAGCTCATTATGTCATCATATGGTAAGGAGAAACGAGAGTCGGAAAAAACTATCGAATTGAAAAATCCGATGGCTATCAAAACAATTCAAAAACAAGAATCTAGTATAATTAGATTGCTTAACCCTTCTATTATCAAGAAAACTGAAAAACTAAAAGAAGAACAAAAATTTGAAGTTGATGTAACGTCTACTTCTAGAATAGATAAAAAACATAAAAATACAATAAAAGGAGAACAAGATAACTTAGAATCAAAGAAAAACAAAACCAGACAAAAGAAAAAAAGTAGAAATAAACTGTACCTAAGAGAAGAAGAAGCTCTAAGCGAATTTAAACCCGATTATTATAAATCCAACGATAACCCGACACTAAGTCTTTCGATAGCAAGGCCTACTCGCCCTTCTACAGCAGGAGAAAACAAAGCACTACAAAAAAAACGTAAGAAAAAAAATTTACGATCTAACAAAATAGAGAAAAAAAATAATACTAATATACAAAAAGATAGTATTACTATACCTTCTAGCATACAACTTAATGGGCCAATAGCTATTCAAGAGTTAGCTGACATTACTCAAATTTCACATGAAGAAATAATAAAATTTTTATTTTTAAAAGGAGTTGTAGTTAACATAAATCAAATAATAGATTTGAAAACAGCTGAACTTGTTCTAAATAATTTTGAGATAGAAATCGAAAAGAATGAGTTGGAAAAACCTGAAAATATTAATATAGATGAAACAGATGGTCCACTTAAGTTTGATAAAAATGATAAAAATCTAGAATCACGACCGCCAGTCGTAACAATTATGGGACATGTAGATCATGGAAAAACCACATTGCTTGATGCAATTAGAAAAAGTAAAACAAAAGTCGCAGATAATGAAGCCGGTGGCATTACACAAACTATCGGAACATACGAAATAATAGTAAATTATAATTCCAAAGATAAAAAAATAACGTTTTTGGACACTCCTGGACATAAAGCTTTCATGTCTATGAGAGAAAGAGGAGCACGTCTTGCAGATATAGTAATCTTAATCATAGCTGCAGATGATGGAATAAAACCTCAAACTGAAGAAGCTCTTAAATATATAAAAGAAACGAAACTGCCAATCATAGTAGCCATTACCAAAATAGACAAGGAAGAAGCTAATATTGAAAGTATCAAAGAAAGTTTAACACATTACGATTTAGTATCAGAAGATTGGGGGGGCAATACTCCTTTTATTCCAATAAGTGCTAAAACTGGAGAAAATTTAGAAAAACTAATAGATACTATTCTCTTAATATCAGAAGTAGAAAATTTTCAAGCATCTACAGAAGCAGCAACAGAAGGAACTATAATAGAATCTCATTTAGACAAAACACAAGGGGCTGTAGCAAAAATTATTGTTCAAGAAGGAATATTAAATGTAGGAGATATCATTTTAAGTGGAACAGTATTTGGTAAAATTAGAGCCATGATCAATCAAGAAGGAAATAAAATTAAATCCTGTGGTCCGTCGTCAATAACTCAAATAGCAGGTTTATCAAATATTGCAGAAATCGGTGAACGATTTACAGTATGCAAATCAGAAAAAGAAGCAAAAAAAGAAGCTCAGAGTTTCAAATCTACAATTCTAACAGCCACATCACAACAAATGATTAGCGGAGGAATACAGTTAGAATATGGACTTAATACTACTAATAAAAAAATTCAATTGATACTAAAAGCCAGTACTCAAGGTTCCCTAGAAAGTATTTTATATGCCATAAAAAATATACCTCAGAAAAAAATACAAATAGAAATCTTAGGTGCTTCTTCTGGGGAAATTACTGAAACAGACATTAATTTAGCAGTTTCCACCAATTCTATAGTAGTAGGATTTAACACAACTTGCGCACCTGGAGCCAAACAAAGTGCCGAACGAAATAAAGTAAAAATTCAACAATATGATATAATTTATGACCTTATAGAAGATATAGAAAAAGTAATGATCAACATGTTAGAACCGGAATTCTTAGAACAAGAAATTGGCATTGGGGAAATTAAAGCTACTTTTAATTTATCAAAAGGAATAATTGCAGGATGCTATGTTATATCCGGGAAATTGAAAAAAAATTCTTTAATAAAAGTATATAAAGACAACGAAAAAATATATGAAGGAAATTTAGATTCAATAAAAAGAGTAAAAGAAGATGTAGAAGAAGTAGCATCTCAACAAGAATGTGGAGTTTTCATTGAAGATTTCCAAACATGGCAAAGTGGCAGTATTATCAAATCATTTGAACTAATAGAACAACCGCAAAGTTTATAAAAAAAGAATTCTTTACTTAAAAATATTTAAATAAAGAATTAATTAATTTTAATAATATCCTGACTAACAAAAGGTAAATATGCCAACATTCTAGCTCTTTTTATAGCTTGGGCCGCTTTTTTTTGCTGCTTAACGGTTAAACCTGTTAACCTCCTAGGTAGAATTTTACCTTGTTCTGTTACAAATTTTTTAAGTAGATCTATATCTTTGTAATCTAATGGATCATTAGCATTTAACAGAGATATACGTTTACGATAGTTGTTCATATTTTTTATTTAGTAATAAAGTTTATTTTATTTCTTTAAAAACAGAATGAGAATTACAATTAGGACAAAACTTACGTATTTCTAATCGATTTGTAGTATTTCTTCTGTTTTTCGTACTTGTATATCTAAAACAACCTAAACTCCGTTTACTGCTTGCCGGAATAGTTCTGCATTGCGTGCATTCTAGAGTAATTACAATGCGAGCACCCTTATTTTTCGCCATTAATTCAAAAATTTATATAATTTAGTATGTACAAATAGAAAATTCAACTTAGAAACAGTTGGGATTCTGTATGCTATCACAATTATCCCACAAATTGAAAAGCTCGTCAAATATTAACTAAAATAATATAAACGAGACTGACGGGATTCGAACCCGCAACTTCCGCCGTGACAGGGCGGTGCTCTAACCAGTTGAACTACAGTCCCAATAAGGTTATTATAATTCATATAAGAGAACGTTGTCAACAAATATATAAGGAGAGAGAGGGATTCGAACCCTCGGTACGAAAAAGAACGTACAACAGATTAGCAATCTGCCGCTTTCGACCACTCAGCCACCTCTCCAAAGTAAAACATCAGTTAATTTTGCGTAACTAACTGAATATGGCTCAAGCGGGATTTGAACCTGCGACCTTGGGCTTATGAGTCCCCTGCTCTAACCACTGAGCTACTGAGCCATATATAAAGACAGGACAATCTTACTCGATATGAAGAAGAAAGTCTAGCTTTTCATCATATAAAATTAAAATACTTATATAAATAAAAATGCCAACTTTTTGGGAAAATGTACTCCGCTTGATCCGATTTTTTCTCTCTTCCGTAACAGGACTTGTTTTCATAATCGCTAGTCCTTTTCTAGGGTTAAAAAAGAAACCTATAATATTTGGAATAGTATCTATGTTGTCTGTAATAATTTTATTAATTGTTTATAAAGTTTTACAAGAGATGTTAGGTTTAAATAATTCTGAAGATTATCTCGTAATAAAATAATAATAAACAATTTTTTAACCAAACTGGTATATTAAATGTTATCACAAAACGAAACAATAACGGAAAAAACTGGTGCATTTGCACTAATGGATAGTTTAGTATCACATGGAATTAAACATATTTTTGGTTATCCAGGTGGTGCAATACTTCCTATTTATGATGAATTATACTCATGGGAAGAACAAAATTTAATTAAACATATTTTAGTACGACATGAGCAAGCTGCTGCTCATGCAGCAGATGCATATTCAAGAGCCACTGGAACAGTAGGTGTCTGTTTTGCAACCTCTGGTCCTGGTGCAACAAATTTAGTATCTGGAATTGCTACAGCACAAATAGATTCAGTACCAATGGTTGCAATAACAGGACAGGTAAGTAGAGCTTTTATAGGTACAGATGCTTTTCAAGAAGTAGATATTTTCGGAATTACGTTACCTATAGTAAAACACTCTTACGTAATAAGAGATCCTAGGGATATTAGTAAAGTCGTAGCAGAAGCTTTTTATATTGCTAAACATGGAAGACCAGGACCAGTATTAATAGATATTCCGAAAGATGTTGGACTTGAAAAATTTAAATATATACCTACAAAGCCTAGTCATGTGAGTTTGCCGGGGTGTAGACCACTTCTAAAAAGTAGCCTTCAACAAATTAAACAAGCAGCTAGATTAATTGAAAAATCTAGTCAACCTTTACTCTACGTAGGGGGTGGAGCAATTATATCAAATGCACATACAGTTATCAAAAACTTTATAGAACATTGTAAAATACCTATTACTACCACACTTATGGGCAAAGGAATCTTTGATGAAAATGATCAATTATCATTAGGGATGCTAGGAATGCATGGAACTGCATATGCTAATTTTGCAGTCAGTGAATGTGATCTACTTATAGCTTTGGGAGCAAGGTTTGATGATAGAGTAACTGGCAAGCTAGACGAATTTGCATGCAATGCACAAGTTATACATGTAGATATAGATCCTGCAGAGATCGGAAAAAACAGAATTCCTCAAGTAGCAATTGTCGGAGACATCACGGAAGTATGTAGTGAAATACTAAAAGAATTAAAAGAGGTTTTTTTTAAAAATGAACGAAAATCATGGCTACAAAGATTAGAAAATTGGAAAAAAGAATATCCTCTAATAGTACCTCAAAATCCTAATGGGATCTCGCCACAAGAAACCATTAATTCTCTTAATAGTTGTACAACAGATGCATACTTTACTACTGACGTAGGCCAACATCAAATGTGGGCAGCACAATTTATAAAAGCCTTGCCAAGAAGGTGGATATCTAGTGCTGGTTTAGGAACTATGGGTTATGGCTTACCGGCTGCCATAGGAGCCCAAGTGGCAAACCCATCTCAAGAGGTAATTTGTATTACTGGAGACTCGAGCTTCCAAATGAATCTACAGGAATTGGGAACGATCTCCCAATATAATTTACCTATAAAAATTATAGTAATCAATAACCATTGGCAAGGTATGGTAAGACAATGGCAAGAAGCTTTTTATAATAAAAGGTATTCACATTCAAATATGGAAAGAGGAGCACCAAACTTAGCAATTTTAGCTGATGCTTATCAAATCAAATCTTTTACTGTAACAAATAGTGAAGATATTTCTCATACTATGAAAGAAATAATAGAACACAAAGGTCCTGTTTTAGCAGATTTCCAGGTTTTAGAAGAACAAAATTGTTATCCTATGGTAGCTCCTGGAAAAAGTAATGCCGAGATGATAGGAATAAAATTGAAAACAAACCAAGAAAACAAACAATATGTATAAAGTAGAATGTCTTACACTAAAATTGACTTTATGAAGCGATAATTGTAAGATAAATTACTAACTAATCTAGATACAATACTAACTGCCTACATATGATAAAAATTAGACTTAAGCGATTCGGACGAAAAAAATTACCAAGTTATAGAATAGTAGTAATCAATTCTGCTGCAAGGCGTGATGGAAGACCTATCCAAGAAGTAGGTTTTTATAATCCCATTACAAAAGAAACACGGTTAAACACACAAGAAATAACGAAATGGATCAAATGCGGTGCTCAACCAACATTAACCGTAAAAAATATGTTACTAAAAGCTGATGTTATATAAAAAAATAAATCTTACCTAATGGAGCAGAGCATTGTCAAAGTTTACACTAAAAGTTTTATGGCTCGAAAATAATGTTGCAATAGCAATAGATCAAATTATAGGAAGTGGAACTAGTCCTTTAACCTCTTATTTTTTCTGGCCTAGAAATGATGCTTGGGAACAATTAAAAGCAGAATTAGAATCAAAGCCTTGGATCTCTGAAAGAGATAAAGTAGATCTGCTAAATAAGACTACTGAAATTATAACTTACTGGCAAGAAGAAGGTAAAAAACAACCCTTATCAAAAGTACAATCACAATTTCCAGAATTAATTTTTGCTGGAAGCAACTAATCACAAAATAATCCACAAAAGATGCTATAGGTTTTTACAATTCAAAATATAATACGGAAAAAAAATAATCCTTATTAATATAGATAAATATAAAACATGGAAAGTGTCTAAAAATATCGATGAAATAAATTTTCACAATTTAATGAAAAGTATGGGTAACTTATCATGCAAGAAATAGAAACTTCTATCGTCAGTCCAAAAATACTGGAATTCAGTAAAGATGTAATACTTGAATTATATAAAGATATGATTTTAGGACGCACTTTTGAAGACATGTGCGCACAAATGTATTATAAAGGAAAAATGTTTGGATTTGTTCATCTTTATAATGGACAAGAAGCTGTTGCTAGTGGCGTTATAAAAGCATTACAACCATACGATTATGTATGTAGTACATATAGAGACCATGTACACGCGTTGAGCAAAGGTGTATCAGCTAGAGAAGTGATGGCAGAGTTATTTGGAAAAGAAACAGGGTGTTCTAAAGGTCGAGGCGGATCTATGCATATTTTTTCGGCTCCACACAATTTTTTAGGTGGATTTGCATTCATTGGAGAAGGAATACCAATAGCAACAGGAGCAGCTTTTCAAAGTTTATATAAAAGACAAGTTTTAAAACAAACAGAAATATCACCAGTGTCTGTATCATTTTTTGGAGATGGAACTTCTAATAATGGTCAGTTTTTTGAATGTTTAAATATGGCCGTACTATGGAAGCTACCAATGATTTTTATAGTAGAAAATAATCAATGGGCTATTGGAATGGCTCACCATAGAGCCACTTCTAGTCCTGAAATCTACAAAAAAGCTCAAGCTTTTGGCTTGCCTGGTGTAGAAGTTGATGGAATGGATGTATTAGCAGTGCGTTCTGCTACTCTTGAAGCAATTGAAAGAGCTCGAAAAGGAGAAGGTCCAACACTAATAGAAGCTTTGACATATAGATTTCGTGGTCATTCACTAGCTGATCCAGATGAGCTTAGATCCACTCAAGAAAAAGAAGCTTGGATAGCAAGAGATCCAATAAAAAATCTAGAATCATACATATTAAACAATAAACTTCATACTAAAGAAAAGTTAGAAAATACAAAAAAGCAAGTCAAAGATATTATTGTTGACGCTGTAGATTTTGCTATAGCAAGCCCTGAACCAAAAGTAGAAGATTTACATAAATACTTATTTGTAAACGATTAATAATACTAATAATCAAGAATACAAGGAAGCAAAAAAAGAATATGTCGAAGATGTTCATGTTTGATGCTCTAAGATTGGCAACAGACGAAGAAATGGAAAAGGACTCTACAGTATGTGTGATAGGAGAAGATGTTGGGCATTATGGAGGCTCTTATAAAGTAACAAAAGATTTACATGCAAAATATGGAGATTTACGAGTACTCGATACACCAATAGCAGAAAACAGTTTTACAGGTTTGGGTTCCGGGTCTATTTGAACACAGATAATAAATATTGTCTGAACAAATTGATTAAGTTGACAAGTAACTGTCTATCAGTACAAAATCTAATAAACATTTAGAACTTACACAAAAAACATTATTAAATATATATGTTAAATCTGTTTTAAGCCAGAAGTATATTGAATAATGCAGAAGTAACATCTAAGTTTATAAGACAATACAACAAATCAACAATAGACCTACTATATAGATAAACAAAAAGCAATATAGATATGATTCTACAAAAAAAGTAATATTTTATTAATGTAGATTTTAATAATGCTTAAAAAATCATGTTTTTCAACATTATTAGATAAAAGCCATATTTTACAACAATAAAGCTTATGGTTTAAAAAAAGGATGAATAATAACATCTATTTAATCTATAGGGGCTGCGATAACAGGATTAAGACCCATAGTAGAAGGCATGAATATGAGTTTTCTACTTTTAGCATTTAACCAAATAGCAAATAATGCAGGGATGCTACGATACACATCTGGTGGTAATTTTCAAATTCCAATAGTGATAAGAGGTCCTGGAGGAGTAGGAAGACAATTAGGCGCCGAACATTCCCAAAGACTAGAAGCTTACTTTCAAGCAATTCCTGGATTAAAAATAGTTGCCTGTTCTACACCATATAACGCTAAAGGACTTCTGAAATCTGCAATCAAAGACAATAATCCAGTAGTTTTCTTTGAACATGTTCTGTTGTATAACCTACAAGAAGAGATACCAGAGAAGGAATATTTTTTACCTTTGAATAAAGCAGAAATAGTAAGAGAAGGATCTGATATTACTATCCTGACCTATTCAAGAATGAGGCATCACGTCATGCAAGCTGTCAATAGTTTAGTAGAGCAACAATATGATCCTGAAATCATTGACTTAATATCTCTGAAGCCACTGGACATGGAAACAATAGGAAAATCAATCCAAAAAACTCATAAAGTTTTAATTGTTGAAGAATGTATGAAAACCGGAGGAATTGGAGCAGAACTCATTGCAAAAATTAATGATAATTTGTTCGACGAATTAGACACAAAAATAGTAAGATTATCATCACAAGATATACCAACACCTTATAATGGATCTCTAGAACAGGCAACAGTAATACATCCACATCAAATTGTAGAATCCGTCAAGAACATAATTCAAAAATAATCGAAAAAAAAATATCACGTCATATATTCTATCTCTAAAGCACATAAGTTTGGAGGTAGAATAATTCTTATCCTTAATCACATGAAGATAAACAAAGTTCAGAATAGTTTTCATCAACATAGTATAAACAATTATGCTAAACACTATATTTAAAAGTAATAGTCAACGTCAAGTAGAAAAGTACTCAGCTATAATTAAAAAAATCAATCATTATCAGGAAAATTTCCAAGATTTACCACAATCAGATTTACAAAAACAAACATTAAAAATCAAACATAAAATTGCTAATGGAGCAAATCTAGATGATTTAATACCAGAAGCATTTGCGTTAGTTAAAGAAGCAAGTAAAAGGGTCTTGGGATTAAATATTTATAATGTACAGCTTATAGCAGGAATAGTATTGCATCATGGACAAATAGCCGAAATGAAAACGGGCGAAGGAAAAACTCTTGCAGCGGCTTTACCTGCGTACTTAAACAGTTTAACAAATAATGGCATACATATCATTACTGTTAATGATTATTTAGCTAAAAGAGATGCTTCTGTTATCGGAAAAATTTATAAATTTCTTGGGTTGTCAGTAGGCTTGATCCAAGAAAACATGAACCAAAATGAACGCAAATATAATTATAACTGCGATATCACATATGTTACTAATAGTGAAATTGCCTTTGATTACCTAAGAGACAATATGGCTTTAGTTTCATCAGATGTTGTTCATAGACCTTTTTATTATGCAATAGTTGATGAAGTCGATTCCATATTCATTGATGAAGCAAGAACACCATTAATTATAGGAGGAGAATCAGAATCAAATAATAGCAAATACGACAAAACGGCAGAAGTAGTTAAGAGCTTACAAATAAACACAGATTATGAAGTAGATTATAAAAGAAGGACAATTACTCTAACAGAATCCGGTATAAATAATACTGAACTTTTACTAAACATTCAAGATATATATGACCTACATAATCCTTGGGCGCCATATCTAATGAATAGTTTAAAAGCTAAAGAACTATATAAGATAGGGATTAATTATTTAGTAATAGAAGAACAAATCGTTATTGTAGATGAATTTACCGGAAGAATCAGTCAAGGACGTAGGTGGAGCGAAGGACTACACCAAGCAATAGAGGCCAAAGAAAATGTGCCCATTCAAAAAGAGATGAAAACACTAGCCTCTATTACTTATCAAAATTTTTTCCTATTATATCCTAAATTAGCTGGAATGACTGGTACTGCAAAAACAGAAGATTATGAGTTTGAAAAAATTTATAAAATGCAAGTAACTGTCATCCCAACTAATAAAGAAATGATCCGTCAGGATTTTCCCGATTTGTTATACAAAAATCAATATTCAAAATGGAAAGCAGTAGTGGTTGAATGTAGAGAAATGTATTTAAAAGGGAGACCAACTTTAATAGGAACTACAAGTATTAGTAATTCTCAATTAGTATCTTATTTGCTCAAAGAATGTGGCATTGATCACAATGTGTTGAATGCAAGACCTCAAAATGCTATACGGGAAGGTGAAATCATAGCCCAAGCTGGTAGAAAACAGGCTGTTACCATAGCTACAAATATGGCCGGAAGAGGAACAGATATTATATTGGGAGGAAATGCTGTTCAACTCGCAAATACAGCTTTTTTAGAGATATTGAAAGAAATAATTAAATCAAATAACATACTTAATGAAAAATTAATATCAGAAATATTATTAAGAAATATAGAAAAATACAACAAGCTGGAAACATCCAAACAAACAAAAATAATTTCAACAATTATACAAAATACAAAATATTTTTCGAATAATGCTGAATTGGAAGAAGAGGCTCTTATTTATCTACAAGAAAATAGACAAGATAAACAATCTAAACATGAAATTCTAGACACTCTATGGACTCAGATTTATTGTGAATATCATAACCTTGTCTCACTAGAAAAAGCAGAAGTAATTAAACTAGGAGGAGTCCATATAATCGGGACAGAACGACATGATTCTCGACGAATAGATAATCAATTAAGAGGACGAGCTGGACGACAAGGAGATCCTGGTTCATCCCGCTTTTTTTTAAGTTTAGATGATAAACTTTTAAAAAATTTTGGTGGAAGCAAAATTGTTAACGTAATGAATACACTCCAACTAGAAGATGATATACCTATTGAATCAAGAATACTCAACAGCTTCTTAGATACCGCTCAACAGAAAGTCGAATCATATTATTATGATATAAGAAAACATGTCTTTGACTATGACCAAGTATTAAATGATCATAGAAAGGCTATATATGCAGAAAGAAAAAGAATTTTAGAAACACAAAATTTAAGAAAACATATTTTAGGATACGGAGAGGCAACTATAGCAGACCTTGTAAATTACTATATTGAAGCTCATAACACTAGTCAAACTGAAAACACACCCCAAATACTAGAAGCCATATCGAAATTGCTCAACATAAAAAATGATTTTCATGATAGAGAATTGAGAGAGCTGACCTCATCAGAATTAAACGCCATTTTTCAAGAACAAATATATATTAGTTATGATCTTAAAGAAGCGTTCTTAGAATCACTACAACCTGGTTTAACACGACAATTAGAAAAATATACTCTTTTAACACAAATTGACGAATGCTGGACTGAACACCTTCAAAAAATGAATGCATTACAAGAAATCATATCCTGGAGAAGTTATGGGCAAAATGATCCTTTAATAGAATATAAAAGAGAGTCTTTTATACTATTTTGCAAGCTACTTCAGACTGTTTTTCAGTCTGTAATATATATGATGATGAGAGTAGAAGAGTTAGAATAATTAAGTCAAAAATATAATTCAATATAAAAAAATGTTAAACAATCAGGTTCGGCAACAGAAAGACTTTATTATCGGCAATAAACGTTTTAACTCGAGACTAATGATAGGAACAGGAAAATATAAAAATATTGAAGAAGCTAAAAAAAGCATCAATGCTAGTGAATGCGAAATAGTAACTGTTGCAATAAGAAGGGCTCAAAATCATAAACTGAAAGGAAATAGTAATATAATAGATGCTCTAAATTGGAATAATCTATGGTTACTACCAAATACAGCTGGGTGCGAAACGGCAGAGGAAGCAATCAGGATTGCAAAAATTGGTCGAGAAATTGTAAAATATTTAGGCCAAGAAGATAATAATTTCGTAAAACTCGAAGTAATTCCTGATTCTAAATATCTATTACCTGACCCTATTGGAACTTTAAAAGCAGCTGAATATTTATTGAAAAAAGGATTTACTGTTTTACCATATATTAATGCTGATGTTGTATTAGCTAAACAATTAGAAGAATTAGGATGCTCAACCGTCATGCCTTTAGGTTCACCAATAGGATCTGGCCAAGGATTACAAAACCTATTTAATATAAATATGATTATAGATAGTGTCAATCTTCCTGTTATAGTGGATGCTGGTATAGGAACCCCTAGTGAAGCTTGTCAAGCTATGGAAATAGGAGCGGATGGAGTACTAATGAATAGTGCAATAGCCAAAGCTCAAAATTCTAAAGAAATGGCCAGAGCAATGAAAGAGGGGACTGAAGCCGGTAGAAAAGCTTTTTTAGCTGGGAGAATGCCAAATAATAAAAGTTCAAAAGCAAGCTCTACCTTACTTAATATATCAAAATAATGTTTAAAATACATACTTCTTCCAAAACATTAATTCTTCATCCATCATAATATAAGAACTCAGTTCAAAAGATCTGTGTAGATCATCATATTTGAAGACTTCATTTCCATAACCAATTCTAGAATCATGCAAAACCATGTTATGTGAAGTGAAATAATAATAATATTCAAAATAATATATAAACCAATTAAAAGGAGTCACAAATATATCAACTGTATTAAAGAATAACCATTCGACAAAATAAGAGCGATATAATAAGTCGTCCAAAATAGTAAACTGTGAGTTTTTATTCAGTATCTTATGGTACCATAGAAAATAAATAAAGCAATAAAAGTTCATATTAAATATAAAGAAAAGATATGAAAAATTTTTACTCTTTGGTATACAGAAATTAGTAATATGTTGTGGTAATACAAATAAATATTGAAATTTATATTTATATGTATATAAACATAAAAAAATTTGGTAAAAAAATGGCACGTATATAATTTATAATTTAAAAGCGGATGAGGGGACTCGAACCCCTGACATCAAGCTTGGAAGGCTGGCGTTCTACCACTGAACTACATCCGCTTGTTTTTTTGTACATCTACAAGTATATTATAATAGATTTATATGATAAAGCAAGACAATCACAATATAAGACAAAAATATATTACAATTTCTTTAAATTGTATCAAATTTGAATAAATTATAGCCTATACTTTAATTTTATTAGGGGATTTTTTTTTGAACTGGCCGATTAGTTAAGAATCAGTATATAATAATAGAAAAAGTATATAAATCCTTTAATCAAAATGTTAAAAGTTGTAAATTGAATAAAACAAATTTTTTAACAGGTAACTACAATGTCTACAAAGAAGTTTAGACTTAGATCTAACTGATTGGTAAAAGTAGATACGTAAAAGGATTATCATCATATATTTTTACTTAATCATTAAAAGGAGATAGTAGTTTATGTCTGGAGGATCAACAGGAGAGCGCCCTTTTTCCGATATTATCACAAGTATCAGATACTGGATTATACATAGCATTACAATTCCTTCTTTATTTGTAGCTGGATGGTTATTTGTAAGCACTGGTTTAGCTTACGATGTTTTTGGAACACCTAGACCAAATGAATATTTTACACAAGATCGTCAACAAGTTCCTCTTGTTAATGACCGCTTTAGTGCTAAACAAGAGTTAGAAGACTTAACAAAAGGCTTATAATATACATAAAAAGGAGTTCTTAGTATGAGTAGAGGTAATTCCAATCAAACAATTGCATACCCAATTTTCACATTTAGATGGTTAGCAATTCATGCAATAGCAATTCCAACAGTTTTTTTTCTTGGAGCTATTACATCTATGCAGTTTATCCAAAGATAAAAAAGGAGAAAATACAAATGAGTGGTCCTAATCCCAATAAACAACCAGTAGACCTAAATAGAAGCTCTCTATTTTGGGGGCTATTATTAATCTTTGTTTTAGCTGTTCTATTTTCTAGTTACTTTTTTAACTAAGTAGTATAGATACAACAATAACCATATCATAAGGAACAAAACAATGAGTAGTACGGGAAGAATCCCTTTATGGCTTGTAGCAACATTTGGAGGTATCTTAGTAATCACATTATTAGGAATATTTTTCTATGGATCTTATTCAGGAGTAGGATCCTCATTATAAAATAGAGATATAGTTATATATAATAAACTAATTATTTTTTTTAGAACCTATTAAGTCAGGCTAAAAAAATAATTAGTTTAATATCCTAAAGCCGCTATTCCTCCTTTAAGACGAGAGGCTTTAATTTTTAATTTAGACAAAATAATTGAAGCAGCTAAAGATCGAGAATTAGACTGACAATAGACAATTATTATTTTCCCATCTTTTACTTGACCACTAAGAAAATTGACATTCTCTGTAGTAGAAATCAATGCGATAGGAATATTTTTTGCTCCAGGCAAATGAAATCCTCCAAATTCTTGAGATGTCCTAACATCTATCAACAAATAAGAATTTATTTCAGAAATATTTTGAAAATCAGAAGGAAGTATATCCGAAAAATTAAATAATTTATCTTGAGAGTTACTTGCAAATAATATTTTTTCTAACACTTTTAAATTCTGCAAAATAGATTTTTTTGTATAAGATGGTTGCTTATTTATATTGATCCGACGAAAAGTTACTTTAGCAAAATCATAAACAATCATTTCTCCACTTAAAACTCCATCCAGCCCCAACAAAATTTTCAAAGTTTCATTACACTGAAGAGTACTGATAATAGCTGCTACTCCTCCAACAATGCCTCCTTCACTACAAGAAGCAATTAATTTATCAGATGGCTGCTTAGGATATAAATCCCTATAATTAGCCCCACCCTTATAATTAAATACTGAAATATGACCTATTGTCTTCAGAATGGCACCATAGACTATAGGTTTATGTAATAGTAAGCTAATATCATTCAAAATGTATCTTGTTAAAAAATTATCAGAAGCATCTATAATAATGTCATATTCAGATAGTATAGCAACAGCATTATTCAAATTAAGCTTTGTATCATACATTACAATATTACATATATGATTCAATTGTTGAATTTGTATATAAGAGGCTTTGACTTTACGACAATTAACATAATTTGTATTGTATAAGATTTGTCGATGTAAATTCGACAAATTAACAAGATCATAGTCTACAATACCTATACTTCCAATACCGGCAGCCGCCAAATACATGACTGCAAGATTGCCTAATCCTCCAATCCCAACAATTAACACTTTTCCATTCTTTAATCTTTTTTGGCCTACAAGACCTATTTCATCTAATACTAAATGACGAGAATATCTTTTGTATTCTTCAATAGAAAGTTGGGTATCATATAACTCAGGATATAACATTTCTTATATATTAATACGTTTTTTATATTGGGCAACCAAATGAAGAAACAGCAAAATGTATATTGGCAAAAATTCTTGGGAAACAAAAGTCATAAGTATAAATTTTAATCTAAAATGTTTGCCATACATCATAATCTCCTATCCTATTTATATTAAAATTGATTATTTCAAAAAAATCTTCACATGTGAAATTAAGATATATATAAAGTTGGTTTAAAGATAAATATAACAAAATGCTCGCACTTTATGGCTAATAACAATTTATATCTACTTATATCTACCATTTCTGATCTTGAAGATAAGCAAGTTGTTTATATAATATACATCCATTAAAGATGCCTATTTTTGAGATATAATTATATATTATTTATCTAATTCCTTATGTTTGCTTCTAATATATTGGCTCATGTTAAAATTCATTTTCTAGTTAATAATTGGTTAATAAAAAAGTCAAATAATATCCAATAGTAAGTGGTACTAACTAAATTTTAGGCAATGTAATTAAAAGCGTTTAATTGAAACTACTAGAAAAAAGTAAAAATAATATTATTTACTCTTTCAATAAAATAAAGAACTTAATCTTACATATGTCTCTGTAAGATTAAGTTCTTTATTTATTTTAACTTCCTAATTTAAATGCATCAACAAATAAGCCATATATAATACCAATCTTGACACTATTTAACACAGAAAAACTTGTAAAAAACAGATGGACTGAATTATTGTGACGTTTGACTATAGGAATGTAAACAATTCTACTAATTAACTCAAAAATCGCAACAAGTAAAAAGATTGAAACTATATAAACTATATATTAGTGACATCCTGAAAAACTGTTCAAATAGCATAAACTAAAAACAGCTTAAATATTATAAATTAAAATTTTATGAATAATACTAACATATAAAAACAAGTTATCTGTATATAAGTAAATTATATAAACAACATTATATTACTGTTTAAGACTAATGCTTGAACTAAAAAAAATTCTAAGACAAAAAAATGAGGCAAAATCATAAATGTCATAAGACAAGTCGTTAAATAAACATTTTATTAGATAATCATAACAGTAACAAAAAAAGTGTGTATATATTACTTTAACTACCTCCCGCAACAACCCCCCAATCTCCAGTTTGTGAAGGTAATGTTGCTAATACTGTTGCAAGAAAAAAGCCTGTCAACAAACTAATAACATTTAAAGTTAAACGTCCTAAAGGATATATTAAAAAGATAGCACTATAACGAGCTTCATTCAAAACTGTATATATCTTTCTCAAAATATACAGCTTATTTTTTTTTACATATATAATATATACAAAAAATTGACTTAAAACTAAGAAAAACTCAATCAGTAAATAGATAATAGTTTAAAATAGAATGATTTTTCACAGCTAAATAGCACAGAAAAAACAAGTTATACTCAAATAAATTATACATATACAAGAGAAATTTATGTCATATTATTTGCCCACATTTCATGGCTAAAATGCAAAAAAAATCAATAAAAATATAACTATTCTTCCTCTTCACACACAATCATCACATACGAATTAATTATAGAGATAATATATAAAATATAAACAAACATCACCATGCATAAAATTGAGTTAACAGACTTTGTAAAGAAAAGAAATTCTCATAATTAGTCATTCTATTTTTGATTTAGATGATTTGTACAAGCAATTTAAATATTTTGTTCACTCAAGGCTCTACTCATATACATAAATGGTTCTATGACAGCAGCATTCACATCAGAATTCTCTAAAGTCAATTCTTGCAGAATGACCTCTTTCAATAATTGTATACCTCTAACAGTTGGCGAAATAGGAACAGAAAGCGAATTGTAAGTATCTCGTAATCCATCTAAAACTCTTTCATTTAAAATATTAGTATCACCAGCTATAATAGCATAACTAGCATAACGCAAATAATATTCTAAATCTCGCAAGCACGCTGCATATCTTCTTGTAGTATAAGAATTGCCACCTGGTCGTAATAATTCAGGCTGCTCACTGTATAGCTGTGCAGAAGCTTCTTTAACAACAAATGAAGCTTTACTATTAATAAACTCTGTAACTGTAACACGTAATAAGCCCGTCTGAAAATATTCAGACAACTGATCGACAGCCATTTTATCTAAATAACTACCTTTAACATCATAACGATTTACTATACTAGTAATAGCATCTTGCATTTTAGTTATCTCCTTTAAGGGATCTAAATAGTGTATTTTTTATAAACAATAAGAAAAATATTTAGTAGCCTTTGATCATAACTACCATTAACTATTATACCAAGTATACAGCAAAAACATATTTTATGGATTCTCACGTATATAATCATATACATTTCTTAGCCATTCACTATCAAAAAAATCCCAATAGACTATAGAATATAGAATCTTTAATAAAGAAATGTAAAAAAATAGATCAGAAAGAACAAGATTGTTGATGTTACAGGTACCATAAAACTAAATAGAATTATAGTAGCATACTAAAACACATCATAAAAAAAATTAAAAGAAGAAGAAGAAAAAGAAATGGTACAAACAAATACTAAACTACCAGCAAAAGAAACTTTGCTAACTCCTCGTTTCTATACAACTGATTTTGAAGAAATGTCCACGATTGATATTTCCAATAATGAAGAAGAATTTGAAGCTATTTTAGAAGAATTTCGAGTAGATTATAATAAACAGCATTTTATAAGAGATGAAGAATTTGATTCTTCATGGAATAATTTAGACCAAGATACACGCTCTTTATTTATCGAATTTCTGGAAAGATCTTGTACCGCAGAGTTTTCTGGATTTTTACTATACAAAGAACTCTCAAGACGTTTGAAAATCAAAAGCCCTGTACTAGCAGAATGCTTCTTGTTAATGTCAAGAGATGAAGCTAGACATGCAGGCTTCCTAAATAAAGCAATGAGCGATTTTAATTTATCATTAGATTTAGGTTTTTTAACTAAAAATAGAACCTACACTTTCTTTTCTCCTAAATTTATATTTTATGCAACTTATTTATCTGAAAAAATAGGATACTGGAGATATATCACCATATACCGTCATCTAGAACAATATCCAGAACACAGAGTATACCCTATATTTAAATTTTTTGAAAATTGGTGCCAAGATGAAAATAGACATGGCGATTTTTTTGCAGCATTACTAAAATCAAAACCAGAATTTTTAAATACGTTGCAAGCAAAATTATGGTGCCGTTTTTTCCTACTCAGCGTATTTGCAACTATGTATCTTAATGATTTTCAAAGATCTAACTTTTATGAATCAATAGGACTAGATGCAAGACAATACGACATACAAGTAATACGTAAAACAAATGAAAGTGCTTCTAGAGTATTTCCAGTAGCACTTAATGTGGATCATCCAGAATTCTTTAAATTATTTGATGAATGTGCTTGCCAAAACAAAATAATCATCAATATTTCTTCAGATTCTAATGGAGCAAAACTAATAAGAAAACTTCCCGCTTACAGCAAATTGGCCCTAACATTAGCTAAATTATATTTCTTGAAACCATTAGACACTCAAAGCACTTGGGAAACAATAAAATAATATATTAATTTAATAGCTTTACATCTTTTACAAGTAATCATTATGCAATCTAGCCAAGAATGTCCTTTAGTAGGTAATGCAGCACCTGATTTTTCAGCTAAAGCTGTTTTTGATCAAGAATTTAGCCAACTTCAATTATCCGACTACGCAGGCAAATACCTAGTTCTTTGATAAAAAGACAATTTAAAGATTGTAATTAAGAAAAATATATACATTCAGAATTTATGCAATGGTGAAGTGACTTATATTTAGACTAACAACAGAACCATGATCATTGCGATACCCATTTTCTTATTCTTAAGCTCATCCTAAATGATATATATATTGGAGATATTATCATATTTTATTTTGTAACATTATCTAATATATATAAATCAATTGGCTAAAATAAAATATATTGCTTGATCAACAAAAGAGTTTTTAAAAAGTTCTCTATACTAGACTTTGTCTCTGAATATATGCATTAATCATGAACAAAATTGTAATAGAAAAATCTGTACTATTAAAGCTGTGTAATGCCAAAACATTTTGTGCAGTTTAAAATAAAGAGATCAAATGTGTTGAATCGACTTTACATAACTTTTTACTCATCAAACTAATGTACTCAAATTAATTTTAATAAAGAATAAGATATAAACGATGTATAAAGTAAGAATTCTAAAAAAATCAAATTTGCCGTGCTATAGATATTGATTTTTTCTATAGTATAAAAAAAACTAAAGAAAAATGTAAATGAACACAGAGGATACAATAAGCTGTATGTATATTCCATATAATTATACAGTTTAAAAAAGAGATTAATATTACAATCTACTTTAAATTTTCTATCCACTCAATTTCACATTTGTGTGTCCAACAGAAATCACATCATTTAGTGATGAATACCACAAATTTAAAGCATTAAACACAGAGATACTAGGAGTTTCCGTAGACAGCGAATACGATGTAATGTTAACTATGCCGAACTATCAATTATGATTATCAATTGGTCAATGTAAATGAATAGGGCATTTTTGATACTGTCCATATATATATTATTATAATATGTGAAATTTTATTATTTATAACACAAAAAAGTAATCTTGCCTAAATTCTACAAAAATACTGGTTATACACAACAGTTAAATATAATTCATCAACAGCTTTTAAAAAAAAATAATTACTGAAGACAAGAATCTTCATATTGAACAGTAACAATAAGCTATATATACAAAAATGTACCCTTATAGCTTTAAAAGACAACAGATGGAGCAAAAACACCTGTTATACTTTTTTCTCATTTAGCATGGATCCAAACAGAAAGAGAAAATGGAGGGCTAGGCAATTTAGAATACCCGTTAATGTCAGATTTAAATAAAAAAATCAGTTCATCATACAGAGTATTAACAGAAGATGGAGTCGCACTTAGAGGGCTGTTCATCATCGATAAAGAAGGAGTTATTCAATATGAAATCCGTTGTGACAAAATGTAAAAACAAACAGTCTGGATTATAAAGAAAACGGCCAATAAAAAATATATAATACAATTCATGTTAACAGGTTAAATATTGTTATCCAAACAAAAATAAAGTAAAATTTTAAATATGGTCTAATTTCTTACACATACAATATTTTTATTACAACGAATTAAGCGCAATAACTAAATAGCAATTAATAACAGATTCTCTAATTAATATAAAAAGCTATATGTACCTAAAGGTACCTTTATAGTTTAATAAAAGGCACAAAATATAATTACTTTTTTAAACATACTAGTAATTATTTGGTCTATTCAAATTAACTATCAATAATTTAGAATTTGGACGGAGTGTAGAAGAAACATTACGAATACTTCAAGCAATACAATACATACAAAATAACCCGGATGAAGTTTGTCCGGCTAACTGGAAACCTGGAGATAAAACAATGAACAGTGATCCAGTTAAATCCAAAGAATACTTCAAGGCAATATAAAGACTTAAAATATAATAAAACATTTTGTATAATATACACTGTAAATAATAAAAGCATGACCAATGATTTAGCAAACCAGTTACGAGAAGGAACAACAAAAGCACATAGCATGGCCGAAAATGTAAGCTTTGTAAAATCTTTTTTAAGTGGAGTCGTTGATAAAAATTCTTATAAAAAACTAGTCGCTAATCTCTACTTTGTGTATACTGCTATGGAAATAGAAATGGAGAAACATAAAAACCATGTTGCAATTAAACCTATTTATTTTCCTGAGCTAAACAGAAAAGAAAGTCTACAAACGGATTTAAAATTTTATTATGGAGATGGTTGGAAAGAGGAGGTAGAAGCTTCGCCAGCCACACAAATTTATGTAGATAGAATTCATCAAATAGGGGATACACAACCTGAATTGTTAATAGCTCATGCATATACAAGATATTTAGGAGATTTGTCTGGAGGACAAATACTAAAAAAAATTGCTCAAAGTGCAATGCAACTGTCAACATCAGAAGGTGTAGCATTTTACAATTTTGATAATATTAAAGATGAAAAAGAATTTAAAAATCAATATAGAAGTGCTTTAAATTCTATTCCTGTTGGAGAAACTAGTAAAGAAGATATTATTTCTGAAGCAAATGTTTCTTTCAATTTAAATATGAAAATATTTCAAGAGTTAAACTCCAGCTTGATAAAAATCATGATTATGTTATTATTAAATACAATTAAAAGTTTTAGAAAACAATAAATCAAAGCAAAGAAATACCAACTCTTGATTAATAAACTAGAAAAAAGAATTTAATATAAATTATGCCAAAATTAAAAACAAGTAAATCTATTCTAAAAAGATTTAAAATAACTAATAATAATATAGTTATTAGAAAACAAGCCGGTAAGAGTCATCTGCTTGAAAAAAAATCTACTGCTCATAAACAAAAATTATCTAAAAAAATAGTAATTACTAGCAAACACAACAAAAATATAATATCTACTATTCATTGTAAATAATATATAAAGGAAATCTATACAATGACAAAAGTAAAAAGAGGAAATGTAGCTCGCAAAAGAAGAAAAAAAATTCTTAATTTAGCAAAAGGCTTTAAAGGAGCTCACTCTAAATTATTCAGAGTTGCAAATCAACAAGTAATGAAATCTCTAAGATACTCTTATATAGGGAGAAAAAACAAAAAAAGACAATTTCGTTCTTTATGGATAAGTCGTATTAATGCAGAATGTCGTCATAACGATACTAATTATAGTTTATTCATAAATAGTTTGAAAAAATCTAATATAGACTTAAATAGAAAAATGTTAGCACAATTAGCGATTATAGACAAAACAACTTTTTCTAAGATTTTATTAAGTAGCTCATAGTCAAAAAAAACAGAGCCATTATATAATGGCTCTGTTTTTTTGATTATGCAAGTTCTACAATAAAAA